CATCAATCATAATGCTTTTAATTACACTTTGTCAAGCTTTTACAACTAAAAATTTTTTATAAACTATCGAATTAAAAATAAGCAAATATCAAGATTTATATTATGTAATACCATACTTTACATAATTACTAATTTTTACTTAAAAGTATGAAAATTATTTAACAAATACATTTTCAATGATATAGAAATATGGTGCTTTAATTTTATGATAAACAAACTAAATGAGATTGATATTTATTATGGTTAAGATTTAAGCTAACTCAATTACAGATGTATAAAAATTACAAACATAACAATCTTGAAGCAACAGTAAAATTATGATAACTTAATTATTTTCAACTTGTATACAAAAAAATTAAATTAAAATTATAAATAATCTTCAATTATATATAATCTATAATTACATAGTATATGATTATATCAGGAGATTAATCACTTGCATAATTTTAAAGAAAAAATTTTAGTAGTAGATGATGAAAACAGTATAAGAACAATCTTAGAAACTCGTTTGTCAATGATTGGATACGATGTTATTAGTGCAAGCGATGGAGAAGAAGCATTAAATATATTTCGAAAAGAATATCCAAATTTAGTGATATTAGACGTAATGATGCCAAAACTAGATGGTTACGGAGTATGCCAAGAAATCAGAAAAGAATCTGATATACCTATTATAATGTTAACTGCACTAGGAGATGTATCTGATAGAATTACTGGCTTAGAATTAGGTGCAGATGATTATGTTATCAAACCTTTTTCACCTAAAGAACTAGAAGCACGTATCAGATGTGTTTTAAGAAGAATAGATAAGATAAACATTAATTCTGGAATTCTTAATTCTGGTATTTTTAACATAGGATTTCTAAAGATTGATACAAATAAAAGACAAGTTTACAAAAACAATGAACGTGTTAGATTAACAGGTATGGAGTTTAGCCTATTAGAACTACTTGTCAGCAAAGCCGGTGAACCTTTTTCAAGATCTTCTATCTTACAAGAGGTTTGGGGCTATACACCAGAAAGACATGTTGATACACGCGTAGTAGATGTTCACATTTCCAGACTAAGAGCTAAGTTAGAAAATGACCCTAGCAACCCAGACTTAATAATAACCGCTAGAGGTACAGGATATTTATTTCAAAGAATAATTGAAAATTTTGAATAATTAAATTTGCATGAAAAAATATTTACTGCAAGTATTATGTATTTAATTCTGTATTCATGCTTATATTTGGTATTATCCAATTTTTTATAGAATCTAGTTTAAAATATAAGCAAAACTTTTTTAATACTTTTCAAAATTAGAAATGAAAATAAAAAAATACAATATTTGCTATAATATACCTAATATTATTTAAAATAACTTATAAACTTAGAGAACTAATTAAATCCTTTTAAATTAGTCACTAACTTTAATATTGAATCGCTTTATAATATTAGTATAACCGTAAAGAAAAGTAAAGCAACTTTACAACAATACATAAGTATTACATTTATAAGGCAAGTTTAATCGATTTAATATGTCTAAATAAATCTATAACTTATTTACTTATTTAATTTACTCTGGAGAATTAGTTTATGACCATTGCAATTGGACAAGAAAAAACCCGTGGTAAATTCGATTTAATTGATGATTGGGTAAAAAGAGACCGTTTTGTATTTGTAGGCTGGTCAGGTTTACTACTCTTTCCATGCTCTTACCTTGCTCTAGGAGGATGGTTAACAGGAACAACTTTCGTCACATCTTGGTACACACATGGATTAGCAAGTTCATATTTAGAAGGATGCAACTTTTTAACTTCAGCTGTATCAACACCAGCTAACAGTATGGGACATTCGTTGTTACTTTTGTGGGGCCCTGAAGCACAAGGTGACTTTACCAGATGGTGCCAAATTGGAGGACTTTGGACATTTATCGCCTTACATGGTTCATTTGGATTAATTGGTTTCTGTTTAAGACAATTTGAAATTGCAAGACTAGTAGGAATTAGACCTTACAATGCTATTGCATTTTCAGGACCAATTGCAGTATTCGTATCAGTATTTTTAATGTATCCATTAGGACAAGCAAGCTGGTTTTTTGCACCTAGCTTCGGCGTGGCAGCTATATTTAGATTTTTATTATTTTTACAAGGATTTCATAATTGGACATTGAATCCATTTCACATGATGGGAGTAGCTGGTATACTTGGAGGAGCTTTATTATGTGCGATTCATGGCGCTACTGTTCAAAATACCTTATTTGAAGATGGAGATGCAGCAGATACATTTAGAGCATTTACACCAACTCAATCTGAAGAAACATATTCAATGGTAACAGCTAATCGTTTCTGGTCACAAATCTTTGGCGTAGCTTTCTCTAACAAACGTTGGCTACACTTTTTCATGCTGTTTGTACCGGTTACTGGTATGTGGACAAGCGCATTTGGTATAGTAGGTCTAGCATTAAATTTGAGAGCATACGATTTTGTTTCACAAGAACTAAGAGCTGCCGAAGACCCGGAATTCGAAACATTTTATACTAAGAACATTTTATTAAACGAAGGTATACGTGCATGGATGGCTGCTCAAGATCAACCACACGAAAACTTTATATTCCCTGAGGAGGTTTTACCACGTGGAAATGCCCTTTAATCAAAATATTGTAAGCGGTAGAGATATTGAATCTACAGGATTCGCATGGTGGTCTGGTAATGCTAGACTAATCAATGTATCAGGGAAATTGCTAGGAGCTCATGTAGCACATGCTGGAATAATGGTTTTTTGGACAGGAGCAATGACTTTATTTGAAGTTGCTCACTTTATACCAGAAAAGCCTTTATACGAACAAGGTTTCATTCTTATTCCTCATTTAGCAACTTTGGGATGGGGAATAGGTCCGGGAGGAGAAATAATAGATGTTTACCCATATTTTATTGTAGGAGTCTTACATCTAATATCTTCTGCAGTTTTAGGATTTGGAGGATTATATCATGCCTTAATCGGACCAGATACTTTAGAAGAATCATTTCCTTTTTTTGGTTACGATTGGAGAGATAAGAACAAGATGACAACAATATTGGGGATACATCTTGTATTACTAGGAATAGGATCTTTCTTACTTGTCATTAAAGCTTTATTTTTTGGCGGAGTATATGATACATGGGCTCCAGGTGGTGGAGATGTTAGATTAATCAATAATCCTACTTTAAATCCAGCTATTGTATTTGGATATGTTTTAAAATCACCGTTTGGAGGAGATGGCTGGATAGTTAGTGTTAACAATATGGAAGACTTAATTGGTGGGCATGTATGGATCGGTGTAATTTGCATTGCTGGAGGAATATGGCACATTCTAACTAAACCATTTGCTTGGGCAAGAAGAGCATTTGTTTGGTCAGGTGAAGCTTATTTATCATACAGCTTAGGGGCATTATCAATTATGGGACTAACAGCATCAAATTATGTATGGTATAATAATACTGCTTATCCAAGTGAATTCTATGGACCAACTGGGCCAGAAGCATCTCAAGCACAAGCTTTTACTTTTTTAGTTAGAGATCAAAGACTAGGAGCAAATGTAGCATCTGCACAAGGTCCTACAGGATTAGGGAAATACTTAATGAGATCACCAAGTGGGGAAATTATATTCGGTGGAGAAACAATGCGTTTTTGGGATCTAAGAGCACCTTGGGTAGAACCATTAAGAGGACCTAATGGACTAGACCTAAACAAAATAAAAAATGATATACAACCTTGGCAAGAAAGAAGAGCTGCAGAATATATGACACATGCACCATTAGGTTCATTAAATTCTGTAGGTGGTGTTGCAACAGAAATTAACTCTGTAAACTATGTATCACCAAGAAGTTGGCTAACAACATCTCACTTTTTTCTAGGTTTCTTTTTATTTATTGGGCATTTATGGCATGCAGGAAGAGCAAGAGCTGCAGCTGCAGGGTTCGAAAAAGGTATTAATAGAGAAAACGAAGCTGTATTATCTATGAGACCTTTGGATTAAGTTTAATACAAATACAATTTAAAAGCTATTCTAAATAAAACAAAATAACAATTAAGAATAGCTTTTATTTACTGAAATATCAGATACTTAGTAATTCTATAATAGGCAAAGAAAAAAAAACTCTATACAAAAAATAATAATAAAAGCTAACATAGCTAATCTACCATTCCAAATTTCAGAGCTACTAGAAAAACCCCAAGTCCACATATTACGTTGATAATAAAATTTCATAAAAATCTTTTACATTTATTTTTTTACAAAAAATCGGATATAATCATATTATCTTAATAAAGATAACTATTTAATGATATCCATATGATTTTAACTTAAATGAGATTAAATATACATATAATTATTCATCCAATTATACAAAAACTAACATATAAAATTATTTACCAAAAATCATCTAAAAATCCAGAAAATATTGATAATGAGAAAATATTAGGAATGCTGATTTTATATGAAATCTTAAGAAAATGGCTAAAAATAAATAATATATATATAAAGAAATTTAATGTTTTGCAAGAAAAATACTTTACAAATCACTTGAACAAATACCTAATTATTTCTAATATAATAGAAAACTATAATATTCTTTCATATATAGATAAAATATTACCTAAAAACAATTTAACACATGTAGATTACGATAAAAAAATTAATTTATACAACTGCAAAAAAGAACTTCAAGAACACAAAATCATTATATTTGAAAAATATATAAAAAATTATAAAATGATAAAAATGATTAAATACTTAAATGAGAATAACAAAATTAAATTAGCAAACATTATAATTGTTTGCCTTACCTGTAGCAATAAAGTTTTAAATTACATAGCACAAAAATATCCCAAACTAAATATATACACTACAAAAATAATTTAAAGCAACTTATCAATAATTAATTCTTTAATATTTTGACAAAATGAACATTATTATAAATTCGTTTAATTTAGTTTTTACATCTATAGCCAATTTTTCTGAGATATACCTTATATCTATTTTACTCAAATTATCTTTAGCATGGTTTCCAACAGTAAATTGGTATAATGAACCTTTTTGTTCTTTAAATAGACTGACAGATCCATATCTCAAATTATTTAGGGGAACAATACCTATGATATTCGGTATGGATATGTCTCCTATGCTAGGAATTATCTTTTTGCAGTGCCTCACAGTAATATTTAACAATATACAAATTGAATTAGTCACTTAATTCATTATAAAACCTGATAAAAATAGTTGATTAATAAAATAAAAAATTATTTAATATTAAATATAACAAAAAAATAAAATATAATATAAAAAAATTTATTCATATTGAAATTATCATGTTAAAAATCAGACTAAAAAGATTTGGAAGAAAAAAATATCCTGTTTATAGAATTATAGTTATAGATAGTAGAAAAGCAAGAGATAGTAAAGCCATTGAAGAAATTGGTTTCTACAATCCGATAACTAAAGTATCACAAATTAATATAAAAAAAGCTCAGCAAAGGATATATGAAGGAGCTCAAGCAACTAAAAAAGTTCAACAAATAATTAGGAAAACTTATATAAAGATAATAAAATCAATATAACTAAGGAGAATAGATTGTCTAAATTTACATTTAAAATTTTATGGCTTGAAAATAATATTGCTATTGCGATTGATTATATTATAGGCCAAAATAAAAGCCCATTAACTTCTTATTTTTTTTGGCCCCGTAATGATGCATGGGAAGAAATAAAAATAGAATTAGAATCAAAACCATGGATTAATGAAAGTGAAAGGATAGATTTACTTAACAAAACAACTGAAATCATAAACTTTTGGCAGGAAAAAGGAAAAACTATATCATTAAAAAAAGCTCAAGAAAAATTTCCAGAATTCAATTTTATTGGCACAAACTAAATCAATTAAAAATCAGATAGATTAGTAATAATGTATAAATTATGCTAAATATCTCAAAATGCTAATATAAATACACAAATAAACTTTTTTGATATTTATTTATACTATTGTAAAAAATGAACAAAAATTATATAAAAAAAAAATCGAACTTTTACTAATAAGTATCGAGGCAATAAATTTATACAATTTAGACGATAATCATAAACGTACATTAAATTCTAGTAAAATAAATTATTATTTACATAATTTATTTTTAATAAGATGTGGTAATTTAATTAAACATCCAAAAAATTATTCTTTATACAACTTTAAAAAAAGTATACAGTTAATTTATTACATACATAATTCAATTTATAGTTATAGAATGCAAAGCAATATATACGAAATATTAGAAACCATACATAAAACTCAAAAATCCAATAAAATCAAACAATACTTAAATCGATTTAAATATGTATACTATAAAACGCAAAACTATTATAATATTATGAGCAATACTTATACGGAAGATAAATTTATAGTCAAAATAGCTATACTCAATTTATATATAATTCACATATCAAGCTATAAAGAGGGTATTTATTTTTTAATTAAATATCTTAAAATGCCATATTTATTATAATTACATAAAGTATTGAAGTACAATTATTTTAGTTTTCTACTTGCTCTGCTACAAGACATTCAGTTGTTAAAATCATAGCAGCTATTGAGGCTGCATTTTGTAAAGCAGAACGTGTAACTTTAGCTGGATCAATTATACCTTCTTTATACATATCAACAATTTGACTAGTATCTGCATTGTAGCCAATTGAAAAATTAGAACTTATAATTTTTTCTATGATAATAGCACCATTATTTCCAGTATTTTCAACTATTCTTTTAAGTGGAAATAATAAGGATTTAACTATAATGAAAGCACCTACTAATTCTTCTTGAGCTAAATTATTTATTGCCCAATTTTTTAAATCATTAGATAAATGTACAAATGTAGACCCACCTCCAGGAACTATACCTTCTTCTATAGCTGCCTTAGTTGCATTAATAGCATCCTCTAAGCGAAGTTTTTTATCCCGCATTTCTGTTTCAGTTGCTGCTCCTACTTTAATTACAGCAACACCTCCAGATAATTTAGCAAGTCTTTCATGTAGTTTTTCTTTCTCATAACTATTAGTACTAGCTTCTAATTGTCTTCGAATTTGCTCACAACGTGAACGAATAATACTCTCTTCTGTATCTGCAATAATTGTTGTCGAATCCTTTGTAATTTGAATTCTTCTAGCAGAACCTAACTGACCTAAAGTGGTATCACTTAAGCTTAAACCCATATCTTGTGTAATTACTTCTCCCGAAGTAAGAATAGCTATATCATCTAATAACAATTTTCTTCTATCCCCAAAACCAGGTGCTCTAACAGCAACAACATTAAGAATACCTCTTAGCTTATTAACAATAATTGTAGCTAAAGCCTCTTTAGCTATATCTTCAGCTATTATAAGCAAAGGACGACCTGTTTTAGTAACCTTTTCTAATATAGGTAACAATTCTTGCTGAATTAATGTAATTTTTTTATCTGTTATTAAAATATATGGATTATCTTGTACAACTTCCATTCTGGATGCATCTGTAATAAAATAAGGAGAAATAAAACCTTTATCAAACTTCATCCCTTCTTTAACTTCCAATTCTATAGCTGTAGACTGACCCTCTTCCAAAGAAATAATTCCCTCTTTACCTACCTTTTGAATTGCATTAGCAATCATCGTTCCAATTTCAATATCGTTACCAGAAGATATAGAAGCAATATGAGTTATATCTTGCATATCAAAAATAGGTTGCGAATACTCTGAAATCTTAGCAACGATAAACTTAACTGCTTTTTCTATTCCTTTTTTTAATATTATAGGATTTGCACCAGCTGCTACATTTTTTAGCCCTTGTTTAACTATGGCATGCGCTAATACAGTAGCTGTAGTTGTGCCATCACCAGCTACATCATTAGTTTTTGCTGCAGCTTGCCTAATAAGCGCGACTCCAGTATTTTCTGTTAAATCTTTTAATTCTATTTCTTTAGCGATAGTCACTCCATCGTTAATAATTTGTGGTGCACCAAATTTTTTTTCTAGTACAACATTTCTTCCTTTAGGACCAAGAGTTATAGCAACAGCTTCTACTAAAATATCCATACCTTTTTCTAGAGCTTTACGTGCATTATCCTGATATAAAATTTTTTTAGCCATCTAATAATCCTTATCTAATAAAAAATTATATAATATAAACGGATTTATATTAAAATCACACAAATAAGCTTCATAAACTAAGACTAAATTATGCAAAATAGACATAATACATTTTTAACAAAAAACCTGATATACTAATATTTGAAAAGGGCCTGTAGCTCAGTGGATCAGAGCACGTGGCTACGAACCACGGTGTCGGGGGTTCGAATCCCTCCTCGCCCAATAAATTTACAAAAATACAATAAAAATTTACTATATACCATAATAATTATTAAATATAATAATATTGAAATCGTATTTTATGCAACCACTAAGAGGAACTAAAGATATACTACCTTATGAGACAATATATTGGCAGCATATATATTCTAAAGCCAATGCAATACTATCATTACATAATTATTTAGAAATTCGAACACCAATAATAGAATCAACAGAATTATTCAAACGTAGTATTGGAGAAACAACAGATATTATAAATAAGGAAATGTATACATTTACTGATAAAAGTAAAAGATATATAACATTAAGACCTGAAGGAACCGCTAGTATAGCTAGAGCATTTATTAGCAATAAACTTTATCAAAATAACTTACAAAAATTGTGGTATTTAGGTCCTATGTTCAGATATGAAAGACCACAAAATGGAAGACAAAGACAATTTCATCAATTAGGTATAGAATGTATTGGCAGCTCGAATCCAATGGCAGATGTAGAAGTTATCCACTTGGCTAATCAAATACTTAAAGAACTAAAATTAAATAAGTATATATTAGAAATTAATTCTATTGGCAATTCAGAAGAGAGACAAATATACAAAAAAGACTTAATTGAATACTTATTAAGATATCAACAAGATTTAGATTCAGATTCTAAAGAACGTTTATACACAAATCCTTTAAGGATTCTAGACAGTAAAAATATAAAAACCCAAGCCATTTTACAACATGCTCCAAACCTTAATAAATACTTAAGTAAAAAATCTAATGAACATTTTGACTTAGTTTGCACATACCTAAATAATTTACAAATCACCTATAAAATTAACTACAAATTAGTAAGAGGACTAGATTACTACAACCAAACAGCTTTTGAAATTAAAACTTATGCCCAAGATAATCAAAATACTATATGTGGAGGCGGTCGTTATGATAGTCTAATAGAACAATTAGGAGGTCCAAAAACACCAGCTGTAGGTTGGGCTATTGGATTAGAAAGATTAATAAAAATTATTGATACAGAATGGCAATTAACTCAACAGAAAATAGAAATATACATAGTAACTCAAGGATTAGAAGCAAAGAAAAAGATTTGGTCTATAATACAATATTTAGAAAAAATAAATACAAAATTCGAATTAGATTTATCAGATGCAAGTTTTCACAAACAAGTTCAAAAAGCAAGTAAGTTAGGAGCTAAATTTTGTATTATTTTAGGAGATAAAGAAATATATAATCATAGTATTACCATTAGAATATTAAGTCAATATAAACAATATAGCATTCCTGAAACCGACTTTATAAAAGAAATGCATAAACTAAAAAATTTATATTAGTTGACAATTACATTTAATAAGTGTTTAATACTATAATATGGGGTGTAGCCAAGCGGTAAGGCAGCGGACTTTGACTCCGCCACTCGCAGGTTCGAATCCTCCCACCCCAGTAAAATGACTAATTAAATGCCCACATAATTTTACAGAAAGGCTAAAAAACTTATCTGTAATAATAAAGATATTTATCATTAAATATATATATTTATATAAAAAGTGGTAAAACTTGTAATTTTATAGTTATTATTGAATCATCTATAATATTAACATTTACATTATATATACCTATTGTCTTCACATTAGGAATACTGAGATGCTTTTTATTTAATTTCTCACTTGTTAAATATAACAGCTTTAGTATTATATCTTTATCACTTACACTACCAAAAATTTGATTATTATTACCTACTTTCTTTTTTATACTAATTTTATTTATCTTGCTCAACTTTTGATTTATTAACTTCAATCGATTATAAACCGCATCTAATTTCTTCTGCTTAAGATCTAAAAACATTTTATGATGTTTTATTTTTTTGACTGTTGCTAAATAAGCAAAATCATAAGGAATTAAATAATTAAAAGCATATCCAGAATTCACTTGAACTATACTGCCAATTGAGCCAAGATTAACCAAATTTTTTTTTAAAATAACGGATATTTTTTTTTTCATACTAAACTTAAAAAATATAAGATAAATAAAATACTTAATTATTCAATACATAATGGTTTATATGTTTTTTAAATAAGATTTGAGAAGCAATAAATGACCTAAAGTTATCATAACAATATACTACTATACTTTTATTATTACAATAAAAATTCGCGAAATGAACTATCGTTTTAGAATTAATATTCTTCAAAGGTATGTTAATTGATTTAGATATATGATATTTAAAAAACTCTTCACGCTTACGTACATCAATCATAACAACATTAGAGGTTTGACTCATCACTAATAGATCACTGTTGTTAATACAATTAAGATATATGTATTTATTACTAAACTTGTTGCTTATCAAATTTTTGTTTTTTTTAGGGCAAATTTTTATTTTTTTTGCAGATGCATTTAAAAGATTATATACTAATAAGTAACCACTCAAAGTACTTCCTGTGCCCAAGATTATTTTAATCACTTCTATAGCTTGAAAAATACCAATAATACCCGTTAATATACCCAAAACACCTAGTCCATTACATTCATTGTTGTGTAGATTCAAATTAATTGGGTATAAATCAGAGTATAACGGTCCACCCTTATAATTAAAAACACTAATATGACCTTCAAAAGCTCTTACTGCTCCATAAACATGAATTTTATGATGTAAATAACACGATCTACTAATAACATACCTCGATTTAAAATTATCTGTTGTATCTATAATAATATCATAATTTTTAATAATATCTCCACAATTTTCTTTATTTAACATAAAGGAATACGTGCTTACACAGCATTCTGAATTCATCTCTTTAACTTTACAACGAATTACTTCAACTTTTAATTTCCCAACATCTTTATAATTATATAATATTTGTCTATGCAAATTAGAATAAGTCACTATATCATTGTCTATAATACCTAAATAACCAATTCCGGCAGCAACCAGATAAATAATACTAGATGCAGCTAGTCCACCAGCACCAACAAATAAAACTTTAGTCGCCTTAAATCTTTTTTGTCCATTAATACCAATATTATCTAAAATCAAATGACGAGCATACTTTTTATATTCTATTTCTGAAAGATGAATATTTGAAGATATAGGGTAAAACATAAAAAATTTATATAATATAATACTTTTATTTCAACATTTTTACTTTTTTTATATTTTCATGTATTGTAGTTACTATTACGCCTTTAGTTCAATTGGTAGAACATAGGTTTCCAAAACCTAATGTCGAGGGTTCAAATCCTTCAAGGCGTGTAAAAATCAATAAGGGTAAACAATAAAAGTATTTATAGATATAAGTGATAAGATAAGCACCACTAATATCTTCTATAAATATAGAAAAAAATTAATTTTACATCGCTTACTATAATGCTATATAATACACGATTAGAATTAATAGTAAACATTTTATGGTCAAAAAACTTATAGGAATAGTTAAATTAGCTTTGCCTGCAGGCAAAGCTACACCTGCTCCGCCTGTTGGACCAGCACTTGGACAATACGGAGCAAATATTGTCATGTTTTGCAAAGAATATAATGCAAAAACAGCAAATAAATCTGGTCTGGTTATACCTGTAGAAATTTCAATATACGAAGATCGCAGTTTTTCATTTATTTTAAAAACTCCACCAGCTGCAGTACTATTAAAAAAAGCTGCCGATATACAAAACGGATCAGGACAACCAAATAAAGAAATAATTGGATCTATTTCTGTAGGACAATTGAGAGAGATAGCAATAACTAAATTAGAAGATTTAAATACTCAAGATGTAGAAAAAGCTATGAATATCGTGAGAGGTACAGCAAACAATATGGGCATACAAATTAGTGATTAAATTAAAACAGTTAAGTCTAATATTAAAACATGAAAAAACGTTCACGCCGATTTAAAACCTTATTGATACAAGTTGAAAAAAATAAACTTTACTCTCCGTTAGATGCTCTACACTTAATGAAGAATCTGTCTAATATAAATTTTATAGAGACAGCAGAAGCACATATTTCATTAGGTTTAGATCCTAAATATACAGATCAGCAATTAAGATCAACTGTTATATTACCTAAAGGAACAGGCAAAATAATTCGTATAGCTGTTGTAACCAAAGAGAATAAAACTCTCGAAGCAAAATCAGCAGGAGCAGATGTTATAGGAGCAGAAGACTTAATTCATGAGATTAAGCAAGGAAGACTAGATTTTGATAGACTTATAACAACTCCAGAAATGATGCTATCCATTGCTAGATTAGGCAAAATTTTAGGGCCTAAAGGGCTAATGCCATCACCAAAAGCTGGTACAGTTACAAATGATTTAGTAAAAACCATTCAAGAATTCAAATCTGGAAAACTAGAATATAAACTTGATCGTAATGGTATATTACATATTCCTTTTGGTAAACTAAACTTTACTGCAGAAGATTTATACCAAAACTTAATTACTTTACAGATATCTATAGATAAAAATCGCCCAAAAGGTTCTAAAGGTAAATATTGGAAATCTGTATATATTAATAGTACCATGGGCCCTTCAATACCTATAGATATTAATATTTTACGTGAAAGTAATTTATGATAAAATATATGGTCAGAAAGTTTAACTTACTTAAATACAAAATATAAAATATACTGACATGAATACAAAAATAGATACAATTATAAATGAACTAAAATCATTAACATTATTAGAGGCAGCTGAATTAGTAAAACAAATTGAAGAAACATTTGATATTGATGCCTCTATCTCATCTCAAGGTACAGAGACTATCATCACCACTACAACTGACAATTCAACTCCAGATAAAATAGAAGAGAAAACAGAATTTGATATAATACTAGAAGATGTACCAGTAGCTAAAAAAATTGCTATTTTAAAGATTGTTAGATCAATAACAGGACTAGGATTAAAAGAAGCCAAAACACTAGTGGAATCTGCGCCTAAAACGATAAAAGAAAACACCAATAAAAATAATGCTGAAGAACTCAAAAAACAGTTAGAAGAAGCAGGTGCAAAAGTTTCAATTAAATAAAAATACTGCATCATAGCTTGATAATTATGATGCAGTATTTTATTGCTTAAATATTTAAAATAATCCTAATGTAATAGCTTTAGATAATGGCATTGTTGCACCTATACCCAACCAAACTGCAACAACGGTTCCGATTAAAAATACCGTAGTAGCAATTGGACGTCTAAAAGGATTTTGAAACTTATTCACACTTTCAATAAACGGAACTGTAATTAAACCTGCAGGTACTGATGCCATAGAAAGAACACCTACTAACTTATTAGGTATTACTCGCAATAAATTGAAAGTAGGAAAAAAATACCATTCTGGTAAAATTTCTAAAGGAGTAGCAAAAGGATTAGCTGGCTCTCCTATAACTGAAGGTTCCAAAACTGATAAACCAACATCACAGGCTAATATTCCTAAAATAACAACAGGAAACATATATAATATGTCATTTGGCCAAGCAGGTTCTCCATAATAATGATGTCCCATACCTTTAGCTAATTTAGCACGTAATTTGGGATCTGTTAAATCGGGTTTTTTTATAATTGACATATATAAACTTCCTAAAAAATAAATTTTATATATAATATAAATAATAAAACTATTAGAAATTAAAATTAAACAAAATAATCAAAGAGGGCCTGAAATACCTTGTTTACGAATCATTAAAAAATGCATTAACATAAATACAGCAGTTAAAAGTGGTAAAACAAAGGTATGTAAACTGTAAAATCTTGTCAGCGTACTTTGTCCTACACTAACACCTCCTCTTAATAGTTCAACTATACTTGTACCCACTAAAGGTATAGCTTCAGGAACACCTGTTACTATTTTAACAGCCCAGTATCCTATCTGATCCCAAGGTAAAGAATATCCAGTTACTCCAAAAGAGACTGTTAAAACAGCTAACACAACTCCAGTAACCCAAGTAAGTTCACGAGGCTTTTTAAAACCACCTGTTAAATAAACTCGAAACATATGAAGTATTAGCATAAGTACCATCATACTAGCAGACCATCTATGAATTGATCTTATTAACCAACCAAAATTCACATCCGTCATAATATATTCAACAGAAGAAAAAGCTTCAGCTACTGTTGGTCTATAATAGAAAGTCATAGCAAAACCACTAGCTACTTGTATTAAAAAAGATGTAAATACTATACCTCCAATACAGTAAAAAATATTAACATGAGGTGGAACATACTTACTCGTAATATCATCCGCAATTGCTTGAATCTCTAACCTTTCCTCAAACCAATCGTAAACCTTTCCCATATTTAATTAAAAGCAATATATAACAATAATGCATTTAAACTACTTTTTATTTTGTAAGTATAATTATAACATTTCTTGACTAATTTTTATATGTTACATAATTTTATTATTATCTAAATTTATCCAAATATTGAAAAAAAGAAAAATAACATATTAAAATTTTCTTTTTTACAACATACTTAATAAGTAATTTACGAATTAAATCATTTATAATTTTATTCACTGTAGTTGGATTACTGCCGGTAATATGACTTAAAGTCTTTTGTGAGATTTCAAATGGAATAATAATATAATTTGAATTTAAGATTCCAAATTCTCGACATAACAACAATAATAATTGAATTATCCTATATTTAATTGACTTATGCAGTAAAATATAATATGAACTTTCATATTGCTTTAAAGTATAATAAAATAGATCCAATAAATTTATGACATTTGAAAAATACATAAGGTGATTTACAGAATTTAACTTATAAAGCTTAATTAAATAGGTATTTTCTAATGCAATAACTTTATAATACGCGTAATTAGAATTAGAAGAATTAAAATTAAGTAAGCTATTGCTTGTTAGTAAAACCAGAAAAATTGATTCTCCATTTGTAAATATTTTCATAATATATACAGTACCATAAAACACTATAAATGATGGATTATACGGTAAACTATTTTTAAATACAATAGAATCACCTTTATATAATTTATAAATATAAAAAGAATTATTTGATTCAAAGAATAGTTGCTCACATTGATAATTCATAATTGTAATATATACACAATTAACTAAATTTCCAGTAATAGTACTATAACACTTTTATAAATTTAACAATGAAAAAGAATATACTTTTAATTGATGATGATATTGATTTACTAAATTCAATGGCTTCTTATTTAATATCCGAAGGTTTTCAGATAAACATTACAACCAATGGTTATAAAGCATTAAAAAATTTGAACATATTCAAACCTGATTTAATAATTACAGATATAATGATGGCATATATAAGTGGATATGATCTAATTCAACATATACGTTCTCGTCAAGACTATTATCAAATTCCCATAATTTGTTTAACAGCAAAAGGTATGACACATGATCGTATTTTAGGATATGATTTAGGATGTAATGCATATCTAACAAAACCTTTTTGTCCACAGGAATTAAATTCTATAATAAATAATATATTTAAAAATCTTGAGTCCTGGACAAAATATTTGGATAATAATAACAAAATTTACCAACCTGAAACTCAAGATTCTATTTTTAACTCTTTAACAAAAAAAGAACATTTAATACTTTCATTAGTATCTAAAGGATATACAAATAAAGAAATTTCTTATGAGCTCAAATCTAGTGTAAGAAATATAGAAAAATATGTTAGCAGTTTATTGAAAAAAACAAATACAAGAAACAGAACAGAATTAACAAAATTAACTATATTAGCTTATCTAAGTTAAATAAGCTAAATAAATTATAGGGCGAATGACGGGAATCGAACCCGCGAATAATGAAGCCACAATCCATTGCCTTAACCTCTTGGCTACATCCGCCATACCTGAAAGTTACTATAATAATGCATTATAATACTTTTTATAACATAAGTCTATTATTTTTTAAAAATTTGACTAGCTATACCGATTATATATATTTATTTTTAAAATGAATAAAGAATACAATAGAATATTTGTGAACGGACAAGCATTTAATTGCCATACACACATGTCTCTTAAAGAATTACTTACTTATCTCGAGTTCGAACTAAAATCAATTATAGTAGAATACAACTATGTTATTATCCATGATAGCGCATTTGATACAACTTTTTTACAATCTGGGGATAAAATAGAGATTATTACAATTGTAGGAGGGGGTTAAATAAGCTCTCTGCGAGATACAGATAATCTTGCCTGCTTTATATCGATATGAATTATTCTTACTTTAATTTTATTACCTACTTGAAATATATTATTTATATTATATATATAGTGATAGCCTATTTCTGAGATATGTAGTAATGCAGATATACCATACACTTCAATAAAAACACCATATTGTTTGATTTGTGTAATTTGGCCATAAACAACTGTACCAACTTTTAAAATATTTGAATATAGATATAATAAAGCCAACTTATGACTAAGTACAATTCTATTATTTTTTTCATCAGCCAATAAAAACTTACATGGTAAACTGTAATTTTCGGCTAACTGATTGTAACTAAAAATAATTACATGAGATCTAGGTATAAAACTTTGCAATCCTTCTAAAGAAGTCATAATTCCACTTTTATTCATATTATTTACGGGTAAATTTAAAATTATATCTTCTGATTGAAGCTGTTTAATACGTTTCCAAGCCTTTATGTAATCTAACCTTTTAACAGATAATAATAATTGTTTTCTATCTTTATTATATGCCAAAATAAAAAATTCTCTCGTATTATTAACCAAATATCTAAACTTTCCTTTACTATTGACATCAATTAATAAAATCTCATCCATTGGCAAATATCCAGCCATATTTACACCTATATCTACCAAAAAACCCTGTGATTCTTGATGAAAAATTGTACCAGCTATAATATCACCTGGATGTAAATTATAACTATATTGGACTAATATAGAACTAAAATCTTTTGCTGAAAAATTTATTAAATCCATATATGAAGCTTATATTTTAATTATTATTTTTCCAATTCTAAATAGAACATAATATGATTGTATTTTTTTAAAAAAATATGTATCATTATCTATCAGTAAGTAAACATAGGTAGTTGCAAATTTTAATACAAATTTGAGGAAAGTCCGGACTCTAATTAATCAATATATAGCTGCATGAAAAACAGTATAGGTAACTATAAGGAGAGTGCCACAGAAAAAAACCGCCTATTATATTTAGTAAATACTAGGTAAGGGTGCAAAGGTGTGGTAAAAGCATACCAGAAGTATTGTTAAAATACTTGCTAGGCAAACCCCGTAAAAGAGCAAAGTAATAAACTTTATCTTGTAATACAGATATAAAAATAAAACTGATTATACTTATATAGTTTATACTTCATTACTGCTAAAAAATTATATGTAAATATAAAAAAAGATTAATAACTACCCTTAATAAATTGAATTTTTATATAAAATTAAAAGCTATTAAGAACAAAATCCGGCTTAAGATTTACTTTATATTTAATTAATAGAAAAAATTTATTTAATCAACTTTATATTTATTTAATATAATATTTATTTGTTTATCAATAAAACTAACATCATTATGATTCAATGTTCTATCATGAGCTCTGTAAGTTATACGTAAACCAACATTATAATAATTATGCTTAAAATTATTTTTATAATAGTTAAAAACTTCTGTAGATTCAACTAAATCATTATCCAAGCTTGCTATTTCTTGCTGAATTGAATAAACACTATGAGAATCATTTAACGTCAAACACAGATCTCTAATTAAACTAGGATAACTAGAATAAGGTTTAATTTTATAGCCTATATGATTCAAAGATTTCATAGAATTTATTAATTTAATTAAATGAAATTCAAAAACGTAGGTAGGAATATAATCAATATTTCGTAGTTCACCAAATATACCAATTTCTTCCTTGTAATCATTATAGATAATTGCTGTATGATTCATATTAAATAAATTGGTTAAATGAATAAATAAAGAGTTTTTTTTAAGTATATCTGCTCTTTTCCATATTACTTTCACCTGTAGCTTATCTAAAAATTCTTCAATTATACCTTTAGCGTGAAACCAACTTAGTGAGCTTGGTTTAGTTGACCAAGATTCTCGAAAAAAGTTACAGTTTCTAATCAATCCAGCAAGGCATAATTGTTCTAATGGTAGAATGCTATTATTATAAAACTTCTTATCGGATCTATTAGAGTTAAAAACTTTTCCTATTTCAAAAATTTCAATATTTTTATTACCTTGCTTAATATTATTTTGTTCATTTAAAACTAAATTCCCTATCAAACTACTTCTTAAAAATGATTGATCTTGAACTAAAGGATTAAAAATTGGTATACCTTTTTTAACTTTATCATAGCAAAAAGAATAATTTTGTACTTCATTTAAACCAAGACATCTTAATAAATAACGAATTTGACATACCCGGTTTCTAAAAGTATTCTTTGTAAAAAGATAATCAGAACTAATAATAGGTAACTTACTAATAAAATTGTTAAAACCATAAATACGACTTATCTCTTCAATTATATCTATAGGTCTTGTAATATCATTTATTCTATTAGGAGGGATTTTGACTAAAAAACATCTTTTTAAATTATCATAAAAGGTAATAAAATTCAATTTTTCCAATAAATGAATAATTTCTTTTACTGTCAAATAGTGATATAAACCTTTTCTGACAGAACCCAAAATATTTTGTATATTTATTTTCTTCAATACGATTATTTTAGGTATATTACTGTATTTATAATACACATACATCTTACCTGATATACCAAAACTAAATGATCTAATTAACTGAATTGCCTCATGAAATGCATTAATGCAATCTATCTTTAAACCAAAATTAAAAGATTTTTTTAATAAACTTGTATTTGAAGGTAATATTTTTTGAAGATTTTTAATATAATCTGTCTTATATACCTGACCAACAATAATTACAGAACTTGTAAAAATATCACAATCAATACTAGAATTTATAAACAAACCTATAGTAGATAATAACAAATTATTGTACCTCAAAGACTCTAATTCCATAACATCTATATGATATAACTTATCAAATCTTTTTTGTACATTAAATAATGTATAATCAATTGCAGAAGCACTAATTTTATTCTTATCAAATATCTGTATAAATTGTCCCCATTTTAAATATATATATTTTGGAATATCTATTAAAAGATTTACTGGTTCAATATTTTGACTACTTAAATATTCTTGAAGCCATGAAGGTGATGAATTATTTTTAACATAATCGATAGACATTAAATATACATCTGATAAAGATATACTATCTAACAAGTTTAAAGATTCAAAATCAGATACAAAAACAGAATCATAAACTTGACTCTTTAAAGGCTTATCAAATAAACAACTTATTTCTCTAGCTATACCTATAACACTTAACACATCCTGCCTATTAGTAGTTGTAGTTAAATCAAACACTATATCATTAGTATATGTATTATAAATTACATTTTCTATTTCAAAACCCGATAAGGTTAACTTATTTGATATCGTACTAAACTTTATGTCATTTAAATCTATAACTTGTTGAAGCCATTTTAAAGAAAATTTCATATGTAGATTGAATACAATAAACATCCATAATTTAATTACTATATATACATTTTAATAGTATAAAGCACTAATTAGCTTTCATAAAAGAAAGCTGATTTTTATTAGCATACTTTTCCATAAAGCGCATAAAACGATCCCATTCTTGTGGACTCTTTATTATATATATGGCTTCTATAGCTTGAGGTTTTCCATTAATAAATTTAGCACTGACATCTCGGGTCATTAATTCACCTTCATCATCCTTTAGATACATACCCGTAATATCACCTTTATCTTCCATGCCAGATTGCAAAATATCAGGACTATTAAATCTAAACGTTGCTGTACCTTTACTGCCATCTTTCGAGCGCGTTAAAGAAACATTAGCAATAACCGTTTCATTAATTCCTTGAATAAACTGTATAACAGCCATAATCACTTCCTTTAGTTAAAAAATTAATATTCATATTAAGCTTGTACTGAGTACTTATTATAAATAATAACAAAATTATAGCTCAGTAATCCAATAATAAGAAATCATCAATATAAATTAAAGATAAAATATAAAATTACATTTATATAAAAATAAATAGAAAACTTTTCTAAATAACTATTAAGTTATATTTTGAAATGTGTTATTATTATTTAGTATCAAAGGTAATAAATAAATTAATGTGTTAAAATTCAATGTTTGAACGCTTTACAGAAAAAGCAATAAAAGTTATCATGCTTGCTCAAGAAGAAGCTAGACGCTTAGGACATAATTTTGTTGGTACAGAACAAATTTTATTAGGTTTAATAGGAGAAGGAACTGGCATTGCTGCACAAGTACTAAAATCTATGAATGTAAATTTAAAAGATGCACGCATAGAAGTTGAAAAAATCATCGGTAGAGGATCTGGATTTGTTGCTGTTGAAATACCTTTTACACCAAGAGCTAAAAGAGTCCTTGAACTTTCTTTGGAAGAAGCTAGACAACTTGGACATAATTATATAGGTACAGAACATCTATTAATGGGTTTAGTTCGCGAAGGAGAAGGCGTAGCAGCTAGAGTTTTAGAAAACTTAGCTGTAAATGTAGCATCAATCAGAACAGAAGTAATTCAAATGTTAGGAGACAATACAGAAGCTAATACCAATGGAAATAGTAACACACAAACTAGAAGCAAAACTCCGACTTTAGAAGAGTTTGGTTCAAATCTAACAGAACTAGCTATAGAAGGAATATTAGATCCTGTAGTCGGCAGACAGAAAGAAATTGAAAGAGTAATACAAATATTAGGAAGAAGAACAAAAAATAATCCTGTTTTAATTGGAGAACCAGGAGTAGGTAAAACAGCTATAGCAGAAGGTTTAGCACAAAGAATCGCCAATAAAGACATACCTTCTATATTAGAAGATAAACTAGTTGTAACATTAGACGTTGGTTTACTGGTTGCTGGAACCAAATATAGAGGAGAATTTGAAGAAAGACTTAAAAGAATTATGGATGAGATTAAATCCGCTAGTAATATTATACTAGTTATAGATGAAGTACACACTTTAATTGGAGCTGGTGCAGCCGAAGGAGCAATAGATGCAGCTAATTTATTAAAACCAGCATTAGCTAGAGGAGAATTACAATGTATAGGAGCAACAACTTTAGAAGAATATAGGAAACACATAGAAAAAGATGCTGCACTAGAACGTAGATTTCAACCTGTACTTGTAGGAGAACCAAGTGTAGAAGAAACTATTGAAATTTTATTTGGCTTACGAGATAGATATGAAAAACACCATCAATTAAAAATGTCAGATGCAGCATTAGCAGCAGCTGCTAAATATGCTAATCAGTACATATCGGATCGTTTTTTACCTGATAAGGCTATTGACCTAATTGATGAAGCTGGCTCAAGAGTTAGATTACTAAATTCTCAACTACCCCCGGCAGCTCGAGAATTAGATAAAGAATTGAGAAATGTATTAAAAACAAAAGACGAGGCAATAAGAGCACAAAAATATGAAAAAGCTGAACAATACAGAACTAGGGAAATGGAAATTAAAGCACAAATTGCTGCCATTGCACAAAGTAAAAAAAATGAACCTAATATTAAGATCGAAGACCCTGTAGTAACAGAAGACGATATTGCAGAAATAGTAGCATTTTGGACTGGAATACCTGTGACAAAATTAACCAAGAGCGAATCAGAGAAATTAATGCATATGGAAGAAACACTGCATAGCCGTATCATTGGACAAGATGAAGCTGTAATAGCTGTTTCCAGAGCAATTAGAAGAGCAAGAGTTGGTTTAAAAAATCCCAATAGACCTATTGCAAGCTTTATTTTTTCAGGACCAACAGGAGTTGGAAAAACAGAATTAACTAAGGCATTAGCTTCTTATTTTTTTGGTTCACAAGAAGCAATGGTAAGATTAGACATGTCCGAATATATGGAAAGACATACAGTCTCTAAATTAATAGGTTCACCTCCAGGATATGTGGGTTATAGTGAAGGAGGATATTTAACAGAAGCTGTGAGAAAACGTCCTTATACAGTGATATTATTTGATGAGATTGAAAAAGCACATCCAGACATTTTTAATCTCTTATTACAAATTTTAGAAGATGGTAGATTAACTGATGCTAAAGGAAGAACAATAGATTTTAAAAATACATTGTTAATCATGACATCCAATATAGGATCAAAAGTTATAGAGAAAGGAGGAGGAAACTTAGGATTTGAGTTAGGAGAATCTCAAACAGAATCACAATACAATCGTATCAGATCATTAGTTAATGAAGAATTAAAACAATACTTTCGTCCAGAATTCTTAAACAGACTAGATGAAATTATAGTGTTTAGACAGTTAACAAAAGATGAAGTACGTGAAATTGCAGAAATTATGTTGCAAGAAGTGTTTGAACGTATAAGACAACAAGAGATTGAACTAGAAGTCACAGAAAGATTTAAAAACCGCCTGGTAGATGAAGGATATAACCCTAGCTATGGAGCAAGACCATTAAGAAGAGCTGTGATGAGATTATTAGAAGACAGTTTAGCTGAAGAAGTTTTATCAGGAAAAATTAAAGCTGGTGACAATGCTGTAGTAGATGTAACTGATGAAGGTAAAGTAACAGTTTTATTAGGAAAGCAAGTAGAAATTTTACAACCTTAAAAACATAAAAATAAAACCATAAGCTTGATAATGGCATGAATTGTCGGCTCATGGTTTTATTTGACATTAAATTTGGTAAAAAATTAATGCCAGGAACCAGATTTGAACTGGTGACACGAGGATTTTCAGTCCACTGCTCTACCAACTGAGCTATCCCGGCTATATTCGTATATTCTAACATAAATCTATAAGCATTGCAATAACAAAAATACAAGATTGTATTAAGATTTAATAGACAAATTATTATAATATATTATGAAAAGTATTATTCACAGGCGTAAATAACAACTGACACAAACCAGTAGCACCATTACGATTTTTACATAAAGAGACATCTATAATATTAGATGAGCTGACCTCTTGTATATCTTTTGATAAAATAATAACTATATCCGCATCTTGCTCAATAGAATTGTGCAAGATAAAATTATCAACTAATAAAACCATATAGCTTGGTTCTTGCAAATCAAAGACATGAATATAATCGTAATATATAATAGCATTTGTATAAATATACTCAAAAAAATAATAGAAGTCTAAATTATGAGAATAATTAGCAATACAAATACTATTTTGTAAATACTCATTGAAACGACGCCATTTTGTTTTCATATATACTTTATGATTATGAGTCACATTTAAGGTGCTTATAAAACAATATACACTAAAAGAATACTGAAAAAAAATATTTAAACTACCATTATGAAAAAACTTAGTAAAAAAATTTCTAACTCGAAAAGCATTAAGTAAATTATATCTAATTAATATCTTAGAGTTATACAAATGTTGTATATATAAACTATTCAGTAAATCTAGCATTAAACCATTATATACATCTAGACATCCACTCTCTCTTAAATCAGATAATAGAGGTATTTTATTAACTCTAGTTTCAATACTTCTATTAAGTTGAGATAAGACAATTATTGGAATATCTAAATATTGAGCTAAAAGTTTGAGTTTTCTTGTAATATAACCTAATTCTTGTGTTCTAGTATTATTAGTAAAATTTTCTATTTGAATTAACTGTAAATAATCAATAACTATTAATTGAATTTTACTTGTTTCTTTATGCAATAACTTAGCAGTATATTCGATATAATCAATAGAGATACCTGGAACATCATTAATATAAACATTATAATTCATTAAGTTACGACAAATTTTATTCAAAGTGTACCATTGATCTGAATTAAGTTTGCTAAAACAGATACTGTGAATTGGAAATCCAGATGCAACTGACACAAATTTGCGCACTATTTGTGATTTGGACATTTCAAGACTGAAGAAACATAATCCTAATGCAATAGAATTTAAAATATTAAGTACTAAATTAATTACAAATGAAGTTTTTCCAATAGAAGGACGTCCAGCAATTACTATTAAATCACCGGCTTGTAATCCATTGATTAAATCATCTAATTTATGAAAACCAGACAAAATAGTATTTTGAGTAACAGGTAACTGAGCCAAGTCAACATTCTGATACTTTACCTGCATAAGCAAACTAGCAATTAAATCACGAAAAGTCATAAAATTCTCTTTAGGTATTTTGTAGACCGTAGATTCTAAATATTCTGATACTTTATTATAAATATGATGACTAGGAAGATAAGTGACACTAGCTAATTGAATAACATTATAACCATATTGTATTATTAATCTTTTAATATAACTATTATTCACTAAATTCATAAGCTCTTGAACATATGCATAAATATTGATAGATGACATAAACATATGACTTTGTCTCATTAACTCAATAATCTTAGGTACTCCACCAATACTATACAAAATTTCTTTATCATTCAGTAAATAAATAAGCTGTATAATATCTATTTTATTTGATTTATGAAGCATTATTAAACTCTTATAAATAAGTCTATGAGATTCTACAAAAAAAGCATCTGGTTTCAAAAAAGGCATAAGCTGCGGAAATACAGTTGGATTAATTAAAATAGTACCTAATAAAATTTCTTCAGCAACATAATTCTGAGGAAGAGTAAGATCTAAAATAATAGTGTTCATAATAAAATAAATATCAAAAGTTAAGTAAAAGACAACATATATATTAGATTATGTAAAATAAGGTAACGCTTAATTATATTTTGGCTTGGAGATTTTGTATTAAGCAAAGAATAAGAAGAAAATATAAAATTACCTTATATATAATAGCTAAGTCTAGTATAAACAATAGAAAAACCCAATCAATAATGTAAACCCAAAGCCTTATAATTATTAATATTAACTTCTAAAAATATATTTATCCTAACATAGCATCATAATAAAAAAACATTTCTATAAAACACTTAAAACTTGATGTAAGTTAATAGTTATAAAGATTATATAAATAGATAGAATCATAAGATATTCTTTTACAAGATAAAAAAGAAATTATTAATTATTAATAAATAATGATATTAAAAACTAAAAATATAATAATTATTTTCAGACTTAAGAAGATACTTTTGATAAAGATACATGCAAACAAAAATGAGAATAGTACTATAATATGATACTATAATATTTATAAACTTAACAAAAAACTAGAATTAAGTATCAAATGTATATCAAGAATCACAAACAAAATGCCATTATTGATGATATAGAACAAGAATTTAAAAAAGAAGATACAGCTATGATAGATATAGGAGATAGTGTAAGAATGTCTATTATCATTCAAGAAGGAAACAAAGAAAGAATTCAAAATGTAGAAGGAGTAATTATATCAAAACATAAAGCACAATTAAATACCACTATCACTGTAAGAAAAATAGTACAAAATATTGGTGTTGAGAGAGTCTATCTAGTAAACTCACCTTTTATTAAGGATATCAAAATAATAAGAAAAGCAAAAGTAAGAAGAGCTAAATTATACTATTTAAGATCAAGATCAGGAAAAGGTACTAGATTAAAAACAAAATTTAGTTAAGAAAATTTTTAAAATTTATTTAAAATATGATATTATACTATATATTTGATCTGAGGATGCATAGCTCAGATGGTTAGAGTATCACGGTGACATCGTGAAAGTCACTGGTTCGATTCCAGTTGTATCCAAGAAAATGTAAGTCTCCAATCTTACTAAACAAAAAATTTAATAAAAAAGGGTCGGTGCCCGAGTGGTTAATGGGAGCGGACTGTAAATCCGCTGGTTTTACCTACGTTGGTTCAAATCCAACCCGGCCCAATATATAAGTAGTAAAAAATAAGCCTTTATAACTCAAATGGTAGAGTATTTCCTTGGTAAGGAAAAAGTTATGGGTTCAATTCCCATTAGAGGCTATGAAGATATAAAATTATTGAACGATAAGTTTTTTTGTTTTACTAACTTAGATATCCCTATCATTTGTGAATTACTCTTACCAGGTGCAACCATTGGATAACAGTTTTCTTCTTCTTTAACTTTACAATCAAGTACACAAGGACCAGGGTAATTTATAAAACGATTCAAAATTTGGTTCATATCACATCTATGCTTCAAATTTAAACCTAAAATACCAAAAGACTGAGCTAATAAAACAAAATCAGGAGTACCTTTCTCCATATTAGAATGAGAATATCGTTCGCCATAAAAAGCTTGCTGCCACTGCCTAACCATACCTTGCCACTTATTATTAATAATAATAATTTTTATAGGTAAATTATACTGAGCAATTGTAGCAAGCTCTTGAAGATTCATTTGAAAACTAGCATCACCACTTATACATATAACACTTTGAGATGGATGAGCAATTTGAACTCCAATAGCAGCGGGAAGACCGTAACCCATGGTTCCTAAACCAGAACTAGACATCCAATGTCTCGGTAATACATTAACAAACTGAGCTGCCCACATTTGATGTTGGCCTACATCAGTAGTAAAATAAGCGTTAGGACAAAGGCGAGATAGAAAGAAAATAACTTCCTGCGGAGACAAATCACTAACATGTTTCGGGATTAGTAAAGGATACTGACTTCGCCACATAGATATTCTATCTTTCCAAGAACAAGTTTGCTGACAATTAAAGACTAAATTAGAACTATTACTTACATAATCTAAAATACGAGCTATAACATTTTTAACATCACCCAAGACAGCTACTTGAGGAACACGATTCTTACCTATCTCAGCAGCATCTATATCAACATGTATAACTTTAGCATTACAAGCAAATTCATCTAATTTACCAGTAACACGATCGTCAAATCTAGCACCAAGAGCAATTAATAGATCACATTCACTAACAGCAAAATTAGCATAAGCTGTACCATGCATACCTAACATGCCTAAACATAAATCATCATTTTCATCTATAATTCCCTTACCCATTAAAGTAGTACATACAGGTATTTGAAAAGTATAAGCAAAATCTTTAATTACCTGATGAGCACCGGAAATAATAGAGCCTCCTCCTATGTAAAGCAAAGGTTGACTAGACTCATGAATGAGATTTAAAATTTTTATAATTTGACTATCTTTTGGCTCCATAATAGGACGACAACCTACAAGTTTGATATCGTTAGTATTAATAGGTTGGTACTTAAATTTTTCTAAACCAACATCTTTAGGTATATCAATTAATATAGGACCTGGCCTCCCATGTTGAGCAATATAAAAAGCCTCAGAAATTACTTTAGACATATCATTAGGATTCCGAACAACATAGGAATGTTTAACTATGGGTAAAGTAATGCCAAAAATATCAACCTCTTGAAATGCATCTGTACCTATGAAAGGCCTTGCTACCTGACCAGTAATAAAAACTAAGGGTACAGAATCTAACTGCGCAGTAGCAATACCTGAAACAAGATTTGTAGCTCCAGGACCAGATGTAGCAAAGCAGACTCCTACTTTACCTGTAGATCTTGCATAACCATCAGCAGCATGCGCAGCACCTTGCTCATGACGACATAAAATATGTTTAATTAATCCCTTAGACTCCCAATTATATAGTTCATCGTAAATAGGTAAAATTGCACCACCAGGATAACCAAAAACATACTTTACATCATTCTTAATTAAACTATCTATTAGGGCAAACGAACCAGTTACTTCTTTTGAATTATAATTATAATACATAATAATTTAATAAATAAACAAAATAAAATTTTTATAAATAAAGAAATATTAATACTGTAGTTTTACACCACCTACAATATAAAAAATTATAGGAGTCTTACACTTTATGCAAGTATTTCTTTGTTTTTAAGCTGACTTTTCTTTTAATTGTATATATAATATTATATATGTAGAATTTTTAATATTTATACTAAGAAAAATTTTATAAAACTTCTTAGTTTATATCGAGCATTTGCCTTAAAGTAAGTATTATCATGCTTATTAATATTGTTATTATAATACTTATGATTTGTCTTTTTTTTTCTCTCTTTAATAACTCAAAAATTGTATAAAAAGTTGTCAAGAAAAATCCTGTAATTACTGAAAATATAAACTTCGGAAATTTCTTTATGTTGTCCCAAAATCTTGTCATAGCTAAAAGTTTTTTTATTTTTTGATTATTTCAACTAAGATAATGTAATAATATTTTATAAAATTATTTCAATAATTTAAATTTGTGTTTACATATTTTAAAGGAGTAATTATGTTAAATAATTTTGACCGTGTGAAAGTATTAAATAGTGTTTTGCCATTTATACAAAGTTTTTATGGACGTGTTATAGTAATTAAATATGGTGGTTCTGCTATGCAAAATTTTGCATTAAAGTCTAAAATCGTAGAAGATATTTTATTATTATCTTATCTTGGAATTAAGGTAGTTATCGTTCATGGTGGTGGACCAATGATTAATGATTGGTTACATAAGGTTCACATAAAACCACAGTTTTCTAATGGTATACGTGTCACTGATAAACGTACTATGGAATTGGTTGAAATGGTTCTAGTTGGTAAAGTTAATAAGGATTTAGTAACTTTATTTAATAAGTCTTCTAATTTGGCTATTGGTTTATCTGGTAAGGATGCTAATTTGATTACTGCTTCTCGTTTTTTTCCTGAACAGCGAGATAATTATACCGGTCAAATTCTCCAGATTAATCTGGAGATAATCAGTATTCTACTTAATAGTGGATATATTCCTATTATTGCTAGTATTGCTTCTGATCATAATGGTGAAACTTATAATATAAATGCAGATTCTGTCGCTGGCGCTATTGCTGAATCTCTCAACGCAGATAAGTTAGTTTTATTAACTGATATGCCAGGCATTATGTTAAATATTGATAATCCTTCAAGTTTACTTAAAAATTTAAATATACAACAGTTAGAAGATTTAAAGAAGAAAAAAATAATTTTCGATGGTATGATTCCTAAAGTTGATTGCTGCATTAAAGCTTTACAAAATAATGTCCGCTCAGTTCATATTGTTAATGGTAAAATACAGCATGTTTTATTATTAGAAATTCTGACATCTAATTGTACAGGATCTGTTTTAGTAGCATAAGGCTCTGATTGAATTATGCCTCTAATAGTTTTTTTTTGTTTTGTGTTATAATTTAAACAAACCGTGAAGGCTCAGTAGCTCAGCTGGTTAGAGCAGGGGACTCATAAGCCCAAGGTCGCAGGTTCAAGTCCCGCCTGAGCCATTGTTTTATTTATATCTGATTATCATATTCACTGATGGAGAGGTGGCTGAGTGGTTGAAAGCGGCAGATTGCTAATCTGTTGTACTTATTAAAGTGTACCGAGGGTTCGAATCCCTTCCTCTCCTTTTGTTCTTTGCTATTATATTATTACTTATTTGTTTGACAAATATTTGGTTAATATGTAATGATTAATATCAAAAATATAATAGGGATTGTAGTTCAATTGGTTAGAGCACCGCCCTGTCACGGCGGAAGTTGCGGGTTCGAGTCCCGTCAATCCCGCCACACTATTGTTAAAACTTATGTGATGTAAATTTCTTTATTAGGCACAGTAGTATATTCATTCAAAATTTCTCTAAATTCTTCTCCCTCAATTGTTTCTTTCTCAATTAGTAAATCTACTAATCTGTCTATAACTATTCTATTATCTTTGATTATGTTTAGTGTTCCTTTGTAACATTTTTCTACTATATCATATATTTGTTTGTCAATCTTAATTGCGATTTCATCAGAATATTCTGATCCATTACTTATGCCTCTTCCTAAGAATGGGTTTGATTCTTCGTTTTCTAAGCATAATAAACCTATATTTGACATACCAAATCTAGTCACCATTTGGCGAGCCATTGCAGTCACTTGCTGCAAGTCGTTACTGGCTCCAGTAGTTACCTCTGTATCACCAAATATGACTTCTTCAGCAGCTCTACCTCCTAATGCACTCATTATTCGTGATATAATTTGAGATCTTGAAATTAAATTTTGTTCTTCTCCCGGTGTAAACCAAGTTAATCCTCTTGCTTGACCACGTGGTATTAGAGTAACTTTTTGTACATGATCGTGATCTTCAAGAAGTGTACCAACTATTGCATGTCCAATTTCATGATAAGCTATTAAGCGCTTGCTTTTACTATCGATTAAAGGTGTTCCTTCCATTCCAGCAACTATACGATCGATAGAAGCGTCTATCTCATTGAGTGTAATGTAATTTTTTCTTTTTCTAGCTGTTAGTATAGCTGCTTCATTAAGTAAGTTTGCTAAATCTGCACCTGAAAAACCAGGCGTTCTTCTAGCTATAATTGATAATGATATATCAGGTTTCATTTTTTTATTTTTAGCATGAACTTTTAATATATCTAATCTTCCTCTGAAATCTGGAATTTCTACTGATACTTGACGATCGAAGCGGCCAGGTCTTAGTAAAGCTGAGTCTAGTATATCGGCACGGTTTGTTGCTGCAATAACTATAACTCCTGTATTGCCTTCGAATCCATCCATTTCGGTTAGTAATTGATTCAATGTTTGTTCTCTTTCATCATTGCCTCCACCTATACCTGTTCCTCTTTGTCTCCCTACAGCATCTATTTCATCTATAAATACAATACATGGTGCATTTTCTTTTGCTTTTTTAAATAAGTCTCTGACACGCGATGCACCTACTCCTACGAACATTTCTACAAACTCAGATCCAGAAATACTAAAAAAAGGAACATTGGCTTCACCCGCAATTGCTTTAGCTAGTAATGTTTTACCTGTTCCAGGAGGACCTACCAATAAAACACCTTTAGGTATTTTTGCTCCCACTGCAGTAAATCTTTCAGGTTTTTTTAAAAATGTAACTACTTCTTCAAATTCTTCTTTAGCTTCATCGATTCCTGCTACATCGTTAAAAACTACTCCTGTTTTTGCTTCCATTTGAAATAAAGCTTTTGACTTACTAAAGGACATAGCTTGCCCTGGTCCACCAGCAGAATTATTAGAACGGCGAAATAAAAATGCTAGACCCATTATTAATAATATAGGAAATAATAAATTACCTATTAAATTCCATATAGCACTATTATTTTTTGTTGGATGTGCATCTAAGTCTATATTAGCTTTTTTAATTTTTGTAATTAATTCTGGTGCTGTTGCTGGTAATTCCACTCTGATTTTCTGGATTCTATTTCCTAATTCAGGACCTACTGCTTCTACTATTGCAGTATGTCCATTATCGTACAAATCAACTTTTTTTATCCAACCCATATCTAAATATTCTAAGAAACGTCCATATGTCATACGAGAACGTGCTATATTTGTATTTAACTCATTATTAGTAGGAGCTAGAACTCCTTGCCATAAAAAGAAGCTAATTACAATTATAGGTAATGATAGTAGTAATAAATTTTTCCAAGATAATTTCATTATTTTTAAGCCTTATTTATTAATTGCATTTAAATGAATTTAACATCTTTCATATTTTTTAGGCAACTTTAATGTATTAAAATACGTTCTATTATTTTTGTTAATATAAGTTAATTATCGTTCTTAAATATTATTGTATAATGATAGTTATATATTTGCTATTCATTTGGTTATTTATGATAAAGAAAGGATCGTTAGTTAAGATTTTACGAAAAGAATCTTATTGGTATCAAGATAAAGGTACTGTTATTAAACTAGATAAAGATATTAAATATCCTGTTTTTGTTAGGTTTATACGGGAAACATATAGTGGCGTTAATAGTAATAATTTTGCTGAAAATGAATTATTAATTGTTGATTCTTAGTGTTTTTTATTGAAATATAAAGAAAAAAGCTTAAGCTTTTTTCTATTTTAATAATTTTTCTGTTTAACTTCCTAATGCAGCCCAATCTACATCTACATTTTCTAAAATTAATGATGAGTTATATATTTGTAGTATAATTAGTAAAAATAAAAAAAATAATAACATGAATATTCCCATAATTGGAGTTGTTCCCCAACCTGGAGCTACTTTTCCGTACTCAGAATTTAAGGGTCTTAATATTTCTCCTAGTCTTGTTCTTAGTGCCATAATATTGTAGTGTAATTTATATATTTTATACTGCTGTGTATTTATAATAAGAATAATTATATTCTTATTATAAAAATAGATTAACTGAATTTAGCATTTTGTTTATGGAAACTGCAATAGTTCTTAGTATTTTTATTTCTAGTTTGTTGCTAGGAATAACAATATATTCTTTATATACTTCTTTCGGTCCTGTATCTAAGGAACTTCGGGATCCTTTTGAAGAACATGAAGAGTAAGTAACATAAGTTTATTTATGTTTATTCTTTTTAATAATAGCTTAAATAGCTACTTAAAAATAATTAGCTATTTAAGCTATATACATGATTTTTAATGTATACTTTTACTTTTACATATTCTATCTATTTTGCTATTCTTGGAGGGTCTCTAAAAAATATAGCAAAGAAAATGACCATTAATGTTCCTACTAATAGAAAAACGTACACTAGTGCTTCCATTCTAATTTCCTTATATAATTAAGTATGTTAAATTATACAGCGCCTTGTTTCTTACTACTTCTGTCTCCTAATTTTTGGAATGCTCCAAATTCTACTTGCTCTGTAACTTCTGCTCCAATTCCAGCAAATACGTCTCTAAATATAGTTCTTGATCCATGCCATAAGTGACCGAAGAAAAAGATAAGCGCAAAATTTGCATGTCCAAATGTGAACCATCCTCTTGGACTACTTCTAAATACACCATCTGACTCTAATGTTGTTCTATCAAATTCAAATACTTCTCCTAATTGTGCTTTACGAGCATATTTTTTAACGCTAGGTGCATCATTAAATATTTTTCCATTTAATTTTCCACCATAAAAACTGACTGTTACACCTACTTGCTCAATACTATATTTTGATTCAGCTCTTCTAAATGGTATATCTGCTCTTATTATACCATCCTTATCAACTAGTATAACGGGAAAGGTTTCGAAAAATGCAGGCATTCTTCTAACAGTTAATTCTCTTCCTTCTCTGTCTTGAAATATAGGGTGTCCCAGCCAAGATTCAGCAATTCCATCTCCTTTGTCCATAGGACCTGCTCTAAATAAGCCGCCCTTTGCAGGATTGTTGCCTATATAGTCATAAAATGCTAATTTGTCTGGTATTTTAGACCATGCTTCTTCAGGCATTGCACCTTCGCTTAATGAATTTTCAACTCTGCGTTCTATTTCTTGTTGAAAGTATCCGCTATCCCATTGATATCTGGTTGGTCCAAAAAGTTCTATAGGAGTGGTTGCTGAGCCATACCACATAGTTCCGCAAGTTACAAAAGCGCTAAAAAAAACAGCAGATATACTGCTTGATAATACAGTTTCTATATTGCCCATTCTTAGTGCTCTATATAAACGTTGTGGAGGTCTAACAGTAAGATGGAATAAACCAGCTAGTATTCCCACAGTTCCTGCTGCTATATGGTGAGATGCTATTCCACCTGGATTAAATGGATTAAAACCATCTGGACCCCAAGCTGGGGCAATTGGTTGAACTTTTCCTGTTATACCATATCCATCTGATATCCAAATTCCTGGTCCAAATAAGCCTGTTGCATGAAATGCACCGAACCCAAAGCAAAGTAAGCTAGATAAAAGTAAGTGTATACCGAATATTTTAGGCAAATCTAGTGCCGGTTCACCTGTTCTTGGATCTCTAAATAGTTCTAGATCCCAGTATACCCAATGCCATATAGATGCTAAAAATAGCATACCTGATAAGACTATATGAGTTATAGCGACGCCTTCAAAACTCCATAATCCAGGGTTGGAAATACTTTCTCCTGTGATACTCCATCCGCCCCATGAATCTGTTACTCCAAGTCTTGCCATAAAAGGCATTACAAACATCCCTTGTCTCCACATTGGATTTAATACTGGATCAGATGGATCAAAAACAGCTAATTCATATAAAGCCATAGATCCTGCCCATCCAGCCACTAAGGCTGTATGCATTAAATGAACAGATATCAAGCGTCCTGGATCATTGAGTACAACTGTATGTACGCGATACCATGGTAGTCCCATTGAACTACATTCCTCCTAGTAATAGAGATATAAAATTGGTGCTTTTCTTACTATTTTATATATTATGTATAAGCTATATAGTAACTTATTATAACATTTTTCCAATAATTAATGGAACTTTACTTTACTCGCATTTATATATAATGATTTTTTTTACTAAATATAAACATATTATAGTAATTAATATTAAAAGCCAAATGCTTTCATGTATATATAAATTCAGCCAGGTTGTTTTTACAATACAATTTTCATATTTTATATTCTTTATGGAATAAAGGCATCTAATACTTTCAATTCCATAAGTAAGTGGGTTAATGCTAGCAATTATCTGTAACCAATATGGCATAAATGATAAAGGAGCTAGTGCAGTGCTTGAAAATAAAGTTGGCAAGTTTGTAATAAGTACGACAGCTAAAAATTCAATATGGCCAGGTAAAATAAACGCTAGACAAATGCTGATGCTTCCTATACTTAATGTAATTAATAAAATAATGATAAAAATTGTTATAATTTGTTGTGCATATAAAAAATTATTTTGTATTAAGAGACTGAATATTAAAATAAAGCTTGTTTGTAAAATAGTAATTGTGGTAATAAAAAGTATAGATGAGAATAGTAGAGAATCGCGTGATTTTAATGGTGATACAAGTAATCTGTTGAGAAAACCGAACTCTCTATCAAACATTAAGGGTAGACCTGAATTAATAGCTCCTGTAAAAGATGAAAAAATTATAATTCCTGGACTCAAAAATTGGTAATATGTTCTATTTTCTGTTAATAAGTTTACTGGGGCGTTTTGAAATAATGCTCCAAACAAAATTAACCAAAGTAATGGTTGTATAATTCCAGAAAGTAAATTAGAAGGTCTTCTTTTTATTTGAATGTAGTATCTCTTAATTAGATAAAAGATTTCTTGATAGATACTTACCATATATCTTTTAGTTTTAATATTTTGCTTAGGTTTAAGATGGATTTGATTATTTCGACTGAAGGTATTTAACATTATATATATTTTATAAATTTATTTATGAGTTTTTTGCCTATAATTATAATAATTTTAGTATATATTATAGTTATGTTTAAATATTTTATAGTTATTTAGTTTACTTTATGATTAAATAATACTTAGCATTTAATTATTAGAGGGTAAAATAATATGTCTGATTATAAAGTTAAGTTGATACTAGGTGATACTAATGGTGACGAAGTATGGATTACCTGTCCTGAAGATACATACATTTTAGATCAAGCTGAGGATGATGATATTGATTTACCTTATTCTTGTAAAGCTGGTGCTTGTTCTACTTGTGCTGGTATACTTCAAAGTGGTGAAATTGATCAAAGTGACCAAAGCTTTTTAGACGATGATCAAATTGAAAAAGGTTTTGTTTTAACTTGTGTAGCATATCCTAAAAGTGATTGTGTTATTAAAACACATCAAGAAGATATGATATATTGATTTTTTATTTATAAGAACATAAAATTAATTGCTGATAAAGTACAAATTATATTCATACTTTATCAGCAATTAATTTTAAAGTTTTACTTCTATATCCACACCAGAGGGAATATTTAATTTCATTAAAGAATCAATTGTTTGCGAAGATGGATCATAAATATCAATAATTTTCGCATGTGATATGATTTCGAAGTGTTCTCTTGAGTCTTTATCTACATGAGGTGAACGTAAAACACAGTAGATTTTTCGTTTTGATGGTAGTGGTATTGGTCCTTTAGTTTTAACTTTTGTTCTACATGTTGTATCAAGTATTGTTCTACATGATTGAGTTAGTAGAGTATGGTCATACGCTTGTAATTTAATACGTATTTTATTTTGTTCATAGATTTTCATATACTTTTTATTCAAGAATTTTAGATACTACTCCTGCTCCAACAGTTTTACCTCCTTCACGTATAGCAAATCTCATTCCTTGTTCAATAGCAATAGGATTTATTAGTTCTGCACTCATTTTAATTCTATCTCCCGGCATTACCATTTCTGCAGCTGATCCATCGTCTGCTGTAAATTTTGTAATAGTTCCTGTTACATCTGTTGTACGTACATAAAATTGTGGTCGATAACCCGAAAAAAAAGGTGTATGTCTTCCGCCTTCTTCTTTAGTTAGTATATAAACTTCTGCTTCAAATTGTGTATGAGGTGTAATTGTTCCAGGTTGTGCTAAAACCATACCTCTTTCAATATCTTTTTTTTGTATTCCTCTTAAAAGTATGCCTATATTATCTCCTGCCATACCTTCATCTAAAGTTTTTTGGAACATTTCTAATCCAGTAATTGTAGTTGTGGTAGTTTCCTTGATACCTACTATTTCTATTATATCACCTACTTTGATTATTCCTCTTTCGATTCTTCCTGTAGCTACGGTACCTCTACCTGTAATTGAAAATACATCTTCTACAGCCATTAAAAATGTTTTTTCTACATCTCTAACAGGTGTTGGAATATATTCATCTACTGCATCCATGAGTGAATGAATTTTATCAACCCATTCATCGTCCCCTTTTCTAATTGTATTATTTTCTGTTACTTTTTCTAATGCTAATAATGCTGAACCAGCAATTACAGGAATGTCATCACCTGGAAAATCATACTGAGAAAGCAGTTCACGCACTTCTAGTTCTACTAGTTCTAAGAGTTCTTTATCGTCTACTTGATCTTCTTTGTTTAAAAAAACAACAATATTAGGTACACCTACTTGTTTGGCTAGCAGGATATGTTCTCTAGTTTGCGGCATTGGTCCATCCGCTGCTGATACAACTAAAATAGCACCATCCATTTGAGCAGCACCTGTAATCATGTTTTTAACATAGTCAGCATGACCAGGGCAGTCTACATGTGCGTAATGACGATTTTGTGTCTCATATTCAACATGAGCCGTATTAATTGTTATACCTCTTGCTTTTTCTTCTGGTGCTGCATCAATTTCGTCAAATTTTTTTGCTTTTGTATCATTTGAAGCAGCTAAAGTTGCTGATATAGCTGCTGTAAGTGTTGTTTTTCCATGGTCAACATGTCCTATTGTACCAATATTAACATGAGGCTTTTTTCTTTCGAATTTTGCGCGTACCATAATATATAATTCCTTTTTTGTAATTTAATAACGATAATGAGAAAATGCTTTATTTGCTTCAGCCATACGATGTGTTTCTTCCTTTTTTCGAATTGTGCTGCCGCTTTCATTAGAAGCATCTATGATTTCATGGGCTAATTTAAAAGCCATGCTATTACCTGATCTTATTTTAGAAAACTTAGTTATCCATCTAAGAGCTAAATTGGTTCCACGATAGGCTCTAACTTCCATTGGTACTTGATATGTAGATCCTCCAATTCTTCGACTTTTTACTTCTACTATGGGTGTTGCATTATGTATAGCTTTTTCTAATGTTTTTAGAGGATCATTTGATGTTTTTTTATGTATTATATCTAATGCTTGATAAACAATTTTATATGCTAATCCTTTTTTACCGCTTTTCAAAATTCTTACAGTTAGCATATTAATTAGTTTACTATTATAAACGGGATCTTTAGTAATCAATCGTTTTTTAGATCTGTTGCGACGAGACATATTAATATTTAAATTTTTATATTATATATTTTTGAGTCTTATGTTTTATGTTTTTTTGTTCCGTATTTTGAGCGACCTTTTTTTCGATCTTTTACTCCAGAAGCATCTAAAATACCCCTTACTATATGGTAACGAACACCAGGTAAATCTTTAACACGTCCTCCTCTAATTAGTACAACTGAATGCTCTTGTATATTATGTCCAATACCCGGTATGTATGCAGTTACTTCAAATCCTGAAGTTAATCTAACTCTTGCTACTTTTCTTAAAGCTGAATTAGGCTTTTTAGGTGTTGTTGTGTAAACTCTTGTACATACTCCACGTCTTTGTGGACATTTCTTTAGAGCAGGGGATTTATTCTTTTTAATTGATTTTTTTCTTGCTGATCTTACAAGTTGTTGAATAGTTGGCATTTAATTTATATATTCAATTCAATATCATTCATATTATAAATACTGTCATCTACACTGTCAAACGATATATAGTTTTTATAATTGCATTTTTATTCAATAATTATCCATTTATTGTTAGATTATACTTACGCATAAATTTTTCTACTCTCCCTTCAGTATCTATAATTCTTTGTGATCCTGTAAAGAAAGGGTGATTACCTGACCATATATCTACATATAGTTCTTGTTTAGTTGAACCTACTGTCATTATATGTTTTCCGTCACAATACACTTTAGTATTGTTGTACCATTTTGGATGTATATTTTTTTTGGTCATAAGTTATAAATTTGTTTAAATTATTTATATTTATTGGTTATCATCGTTTTGAATATTGTGGAGCTTTTCTTGCTTTTCGTAAGCCATATTTTTTACGCTCTTTTATTCTAGCATCTCGTGTTAAAAATCCTTCTGCTTTTAGTGCATGACGATTATCTGGGTTAATACTACATAATGCTCTAGCTATGCCGAGTCTTATTGCGTTAGCTTGACCTGTTAAACCACCACCCTCAGCTTTTACATATACATCATATTCTTTGCTTAGTCCAAGAATTTTTAGAGCTTCACATGAGACTCTTAAATAATTAGGACTAAATTGTAAATATGACTCTCCTGGTAAGCCGTTAATAATTAATTTTCCAGATCCAGGTACTAACTTTACTCTTGCAATTGATGTTTTACGTCTTCCTGTTCCTAAATAAATTATTTTAGAATTTTGTTTGGCTATAGTCATTATTGATTATATATAGTTAAATTAATCTAATTGTTTTTGGTGTTTGTGATTGGTGAGGATGATGATTATTAGAATAAATTCTTAATTGTTTAAATAGTTGTCTACCTAAAATACTTTTTGGTAACATGCCTTTTATAGCTTTTTCTAGAACTATACTCGGTTGTTGCATTAATATATCATTTAATTTTTTGACTTTTAATCCTCCTGGGTAACCAGAATGTTTTTTATATTTTTTCTTATCAGCTTTTTTACCTGTGATATTTATTAGTCTTGAATTAATGATTATGATATATATTTTATGGTTTATATAAGGTGTATATAAATTAGAAGTTTTAGCCCTTAGTAAATGCACAACTGAGCTACTGAGCCTACCTAAATTTTTATTTTTAGCATCAATAATATACCATTGACTAGATTTTTGTTGCTTTATAAGATAAGTTTTATTCATAATTAATTAATTGTTTTTTTTGATTGTATATTAATCTTTTTTGATATGATATTATTACATATATGTTAAAACTTAATGAGTACTCAATTATTGGCTGTATGTTTTTCTTTTGGTAACTTAATTCCAAGTTTATTTTCTAACGCTTCAATTACTTCTTCTGCTGATTTTTGACCAAAATTTTTAATTTCTAACAGTTCATCATGTGAATAATCGAGTAAGTCTGAAATAGAATGTATTTGTGCTCTTTTAAGGCAATTATATGCTCTAACTGATAATTGTAGTTCTTCTATCAGTACTTGATTAATTTTTTCTTCGTATTTATTTTCTAGAGTATTGGCATTTTTTAAATTCACGTGAGTCAGAGGATAAAATAGTTGAGTTAATACTTTAGCTCCTTGACTGATTGCTTCTTGTGGAGACAAGCTACCATTTGTCCAAACTTCTAAATTGAGCTGTTCTTGAATTAATGCTTGATTTATTCTTTTTTCTTTTACTGTATAATTAAATTTCGTCGCTGGCATGAATACTGCATCTATTTGTAAAAAGTCAACAGATGTTTTATCAAATCCTTTATCTATCAGCTTATATCCTCTTCCTTTTTCGACACGAAATTCCATTTCAAATATAGTATTATTACAAATGGTTGCTATATATTGCTGTGGGTCAATAATTTGAATTTCAGGTGGGATTTCGAATAAACCTGTAGTAATAATTGCTGGTCCTTGTACTCTTATTCTGCCTATTTGAGGTATATTAGTATAACTTTTTAAAACTACTTCTTTAAGGTTAAGCAAAATTTCTAATACATCTTCTCTTACTCCTGTAATTGTTGAGAATTCATGGTTAATACCAGCAATACGTACTGCTACTATAGCAGCTCCTTCTAAATCTGATAATATAGTTCTTCTTAAAGAATTGCCTAATGTAATGCCTTGGCCTTTATTAAGTGGTTGTAAAATAAAGCGACCATATTGTTGACGGTGACTTTTTATTTCAGATTCTATACATTCTATTTGCAAATTGTTCATACAATTCGATATATTAAAAGTGTTTATATTTTTATAATTTAAACACGTCTTTTTTTAGGTGGTCTACAACCATTGTGTGGTATAGGAGTAATGTCTTTAATCAAAGTGATATTAATTCCTGTTGCTTGTAATGCTCTTATTGCAGTTTCACGTCCTGCACCAGGACCATTAATTAATACTTCAGTATGTCTTATTCCTTGTTCCATTGCTTGTTTAGCAGCTTTTTCTGCAGCAATTTGTGCAGCAAAAGGGGTTCCTTTTTTTGTTCCTTTAAATCCGCTTGTTCCAGATGAAGACCAAGATAAAGTGGATCCTTTAAGATCTGTGATAGTTATAATGGTATTATTAAATGTTGATTTTATATGAGCTATGCCATTAATAACGTTTTTTCTTTGTTTTGTATATGTTTTTTTTGTTTGTCTAGCCATATATTATATGTTTTTTATTTGCGTGGAGCCTTTTTTTTACCAGTCATTGTTTTTTTTGTTCCTCGTTTTGTACGGGCATTAGTTCGTGTGTTTTGTCCTCTTAAAGGTAATCCTAATTGGTGTCTTCTACCTTTGTATGAACCTATACTCATTAATCTTTTAATATTTATTGATTCTATTCTTTTTAAATCTCCTTCCAACTGATAATTGTTATTTAATGTTTGTCTAATGAGTATAATTTGTTCATCACTTAATTTATGTGTTTTAATATTTCGATTGATTTTAAGTTGTTCTAAGATCTGTATTGCTTTTGATTTACCTATACCATAAATATATGTTAATGATATTTCTATACGTTTATTTTTTGGTAAATCTACGCCAATTATTCTTGTCATATTACATTTTATATTATATTGAATTATATATATTATATTGATATGTTTATCCTTGTCTTTGTTTATGTTTTGCATTTTCGCATATTACTATTATTTTTCTTTTCCTGCGTATAATTCTACATTTATCGCAAATTTTTTTTACTGATGATCTTACTTTCATTAATTGATATAATCTCCTTGAATATATTTTTAATTTTAATTTATTCCATTATATTATCATACTGCTGAGATATTACATATGTTTGAATTTGTTTTCCTGTATCAATGGCTACTCCTACCAATATTAATAATGATGTAGTGCCCAGTCCTTGTAGCAAATGAGTATTTGTTGTTTTAGATATTAAGGATGGAATGAGAGCTATAATTAATAAAAATAGTCCTCCGATTAAAGTCATCTTATTTAGTATTTGTTTAATGTATCTAATAGTATCAGAACCAGGCCTAATTGAAGGTATACAGGCGCCCATTTTATTCAGGTTACTCGCAATGTCTTCTGGATTTAAAGTTAATGATGTGTAAAAATAGCTAAATGCAATTATTAATAAGCTATATGCTGGTAAATATAAAAAACTTCCAGGTAGTAATAAATTAATACAGCTGGCTATTCTGGGTATGTTTATATTATTTACAATATATATAGGTAATGTCATTGTTGCAGAAGCAAAAACAATTGGCATTACACCTCCTTGGTTTAATTTTAGTGGTATATAACTTTGAGGATTTAATACGTTAATTTTGCTTAATTGTTTTGCAGATACTATTGTAATTTTTCGTTTACATTCTTGAATTAAAACGCTTATTATAATAATAATTACAAATAATATGATAAAGTATGATGCTTTAATAATGGTTTCTTGATTATAAATATCCATTTTATATTTTTGTAAATTTTTTGGTATACCTGAAACAATATTTTGAAAAATAAGTAATGAGGCTCCATTGCCTATTCCATACTCTGTAATAATTTCTGAACACCACATAATTATTATAGATCCTGTACTTAATGCAATGATACAATCTATTATAAAATAGTAATTCCAGTTAAATACGTAAGGTCTAATCCATAAAGATATACCTATACTTTGTATAATACTCCAAGTAAAAGTAAAAAAACGGGTAATTTGTACTAGTTTTTGTCTTCCATTTTCTCCTTCTTCTTTTTGTAAAGTTTCTAATTTTGGTATTATCTTTGTAAGAAGTTGCACCATAATTGATGCGTTTATATAAGGTACAATACCTAAAGCAAAAATGCCTATTGTCGAAAAACCGCCTCCCGAAAAAATATTCAAAAAACTTATTAGTCCATTTTGACTTAGATTGTTATTTAATGAATTGTGATCTATACCCGGTATGGGAATAAATATCCCTAATCTAGCTAGTATTAAAATTATTAATGTAATAGATAGTTTTTGTCTTAGTTGAGTTGAGGCTTTCATTTAATATTTATAGTAATCATGTTTTATATTTTATAAAGTTTTTTTATATCAATATCTCTGTTTCTTGCTGTATTTTGAAATGTTTTTAAATTACCAAGAGCATTTACAACAGCTCTTGCATTATTTAGAGTATTGCTAGATCTTAGTTGTTTAGCTAAAATGTTTTTAACTCCAGCCAGCTCTAAAACTATACGAGTAGAACCTCCTGCAATAACTCCTGACCCCATAGCTGATGGTCTTAAAATTACTTTAGCTGCTCCTGATATTCCTTCTATAGGATGAGGTATTGAATACGATTTTGTAATAGGTATATTAATGATATTTTTTTTAGCATCGCTTACACCTTTTTTAACAGCTCCTACTACATCGCTTGCTTTTCCAATACCAACTCCTATTTGCCCTTTTTCATTTCCTACAATTAAGATAGCTCTAAAGCTTAATTTCTTACCTCCTTTAACAACTTTTGTAACTCTTTTAACTTGGACAACTTTTTCTTCCCAGTTGTCTTCTTGTTCTTTAATTTTTGCTAATTTTTTTTTCATAATTTGGTTTAGGTTAAAATTTAATACCCTCTTGTCTTACAGCTTCCGCTAATGCTTTAATTTTACCATGATATATTTTGTTTTGACGATCAAAAATTACTTTTTCAATACCTAACATTTTCGATTTTTGTGCTATATCTTTTCCTACTATACGAGCAATATAGCAATTGCTCGATGAATGTTTATTTTTATTTCCCTTAACTATTTTTGTAATCGTAGAACTACTTGTGATTATTTTATTATGGCTATCATCTATAATTTGTGCATATATATGTTTATTAGATTTAAATACACAAAGTCGTGGTCTTGTATCTGTTCCTCTGATTTTTTTTTTCATTTGATGAGCATTTAAGATAATATTGTTATTTTCCAGCCTTACCTACTTTTAGATTGATTATTTCATTCAGGTATCTAATACCTTTTCCTTTATAAGGCTCAGGCGGTCTTATCCTTCTGATTTGAGCAGCAATTTCGCCTACTTTATCTTTTTGTATCCCTTTTATTGTTATACTAGTATTATTTTCAACTTCTATTATGATATTTTTAGGTGGTTTTACGATAATTGGGTGACTATAACCAACATGAAGTATTAAATTTTTGTCTTTTAATTGTGATCGATAACCAATACCTTGAATTTGCAATTTTTTTTCAAATCCTTTAGAAACACCTGTAATCATGTTATTTATAATAGTTCTAGATAGCCCATGTAGTTTTTGAGCTTCTTTGTTTTCTGGAATTTGATACAAGTATAACTTTTGTTTTTTGATATCATAATTAGCATTGATTAACTTTGGTATTTTGTATGAGAGTTTACCTTTAGGCCCTTCAATAGTAATCAAATTGTCTTGAATTTGAATTTGAGTTTTTTGAGGTAAACTAATCGGTTTTTTTCCTATTCTAGACATGTGTTTTTTTAATTGTTTTTACCATATATAGCATAAAATTTCTCCACCTAATCCATTATGTCTGGCATGATGATCAGACATAACTCCTTTTGATGTTGAAATTATAGCTATTCCAATTCCTCCAAGAACTTTAGGAAGTTCTTTATGATTTGCATATACTCTTAAGCCAGGTTTACTAATTCTTTTTAAAGAAGTAATCACAGGCTTTTTATATTTGCCTTTGTATTTTAATGATATAAGTAAATATTTAATTTTATTATCTCCTATTTCTTCGAACTTATAAATAAAACCTTCTTCTTGTAATACTTGAACAATATTACGAGTCATTTTAGTTGAGTATACTTGAACAATTTGATGTTTTGCTAAGTTTGCATTTCTAATACGAGTTAGCATATCTGCAATTGTATCGTTAATCACTTATTTAGTCTCACTGATAGTTGTTTATGATTGTTTGTTCTTTAGTTGATAAAAGGCATGCCAAACTTGTTTATTAATGCAAATCCTTCCGTGTCATTTTTTGCTGTTGTTACTATTGTTATATCAAATCCTCTTACTTGATCAATATCCTCGTATTTTACTTCTGGAAAAATTATTTGTTCTTTTAAGCCTAAATTGTAATTACCTCTTCCATCGAATTTTTGAGGACTTATACCTCTAAAATCTCGAATTCTTGGTAAAGCTAAGTTAATTAATTTGTTAAGAAAATCATACATTTTATCTTTTCTCAAAGTGACCATAATTCCAATAGCTACATTTTCTCGTATTTTGAAGCCGGCTATAGCTTTTTTAGATTTTGTGATTTTAGGTTTTTGACCTGTAATCATTTCTATCTCATTTATACTTTTTTCAAGTAATTTATTGTTATTTGCTGCTGCTCCTATACCTCTATTAATCGTGATTTTGACTAGTTTGGGTATTTGATGAACATTTTTATAGTTGAATTGTTTTTGTAAATCTTTACAAATTTGTTCTTTATAAAGTATTTTTAATGTGTTTTCCATATCGTATTAATTGATAATTGAATTTATTCTTCTTCAATGAGAAAATTTTTCTCTAAATTTCAGGGTATTTTATGAGCTGGTTAATTATCAGTTTTATACAGTTTCACATTTGAGCTATCAATAGCTCTTTCAATTTTAATAATTTGACCACTGTTATTGTTTCGTTTTGCCTTTATATGTTTTGTAATTATATTTAAGTTTTCAATAATAATTTTATTCTTTTTAGGAAGCACTTGAATTATTTTTCCTATCTTTCCTTTATTATTACCTGATATGATTTTTACAGTTTCCCCTGATTTAACGTGAACTTTTATATTATTTTTCTTAATTTTCATTATACAACCTCTGTAGCTAATGATATAATTTTTGAAAAGTTTTTATCCCTTAATTCTTTTGCTATAGGGCCGAATACTCTTGTGCCTCTAGGATTATTTTCTTGATTTATGATAACTGCTGCATTATCATCGAATCTTATACTCATTCCGTCATTACGTCGTATTGTTTTTTTGGTTCTTACTATGACAGCTCTGATAATATCCGACTTTTTTATTTGCATATTTGGTAATGCATCTTTAACAACTCCTATTATGATATCGCCTATACTAGCATAAGATGGATTATTACTTCCTAAAACTTGAATACACATGATTTTTCGAGCACCGCTATTGTCAGCAATATTTAAGTAACTTTGTGTTTGAATCATTTTTTAATATTTTTCTATTAATATCCAGCGTTTTTTCTTACTTATAGGTTTATATGGTTGTATTTTTACAAGATCACCTATATGACATATATTGTTTTCATCATGTGCATAATATTTATTAGTTTTTATGATTATTTTTTTATATTTTGCATGTGATACTTTATTTTTTACAGCTACAGTAATTGTTTTATTCATTTTATTACTAATGACTATTCCTGTTGTATATTTTTTATACATAATTTAACTTGTGTTGTATTGTTAGTAATTGGGATAATTGATGTTTTTTATGTTTGAATAAATGTGATTTAATATTTTGTTTAGTTGCTTGCTTCAATTTTAATTCAAATATCTCTTTTTTTAATTTTACTATCTTTTCTTCGATTTCATTATGTGTGAGATTGTTTATCTCTTGAATTTGTGGCAGAGACATATGATTTAATAGTTTAATTCGTTTTAGTTATAAATTTAGTTTTTATAGGTAATTTATATGATGCTAACTTCATAGCTTGTTGAGCAGTTTGTTGTGATACTCCAGTTATTTCAAAGAGTATATGCCCAGGTTTAATTACTGCAACCCAATATTCTGGAGCTCCTTTACCAGAACCCATTCTAGTTTCTGCTGGCCTTGCTGTAATAGGTTTGTCAGGAAAAATTCTTATCCATAACTTTCCTCCTCTTTTAACATATCTAGTAATTGTTCTCCTAGTAGATTCTATTTGTCTTGCTGTTAACCAAACTGGTTCTAAAGCTTGTAATCCATAGTTTCCAAATGCAATGCTAGCGCCTTTGCTTGCTTTACCATTCATGCGACCACGATGTTGTTTACGAAATTTTGTTCTTTTAGGACTAAGCATTTTATATTGACTTTTAATGAGTATTAGGAAATATTAATTATGTTTTAGTTTTTATTTTTATATACTATAATTTGTTCTCCTCTAAACAGCCATACCTTGACTCCTAGTATTCCATATATAGTATGAGCTGTTTTATATGAATAATCTATGTTTGCTCTCAATGTTTGTAATGGTACGCGACCTTCTCTAATCCATTCGCTTCTTGCTATCTCAGCACCATTTAATCGTCCTGAAATCTGAATTTTGATACCTTGATTTTTGGCTTTCTGAGATCTTTGTATGGCCTGTCTCATAACTCTTCTAAAAGCTACTCTTTTTTCCAGTTGTTGTACTATGAATTCAGCTATTAATACTGCTTCTTGATCAGGTTCTGCAATTTCTGTTAAATTAATTCTTATCTGTACATTTCTTTTTAGTATGTTTTCTAAATTATATTTTAGATTATCTAAGCCAAAACCTGTTTTTCCTAATATAATTCCTGGTCTAGCTGTATGTATTTGTATTTGTATTTGATTAACTTTTCTGTCTATATTAACTAAAGTAATACCTGCTTGATTAAGTTGTTGTTCTATCCACTGTCTTATTTTATAATCTTCTTGAGCAAGTTTTGAATATATTTTTTTATGTGAAAACCAGGAAGATTTATGTCTTTGTGTAATACCTATTCTAAATCCTAATGGATGTGTTTTTTGTCCCATGTATTTTTTGTATTAATTAATAAGATTCTTTAGTGCCTAAACCTATTATAATGTGGCATGTAGGTTTTTGTATTTGGAATGCTCTTCCTTGTGCTCGAGGTTGAAATCTTTTTAATTTCGGGCCCTCGTTTGCAAAAGCTTCTTTAATAATTAGGTCTTGTTTTTTATATTTAAAATTTGAGGCGTTATTTCCAGCTGATTTAAGAATCTTTTTGATGATTTTGCATGGTTTATATGGCATAAATTCTAGTATAAGCATTGCTTCTTGATATCTTCTACCTTTAATTTGAGTTAAAATTCTTCTTGTTTTTTGTGTTGATAGACGTAAGTACTTTCCTTCAGCCTTAATTTGTGTAATTGTATCCATCATTTAATTATTTTCTAGCTTTCCTATCACTTTTTATATGGCTTCTAAAATTTCTAGTTGGTACAAATTCGCCAAGCTTATGTCCTATCATTTGGTCTGATATAAATATAGGAAAAAATTGTTTACCATTATAAACAGCAATTGTATGACCTATCATTTGCGGAATAATAGTTGAAGATCTTGACCATGTTTTTAACGTAGTTTTAGAATTATTTTGGTTTAATATCTCTATTTTTTTTAATAGTTTAAATTCGATATAGGGTCCTTTTTTTAAAGATCTGGACATGATAATTGAGATTTATGTATTTAATAATTTATTTTCTTTTACGAAGTATATAACGATTACTATACTTATTTTTTGCACGAGTTTTTCTACCTAATGTAGGTTGACCCCATGGAGTTACTGGATAGACTTTACCTATTGGTGATCGTCCTTCTCCACCTCCATGAGGATGATCTATTGGATTCATAACTACTCCTCGAACTTTAGGTTTTTTATTTAACCATCTATTACGTCCTGCTTTACCTATACTAATATTATTAGCATCAATGTTTCCTACTTGTCCTATAGTAGCAAAACAATTTTTTCTAATTAATCTGACCTCATTTGATGGTAGTTTTAATGTTACAAAATTACCTTCTTTAGCAACTATTTGAGCATATGTTCCAGCTGCTCTAACAATTTGTCCACCCTTACATGGAGTTAATTCTATATTATGAACAGCTGTGCCTAATGGAATTAACTCTAATGGAAGACAATTTCCCACTTCTAAAGGTGCATTCAATCCTGAAATAACTTTTTGGCCAATACTTAGTGATCTTGGATGTATAATATATCTTTTATCACCATCTTTATAGTGTAATAATGCTATTCTTGCATTTCTATTTGGATCATATTCTATGCTTGCAACTATTGCGCAGATGTTGTGTTTATTACGTTTAAAATCGATAATTCTGTAGCGTCTTTTATGTCCCTTACCTCTATATCTTGATGTAATAATTCCTCTATTATTACGTCCGTGGCAGCGATGATTCTTACGTATTAATGACTTTTCTGGCTTATGATTTGTTATCTCATAGAATGTACTTATAGTTCTATTTCGTGTACCAGGTGTGTATGCTTTATATAAACGAATATTCATTTGATTAATTTTGCATATTATTTATTTAATCGTTTAAGAATAAATTGATTCGATATTGATTGTAAAGTTTTATGATAGCTTTCTTATATTTTTTTTTATATCCTATTTTTTTTCCTATACGTTTTTTTTTGGGTTTTACATTTAATGTGTTGATTTTTTTAACTTTTACATTGAATAGTTTTTCTATAGCCTGTTTAATATCTATTTTATTAGCCTTATTTCTAACGGCAAAATGATATTTATTTTCTTCTATCATTTGTGTTGTTTTATCTGTCAGTATTGGATATTTAATTATATCAAGTAAATTTTTCTCTTTTATAAATTTAGTCTTAGTCATTACATATTTTATTAATAATGTTTAATGCATCTTGATCAATTAATATTTGATTTGTTTTTAACAATGATACAATATTAAGATGATTAGCAGCTAATAGTTCTACATTTTTTAAGTTACGAGTAGAAAGATAAAGATTATGTGATTTTTTACTTACTATAATTAAAATATTATTGTATTTATCAGTGTTTAGATTATAACCATTTAATATATTTAGTAATTGTTTAGTGCTCGGTTTTTTTAATTCATCTATAAAATTATCTGCAACTATTATATTTTTAAATTTATTTTCTATTAAAATTCGTAGCGCGAGTTGTTTTTCTTTTTTATTTGTTTTTTTTATATATTGTTTTGTACGCGGTCCAAAGATTATGCCTCCCCCTTTCCATAAAGGTGATCGAGTTGAGCCAGCTCTTGCTCTACCTGTTCCTTTCTGTTTCCAAGGCTTTTTTCCTCCGCCTCTTACCTCGCTACGTGTTTTTGTATTTGCATTCCTTTTTTTCGTATTAAGTAATTGTTGTGTAAGTACTTGGTGTACTATGTTTATATGTTTTTTGTTATCTTTACCTAAATTGATTATTAATTCTTTATCATATTTTGGTTTTTTATCTTTGTTTGATATAATTGAGTAGATTAATTTTTTTTTTATATTCATAAATTTATTTTTGATGAATGCTAACAATATGGCCAAATTTTCCAGGTACAGAGCCTTTAACTACAATCAGGTTTTTGTTTGTTTTAATATCTATAATTTGAAGATTTTTAATTGTTACTTGAGTTCCACCCATACGACCAGCCATTTTTTTTCCAGCGAAGACTTTACCAGGTGTAGTTCCTGCTCCAATTGAGCCCGGTTGTTTATGGTTTTTGGAACCATGGCTCATAGGACCTCTACTAAATTTATGTCTTTTAACACATCCAGTAAAGCCCTTGCCAATACTAACGCTAGAAACAGAAATGTTTTCATTAATATTCAAATCTTTTACTGTAATCCATTGACCTATACTAAATTTTTCTATTGATGTAATTCTATATTCTTTTAAATACTTCAAAGGAGGTATTTTATTTTTATTTAGATGACCAACTTCAGCTTTATTAAGTCTATTATGTTTTATTTGTTTATATCCTATTTGAATAGCTTTATAACCATGAGATTGTATATTTTTTATTTCTGTAACTAAGCATGGTCCCATTTCTAAAATTGTTACGGGCAATACTTTTCCTTCTTGGTCAAAAATTTGAGTCATACCAATTTTTTTACCTATTAGCCCGATGTTCATTTGTTAATTTATATCCTTATTTATAAAAAGTTTTCATTCTTATATCTTGATAGCATATCATTTATTATCTGTTAAATTCTTAAAATTTTCAAGCTTATCTTGTTAGTGTAGATACTTATATTGAAAATTTTTTTCTAACCCCTAGTATAAAGTATTATATATTGGATTATTGTATAAATATTCTATTCAAAGTAATAAGTGCGGTAATTACTACTTTACTCATAATCAAATCTAATGCAATATGTAATTATTATGAATAAATAAAATTATAATAAGTTTGAGATAATCATTTTTATTTTTTGAGAGGTGATTTATGTCTAAAGTTGTTGGAATTGATTTAGGTACTACAAATTCTGTAATTGCTGTTATGGAAGGAGGTAAGCCTACTGTAATTCCTAATAAAGAAGGATTAAGAACTACTCCGTCTGTTGTTGCTTATACTAAAAAACAAGATAAATTGGTAGGTCAAATAGCTAAAAGACAGGCAGTCATGAATCCAGAAAATACTTTTTACTCTATTAAAAGATTTATAGGTCGCAAAAAAGATGAATTAGGTAATGAATTACAAAAATCATCTTATAATGTAAAAACAGATAATAATTCTAATATTAAACTGGAGTGTCCAGCCTTGAGTAAAGATTTTGCACCTGAAGAAATTTCAGCTCAAGTATTACGTAAATTAGTTGAAGATGCTAGCTCTTATTTAGGTCAGCAAGTAACACAAGCAGTGATAACTGTTCCTGCATACTTTAATGATTCACAACGTCAGGCTACTAAAGACGCTGGTCAAATAGCTGGATTAGATGTTTTAAGAATTATAAATGAACCTACGGCCGCATCTTTATCTTATGGATTAGATAAAAAAAATAATGAAACTATTTTAGTTTTTGATCTTGGTGGAGGTACATTTGATGTTTCTATTTTGGAAGTAGGAGATGGTGTGTTTGAAGTTCTATCAACATCTGGTGATACTCATTTAGGCGGGGATGATTTTGACAGAAAAATTGTTGAATGGTTAATTGATGAGTTCAATAATGATGAAGGAATTGATTTAGGAAAAGATAGACAGGCTTTACAAAGATTAACAGAAGCTGCTGAGAAGGCAAAGATGGAATTATCTAGCTTATCTCAAACAGATATTAATTTACCCTTTATTACTTCTAATAATACAGGACCCAAACATTTGGAAAAAAATATAACTAGAGCTAAGTTTGAATATTTGTGTAAAGATTTAATTAGTCGTTGTCAGATACCTGTTAATAATGCATTAAAAGATGCTCAATTATCATCGAATAATATAGACGAAATTGTTTTGGTTGGAGGCTCTACTAGAATTCCTGCTATTCAACAATCAGTTAAAGAAATGATAGGTAAAGATCCAAATCAGAGTGTTAATCCTGATGAAGTGGTTGCTATTGGAGCAGCTGTTCAAGCAGGTGTTTTAGCGGGTGAAGTTAAAGATATATTATTATTAGATGTTACACCTTTATCTCTTGGTGTAGAAACTCTTGGAGGGGTAATGACTAAAATAATTGCTCGTAATACCACTGTGCCTACAAAAAAATCAGAAATTTTTTCAACAGCTGTTGATAATCAGCCTAATGTTGAAATTCATGTTTTACAGGGAGAAAGAGAGTTTACAAAAGATAATAAAAGTTTAGGTACTTTTAGATTGGATGGTATTATGCCTGCACCTAGAGGTGTACCTCAAATAGAAGTGGTCTTTGATATAGATGCAAATGGTATTTTATCTGTAAAAGCTAAAGATAAAGGAACTGGTAAAGAGCAATCTATTACTATAACTGGTGCGTCTACATTGCCTAAAGAAGAAGTTGAAAAGTTGGTAAAAGAAGCAGAAGAGAATTCAGAATTTGATAAACAAAAACGTGAGCAGATAGATTTAAAGAATCAAGCAGATGCTTTATGTTATCAGTCTCAGAATCAAATTAATGAATTGAAAGATAAAATTAATGCAGATGAAAAAGAAAGAGTTCAAGTATTAATAAATGATTTAAAGTTATCTATTAAAGAAGATAATTGTGAGAAAATCAAAAATATACAAAATGAACTTCAACAAGCAATGATGAATATAGGTAAGCAAGTATATGGCTCTCAGCAAGAAAAAGGTGCTAAATCCGCAGATGATTCTGTTATAGACACTAATTCAAAAGAAGCATAACAAGTATAAGCGGGTAACGCGATTCGAACGCGCGACATCAACCTTGGCAAGGTTGCGCTCTACCACTGAGCTATACCCGCTATATTAAAATATAATTACAAAAAAAATTTATTTTGTCAAACTTTTGAATTATATTATAATTATTAGTTAATAAAAGAATTTATAAATCCTGTAATTAATATTAATCCAGTCCATATTCCAGCACCAGTGTAGATTAAGCTTTTAGATTTTTCCCATTGTCCAGGAGATGCAAAAGTTACAGGTATTCCTATTACGAGCAAAGTAGAAAATATTACAAGTGCAAAGACTAAGAGTTGAATAATAATTGTCATAGTGTTTTATACCTTTTTTATATTTCTTAATATTTTAATTGTGTGACTTAAAGATCGATTTATATATAATATATATATTATATATTGTCAAATATGATTTATTTATTATTTTAAACTGTTTTCCTTTAGATATATATTTTTTTATAATGTTAACGGTTTAACGTTTATTATTGATATAATTATCGTATTAAATTTATAATGAAAAAATATAATCGATATTGTCTTTTGTATTTACATTAGTTATTTATATCAATATAAATATATATAATATACAAATAATTTTAAAAAGTTTTATTTTATGACCACATTAATTATATTAGCAAAATTGCCTGAAGCATACTCAATCTTTCGACCTTTAGTTGATATATTACCAGTAATTCCAGTATTTTTCTTGTTATTAGCTTTTGTTTGGCAAGCAGCTATTGGTTTTAGATAATTAAACTAAGTAAAATATATAATCTTAATTTCAATTTATTTTTTAAAATTTTCTTATTATGGTAGAACCTCTTTTATCTGGTATAGTTTTAGGATTAATTCCTGTTACATTATGTGGTTTATTAGTTGCCGCTTATTTACAATATCGTCGAGGTAACCAGTTCGGCTTATAGTTTTTATATATAACGCATATTAATTATTGTATTTATGTAAATGTTATATAATGGCATTTATATAAGTACAATAGTATAGTTAATATTTATTACTACCAACTAGATTTTTTAACACCGGGTAATAAGCAATTATGTGACATTTCTCTTAAAACATGTCTTGATATTCCAAAATCTTTGTAAAAGCCGCGACTACGGCCAGTTTTCCAGCATCTATTTCTTTTACGACAAGGAGAACTATTTTTAGGCAATTCTTGTAGTTCTTTCTGTATTTTTATTTGCTCTGAAAAACTTAATTTCTTGTTTAATTTACTTTTTATATTTTTTCTTTTTTCAATATATTTTTTTATCAATTTTTCTCTTTTTGTTTCTCGTTCAATCATGCTTATTTTAGCCATTCGTTTATTATTAAAGAGTTGAAAGTATTTTAATTTTACTCGAAAAGTATTTATATTGCAATAAAAAATTACTACTGGATTTTTTTAATATATCAGTAGTAATTTAATGTAATTTATATTAAATTGCTTTCCTCGGATTGATTAACTAAACTTACCAGATGTAGACGCTATTACGAATGCTGCATAAGTTAAAATATATCCTGCAGAAAAGTGGATTAATCCTACTAGCCTAGCTTGTACTATAGATAATGCTACTGGTTTATCTTTCCATCTAACTAAGTTAGCAAGAGGTGTTCTTTCATGAGCCCAAGCTAATGTTTCAATAAGTTCTTGCCAATAACCACGCCAAGATATTAAAAACATAAAACCAGTTGCCCATATTAAGTGCCCAAATAAGAACATCCATGCCCATACAGATAGGTTATTCATTCCGTAAGGGTTATATCCGTTTATTAATGGAGATGAATTTAACCACAGATAGTCTCTTAACCATCCCATTAAATATGTTGAAGATTCATTAAATTGATTCACATTCCCTTGCCAAATGCTCATGTGTTTCCAGTGCCAATAAAATGTCACCCATCCAATTGTATTAAGCATCCAAAATACAGATAAATAAAAAGCATCCCATGCAGATATATCACAAGTTCCACCTCTTCCAGGACCATCACACGGAAAACTATACCCAAAATCTTTTTTATCTGGCATTAGTTTTGAACCCCTTGCATCTAGAGCTCCTTTTACTAATATCAGTGTTGTAGTGTGTAAACCTAAAGCTATTGCATGGTGTACTAAAAAATCTCCTGGGCCTATAGTTAGAAATAGTGAATTTTTATTGCTGTTTATAGCTTCTAACCAACCTGGCAACCATACACTACTTCCTGCTTTCGTAGCTATGTTTGATGAAGAAGACAGTAATGTGTCAAAGCCATATAATTCTTTACCTGAGCTTGCTTGTATCCATTGGGCAAATACAGGTTCAATTAGTATCTGTTTTTCTGGTGTTCCAAAAGCTATCATTGTATCGTTATGTATATATAATCCTAGTGTATGAAATCCTAAAAACAGACATACCCAACTTAGATGTGATATAATAGCTTCTTTATGATCTAGCATTCTAGCTAGTACATTATCTTTATTTTCTTCTGGATCGTAGTCTCTAATAAAGAAAATGGCACCATGTGCGAATGCACCTACCATGAGAAAACCAGCTATGTATTGATGGTGTGTATATAATGCAGCTTGCGTTGTAAAATCTTTTGCCATGAATGCATATGGAGGTAGTGCATACATATGTTGAGCAACTAGGGATGTAACTACTCCTAAAGAAGCCAAAGCTAGTCCTAGTTGCATATGTAATGAATTTGTAATTGTTTCATACAGTCCGATATGTCCTCGACCTAATTTTCCGCTTGGTGGACGGTGTGCATCAATTATATCTTTAATATTATGTCCAATACCCCAATTAGTTTTGTACATATGTCCAGCAATTATAAATATTATTCCAATTGCTAAGTGATGATGAGCTATATCGGTTAGCCATAAAGATTGGCTTTGAGGATGAAATCCACCTAAAAATGTAATAATTGCTGTTCCTGCTCCTTGACTTGTTCCAAATATATGGCTTGATGTATCTGGATTTAATGCGTAAATACTCCAATTACCTGTAAAAAAAGGTTGTAATCCAGAAGGGTGTGGAAGAGTGTATAAGAAATTATCCCATCCTATATGTTGTCCACGAGATTCTGGAATAGCTACATGAATTAAGTGTCCCGTCCAAGCTAATGAGCTTAATCCGAATAAGCCTGATAAATGATGGTTTAATCTTGATTCATTATTTTTAAACCAAGATAATCCAGGTTTAAATTTAGGTTGTAAATGTAGCCATCCAGCAAAAAGCATTATAGCTGATAAAACTAATAAAAATAATGAAGCATTATATAAATCGTTATTACTTCTCATTCCTATTGTATACCACCAGTGATATACTCCGGAAAAGGTTATATCTACTGGATATGCTAAACCTCCCTTTGTAAAAGCTTTTACTGCTGGTTGTCCAAAATGAGGATCCCAAATTGCGTGAGCTATAGGTTTAACTTTCATTGGTTGTGTTACCCATTGCTCAAAATTACCTTGCCAAGCAACATGAAATAAATTACCTGATGTCCATAAAAAGATTATAGCTATATGACCGAAGTGAGAAGAAAAGATTTTTTGATATAAGTTCTCTTCTGTGATTCCATCATGGCTTTCAAAATCGTGTGCCGTTGCTATCCCATACCAGATTCTTCTTGTGGTAGGGTCCTGTGATAATGCTTGGCTAAATTTTGGAAACTTTGTTGCCATTGTTTTGTTTTCCTAATTTTATATTTATCCTACTGATATAATTCTCGCTAAGAAGAAAGCCCATGTTGTTCCTATTCCTCCTAGCAAATAGTGAGCTACACCTACAGCTCTTCCTTGCGTAATACTTAATGCTCTTGGTTGAATAGATGGAGCCACTTTGATTTTATTGTGAGCCCATACAATAGATTCTATAAGTTCTTGCCAATATCCGCGTCCACTAAACAAGAACATTAAACTGAATGCCCATACAAAATGAGCTCCTAAAAAAATAAGTCCATATGCTGATAAAGCAGATCCATATGATTGAATGACTTGTGAGGCTTGTGCCCATAGGAAATCTCGTAACCAACCATTAATTGTTATAGAGCTTTGAGCAAAATTACCACCTGTAATATGTGATACTCCTCCTGAAGATGTGATATTTCCCCAGACATCAGATTGCATTTTCCAACTAAAATGAAATATTGCTATTGATAGTGAATTATACATCCAAAATAGACCTAAAAAAACGTGATCCCATCCTGATACTTGGCATGTTCCACCTCTTCCAGGACCATCACATGGAAAACGAAATCCCAAGTTTGATTTATCTGGTATTAGCCGTGAATTTCTTGAAAATAAGAATCCTTTGACCAATATAAGTACTGTTACATGAATGGTAAATGCATGTATATGGTGTACCATAAAATCAGCTGTTCCTAATTTAATAGGCATCATAGCAATTTTATTATTAATTGCTACTATATCTCCTCCAAATGTATAGCTAGAAGTTGCTAAAGCATTGGGACTTGTATTACTTGGAGCAAGACTATGAATATTCTGTACCCATTGTGCAAATATTGGTTGTAATTGGATAGCTGTATCTGAAAACATATCTTGAGATCTACCTAAAGCTCTCATTGTATCATTATGAATATATAAACCAAATGAATGAAATCCTAAAAATATACATACCCAATTTAGGTGAGATATTATTGCATCTCTATGTCTAATTACTCTATCTAATACATTATTATAGTTTTGTGCTGGGTTATAATCTCGAACCATGAATATTGAAGCATGTGCTCCAGCTCCTACTATACAAAAACCTCCTATCCACATATGGTGTGTAAATAAAGATAGTTGAGTTGGATAATCAGTTGCAATATATGGATATGGAGGCATTGCATACATATGATGTGCTACAATAATGCTTAATGAACCCATCATAGCTAAATTAATTGCTAATTGTGCGTGCCAAGAAGTTGTTAAAATTTCATAAATGCCTTTATGCCCTTCACCAGTAAATGGTCCTTTATGGGCTTCTAGTATTTCTTTCATACTATGTCCAATACCCCAATTAGTTCTATACATATGTCCAGCTACTATAAATAATACAGCTAGAGCCAGATGATGATGAGCTATATCAGTTAACCATAAACCTCCAGTTACAGGATTTAATCCACCTTTAAAAGTTAGAAAGTCAGAGTATTCATTCCAATTTAAAGTGAAGAAAGGCAGGATGCCTTTATTGAAGCTAGGATAAAGTTGACTTACTAATTCTCTATTTACTAAAAATTCATGTGGTAGAGGTAACTCTTGTGGAGCTATACCAGAATCTAAGAGTTTATTGATAGGTATAGAAATATGAATTTGATGCCCAGCCCATCCCAAACATCCTAATCCTAATAAACCAGCTAAGTGATGGTTCATCATTGATTCTACATTTTGAAACCATTCTAGTTTTGGAGCCGCTTTATGATAATGAAACCATCCAGCAAAAACCATCAAGCATGCCATGAATAGTCCTGCTATTGCTGTTGCATAAAGTTCAAATTCTGTTGTTATGCCAGAGGAACGCCATAATTGAAAGAAGCCAGATGTAATTTGAATTCCTTGAAATCCTCCTCCAACATCACCGTTTAAAATTTCTTGACCAACAATAGGCCATACAATTTGAGCACTTGGCTTAATTGTAGTTGGATTACTAAGCCATGCTACATAGTTTGAAAATCTTGCACCATGGAAATACATTCCACTCAGCCATAAAAGTATAATTGCTAATTGACCAAAGTGTGCGCTGAAAATTTTTCGTGAAATTTCTTCAAGAGAACTTGTATGACTATCAAAGTCGTGAGCATCTGCATGTAGATTCCAGATCCATGTAGTTGTTTTAGGACCTTTAGCTAAAGTTCTTGAAAAGTGACCTGGTTTTGCCCATTTTTCAAATGATGTAGCAACCGGATTTTTATCTACAGTAACTTTGACTTTTTGTGTCTCTTGCTCTTGTGAGCTAATTGCCATTAATATTCTCCTACTTATTTTAGTTTAAAATACAATGAGACAATTGAATAAAACACTCATTATGCTAATATTTTATTTTTGCATTCTATCTGATTATAATTTTTGCATTTGAGTTTTTATTACTAACATATATTATAAATATAAGTTACAATTTCTCTTGGATCTGTTAACAATAGTTAAAATCTAGTATACGATTATATTTTTTGTACTTTCATAAGAGCCTGACCATAATCAACAGGTTCTCCGTCTTTTACGAGTATTTCAGCAATTTTACCGTTTACCTCTGCTTCTATCTCATTCATTAATTTCATAGCTTCAATTATACATACAATTTGTTTTTTACTTACAATATCATTTTTTTCTATGAATGGAGGTTCGTTCTCTGCAGGAGATCTATAAAATGTTCCAACCATAGGGGATATAATTGTTGAATAGCTGGCAGATTCGTTAGAATGTATTTTTATATTGTTGGAATTTTTATACTCTAATCTATTGTTTTTTATTACACTTTTGGGAGAAAAATTAGAATATTGAGGTTTTGAAATTGTAAAATTTTTACCGAAAATAATATTGTTTTTATTAATAAACAATTCAAATTCTTGACTCACTATATTAAGTCGATTAATTTTATTGATTTTAAATGTATATAAAAGCGTTCTTAAATCTTTTATTTGAAATTTCATACTTAATATTTATTCTCCTTTAGAATATTACTGAATATATTTTATCCATTTTTTATATATTTAATTTAGTACTATGGTATTGTTTATATATAGTACATTATACTTATTATTGTAATTTTAAGTGATATTTTTTAAAAAATAACTTATATTTTTTATGTATGAATATTATTCTATAATTAGATTTAAAATTCTAAGTTTTTATTTTATTACTTGGTAAATAATAGATGTTAATAGCAGATGACTTAGACCAACTATTAGAAATTTTACCTGATTTTATTAGGCATCCTTTACAAATTCATACGAATAGAAAGTTATTAATTGAGGTTGTTATGGATTTAGGTAGAAAACCGGAAGCACGTTTTCCTAGAGGACCAGAGTATTTATCTAATAAAATTATAACTTGGCAAGATTTAGATTATTCTATCAAACGTGTAGGAAATTTCAGTGGTGATAATCGTTCCGGTATTGAACGAACATTACATAGAATCAGTTCTATTAAAAATAGACAAGGTAGCATTGTTGGTTTGACTTGTCGAGTAGGTAGAGCTATTTTAGGTACAATTAGTATTATTAGGGATTTATTAGATAATAATCCTTCTATACTACTGTTAGGTAAACCTGGTGTTGGTAAAACAACAGCCATTAGAGAAATTGCAAGAGTATTAGCAGATGAAATGGAAAAAAGAGTTGTTATAATTGATACATCGAATGAAATTGCTGGTGATGGTGATATACCACATCCTGCTATTGGTAGAGCTAGAAGAATGCAAGTGTCAAGACCTGAATTGCAGCATCAGGTTATGATTGAGGCTGTAGAAAATCATATGCCAGAAGTGATTATAATTGACGAAATAGGAACAGAATTAGAAGCTTTAGCTGCTCGCACAATTGCTGAAAGAGGTGTTCAATTAGTTGGTACAGCTCATGGCAATTATTTAGATAGTTTAATAAAAAATCCAATTTTGTCTGATTTAATTGGAGGTATACAATATGTTACTCTCGGAGATGATGAAGCAAAGCGAAGAGGCTCACAAAAAAGCATTTTAGAAAGAAAATCATCACCTGCTTTTCAAGTGGCTATAGAAATTCATAATCGTTTTAGTTGGGTTGTTCATGAATCAGTTGGACAAGCTGTGGATCAATTACTGCAAGGGTTACATTTATGGGTCCAGAGGCGTCAATTAATATCTAATGGATCTATAACTATTGAGTGCGAGAAGTATGCAATCAATAGCTTTATATCGAATTCAAGTGCTCACAATGTTAAAATTCATACAAAAAATTTAAAATTTATTAATGCTAATAGTAATAAGTATTTAGCTAATGAACAAAAGTATTCTTCCTATCTTAAACAACAAAAAATAGAAAATTTGTACAAAGTATCTGATTTATCAAAATATAATGAATATACAGATAAAGATGTATTATCTATATATCTTTATGTATATTATATAAATATTGCTCAAGTGCAAATGGTAATCAATTTTCTGAATATACCGATTATTATTACAAGAGATATTGTAAAAGCAGATATAGTTTTAGCTTTAAGATCAAACTTTAAGCATAATACAAAGTTAAAGCAAATAGCTAAATCAAGACAAATAACAATATATACAATATCGAGTGGTACATCTGCAAATATTAAGCGTGCTTTAATAAAAATGTTTAGTTTTAGTAAAGTATCTAATTATAACTGGAATGTTATGTCTCAAAATAAAAAAAAAGTTGAGTTAGAAACTTTAATAGAAACTAGGGTAGCAATAGAAAAAATTATTAATAATAAAAGACAGTCGGTTGAATTACTGCCCAGAAATGTAAACTTACGTAAATTGCAGCATCAATTGATTAATTCTTACAATCTAAAATCTCGTAGTTTTGGAGAAGAGCCCAATAGAAGATTGAAAATTTATCCTAATTAGTATTACTTATTTCTTTAATATTGTTTAAAAACTATAGATACAGGCTATTTTAAAAGTAATATTAAACATATAATCGAATAAGGATTTCTTAATGTCATCATCTCAACAAAAATTGTCTATCAATGAAAGAGTTAAAAATATTATTGCTGATCAATTAGGTATAGATCCTCAAAAGATTACAAATAAAGCGAAGTTTGATGAGTTGGGTGCAGATTCGTTAGATACGGTTGAATTAGTAATGGCTATTGAAGAAGAGTTTTCTATAGAAATACCTGATGAAGATGCCGAAAAAATAGTTAATTTATCTGATGCAACTGAATTTATAAAAAATGCTGTCAATCAAAATTAGAACAATTTAAGTTAGCTGATAGTACGGAGAGGGTGGGATTCGAACCCACGGAACCTAATGGTTCATCTGATTTCAAATCAGACGCAATAAACCAACTCTACCACCTCTCCAATACTTATATATTTTTAAGAAGAAATTATAGCATAAATAAAATTGAAGTACAAGTTTATTTATGCTTTGATTTATGACTTATATTTATAAATTTTACATTTTGTTAGCATATTTTTAATTAATTATTCATATGTAGCTTTTCCTGTAAATTTTCTATTTATTGGATTTGCATTTTTTCCAATTGAATGGCTAATATTTCCTATACCAATTCTGCCAGGATTAACTTTCTCTGGAAATACACCATCTTTTGGATGTAGATATTGCACTTCGCTATTAGGAAAAATTCGGTAAATTTTAAAATCAAGAATTTTAAAGCTTTTTTTTAGTTGTGAACTCAATGCTAAACATTGTTCTTTTCTTGCTAAGTACAATAAATTATTCCCTTCACGCATTATAGCGGCTCCACCTGTAGGCATTTCGAAAATTTCTTCTTTTTTTCCAGTCCATGTGATAGCATATTTTTCTTCAATTTCTGCAGATCTAAGCCATCCTCCTGTACTACCCCCAAAAACAGGTGAGGGCATTTTTAAATCAATTTGATTGGTCATAATTAAGTGTATTATATTACAAATATTTAATATTATAATTATAGTTCATTTTTTTATTTATTTGCTAAATAGACAATAAAGCTTTATATTTGTTGTGAAGTATAGAATTTGAATTTATATTTTTACAATAAATATATTATTATTTAATAGTCGATATTATATATGATGAATAGATAGGTGGTAGTAAATATAATTTTATTAGATACCAGCTTAAGGTCAGATAATTTGGAATTTTAATAATATTTTTTATGAATGAATTATTATGTCTATTATCTATTTCTATTAATTTTCTATTTTCTGAAGCACATTTATCTAAATATTGAAAAAATTCAGGTTGATCAACATTCAAAGCAACTGGAAAAATTCTTGATGCACTTTCATTTGTTTTTCTAATCACTTGCATATCATATTGTCTTGCATCTAATCCAAGAGATTTATAAAAATCCGATCTTTGCAAGTCATTTAAATACATGGTTGCAAAGACACTTAGTAGAAAAAAGCGGCACCATAATTTTGATTCTAAAGTGTTTAATAGTTGTGGTTGTGATTTTAGTAGTGCTGCAAAAAAATCTCCGTGACGGTTTTCATCTTGACACCAGTTTTCAAAAAATTTAAAAATAGGATATATTCTATGCTCAGGGTATAGTTCTAAATGCCTGTATATAGTAATATATCTCCAATATCCAATTTTCTCTGATAGATACGTTGCATAAAATATAAACTTTGGAGAAAAAAAAGTATATTTTCTACTTTTAGTTAAAAATCCTAAGTCTAATGATAAATTGAAGTCGCTCATAGCTTTATTTAAAAATCCAGCGTGCCTTGCTTCATCTCTGGACATTAATAAAAAACATTCTGCAATTATAGGATTAGTTTTTTGCAGTCTTCTTGATAACTCTTTGTATAGCAAAAATCCGGAAAATTCAGCTGTACATGATCTTTCTAGAAATTCAATGAATAGTGATTGTGTTTTTATATTTAAATCATTCCATGATTGTTCGAATTCCTCATCTCGGATAAAATGTTGTCTGTTGTAATCCGCCCTAAATTCTTGAAGTAAAGCTTCAAATTCATCTATATTTAATGATATATCTAATTTAGACATTGCCTCAAAATCCGTCGTATAAAATCGTGGAGTAAGTAATGTTTCTTGTACAGGTGTCTTAGATTTAGATAAATCTGGATTGTTTTTCATAATGAGAATAATAGTAATAAATTTAATTTTAGTTATTAATTATGATTCGGCTTAAAATAATATATTATTATTTCTATACTAACCTTAAGTTTCGTATAGTTGTGTCATAATTGTAAAAAATTTACATTTCTTGATTTTATACTATTTATATATATATACAATCTGTTTTATAGAGTTAGTATTTTAATTATTGTTTTATAATCTAATATATAAGTATAGTATAAGTAAAGAAGTAAAGGAGTTTAAATAACATGTTAGATATAATAAGTTTGGGTTGGGGATCTTTGTTAGCTGTGTTTAGTTTTTCAATAGCTTTGGTTGTATGGGGACGAAATGGATTTTAATGCTATTCTTATATTCTAAGAATTAGAGGTATATTTAGTTATGGAGTATTATATTTATAATGGCAGGAGAAATTTTAATTGCTGGTAGCGTGAGTTTTATACTAATACTATTAGGTTTAATTTTGGGATTTATTTTATTGAAAATTCAAGGTGAATAGCTTTCTAGTTTTATATTGGTATAATTTGCTTTCTATTACATTTAATTTAATGACTTAATGAATATTAAGGATATGATTTTCATATTCTTAATTAATATCTTACTTATTTATATTATGATGTTTAAATGAAATTTTTATGGTATGTAGTAGGGATTTCTACAGTAATACTAATTTTAGTTAATAATCCTAAGTCTACTAGTTTTGGTGGCTTTTCAAATCAATTAAATAGCTTGAATTTCACGCGTAGTACACAAAAAAATTTACAAATAATTATAATTATTAATGTATGTTTATTTTTAGCATGTACTGCATTATATGTATTCTCATCTACTTTATATTAGAATATAGAATGACATTGTTTAATTAAAAATCAAAACTTATGTCTATTTCTAAAAAAGTATGTCCTGTTCCTTTTGATCAACAACCATTAAATGAATACCTTGCTCTCAAAACTTCTTGGTTCTTTTCTTGGTCTACTTTATCTTTAGATAAATACTTGGCTAAAATGTTTACTATTTTTATGGTGATTATGGTAATATCTATGCCTTTAATTTTTTATACAATATCAAAGATTATCAATGTATGGCAGGTAATAATTTTAAATGTATTAATTACAAACTTTATTTTTCTTTTAATTTTTATACGCTTGTATTTAGGATGGTCTTATATAATAAAAAGATTAATTAGTGCAACTATTTTTTATGAGGAATCAGGTTGGTATGATGGTCAATTATGGATAAAAACTCCGGAGATTTTAGTTAAAGATCGTATTATAGGTTTTTATGAAGCTATGCCTTTTTTATCTAGGGTAAAATATAGTATGTTAATAAGTTTATTCTTGCTTTTTTTAGAAAAAATATTATATTCATTGATTTTTTAATAATAAATCGATTATAATTACAATTCAACCGCGGGGTAGAGCAGTCTGGTAGCTCGTCGGGCTCATAACCCGAAGGTCAATGGTTCAAATCCATTCTCCGCTATTTTATAATAGATAGATATTATATATTTGCATATAATATTCATATTAATGTATTATATTGTTATTTTATAGATAAAATATTAAATGTTATAGTTAGCAATGTTATATTAAAATGGTAACAAATAATAATATTAGAGTTGGTCAACAAGCACCAAATTTTTCTGCTATTGCTGTATATGATCAAGAATTCAAGAACATAACGCTATCTGATTATTTGGGTAAGTATGTTATACTTCTGTTCTATCCTTTAGATTTTACTTTTGTATGCCCAACTGAAATCACAGCTTTCAGTGATGCATATAAAGATATAAAAAGTTTAAATACAGAAATTTTAGGTATATCTGTTGATAGTCAATATTCGCATTTAGCATGGTTGCAAATGGAACGGGATGTTGGTGGATTAGGAAATTTAAGTTATCCGTTAGTTTCTGATTTAACAAAAAATATCAGTTCTTCATATAATGTTTTAACAGAAGAAGGTAAAGCATTGAGAGGTTTATTTATTATTGATAAGCAAGGTATAATACAGTATTCCTTAGTTAATAATTTAGACTTTGGCCGTAGTGTATCTGAAACTTTAAGGATACTTAAAGCCATTCAATATGTGCAATCTCATCCAGATGAAGTTTGTCCAGCAGATTGGCAACCAGGACAAGCTACTATAATAAGTAATCCTACTAATTCTAAAGATTATTTCCAATCTATATGAATTGATCTAGTAATTTTTTCTTTAATATATTTATATAAACTAAGGGTTTATGCTATATTGTGAAATGTTTAATGTAAAATAATTTATGCTAAGCAAATAAAAATATATTATTTCTTATAGATTTGTGAATAGTCAGTATATCTACTAATTTAGCTCAAAAATTACGTGAAGGAACAACTAAGGCTCATAGTATGGTTGAAAATGTTAGTTTTATTAAATCATTTTTAGGCGGTGTAGTTGATAAACAATCTTATCGCAGATCAGTTGCTAATTTATTTTTTATTTATATTGCCCTTGAAGAAGAAATCGAAAAAAATAAAAATCATTCTATAATTAAGTCTATATATTTTCCAGAATTGAATCGTGCATTTAGTTTACAAAAGGATTTAGAATATTATTATGGTTTTGATTGAAAAAATCAAATTAGTCCTTCTGCAGCAACTAAAATTTATGTTGATAGAATTCATGATATAGGTATGAATCGACCAGAGTTATTAATAGCGCATGCTTATACTAGGTATATGGGTGACTTATCTGGTGGGCAAATTTTAAAAAAAATTGCTCAAACAGCAATGAATTTGCAAGAAAATGATGATACAGCTTTTTATAACTTTCAAGCTATTCAAGATGACACAAAATTTAAAGTGATTTACCGTAAAGCATTAGATTATGCTCCGATTAATCACATACAAATTGATCAAATTATTGCCGAGGCCAATATTGCATTTAACCTTAATATGAAAATATTTCAGAAGTTAAATTGTAATTTTATTAAGATTATGGGGATACTATCATTAAGTGCAATTGCAAGTTTACGAAAAAAATTTGTTTAAAATATTATATAACTAACTTGTAGTTTTATTATATCTTAGATAATGTATTTATCATATACATTATCTAAGCTATAAAACTTATCTATTTATAAAATTTATGTGTAAACTAAAAACTTCTAAATCAATAATTAAAAGATTTAAATTTAAATCTAGATTTAAAATTTTAAGACATAGGGCTTGCCATAGTCATTTATTACAGAAAAAGTCGTCTAACAGAAAACAAAAATTAAGAAAAGTCTTGAAGTTAAAAAAAGTTGATATATCAAATGTCAAATTTAAACTACCTTATACGTATTAATATTATATTTTATGACTAGAGTTAAAAGAGGAAATGTAGCACGCAAAAGACGAAAAAAAATTTTAAAGTTAGCTAAAGGTTTTCAGGGTTCTCATTCTGTTTTGTTCCGTACAGCTAAACAACAGGTATTAAAAGCTTTAAAATATTCATATATAGGTAGAAAAAATAGAAAACGCAGCTATAGAAGTTTATGGATTATTCGTATAAATGCTGCTATTAGACCTCATGGTATTACGTATAGTAGATTTATACAAAAATTAAAAACAATGGGTATAGCTTTAAATCGCAAAATGTTATCTCAATTATCTATCTTAGATAATATAGTATTTGAAAATATTATTAATTCATGCAAATAAAGCTGCAATTTTACATTTAAATATTAATAAATAATTAATATTTGAAAATGCTAAAAAGTTTCATAAATAGCATGAGTAAAACGAATTATATTTGTTAGCTGTTTTTAAAAAGTGATAATTTTATAATAATTTCTATAATTTTTGTATTGAAATATAGTATGATAATATTAATTTATTATTTTATAAATCATCAGTATTAGCTAACGTTATATTTAGTTGCTTAGCATAATCTATTTATGATATAATTATTTACACAAGATAAATTTTTTTTAGCTAATTTATTATCTATCTTATTTAGAGCTTGTAAAGATGCTTGAATATGTTCTTTAGCTAAATCATATGATTTCTTAATTCCATTACTGTTTTTAATTATTTCTACAGCTATGTAAATATCATTATGTTGTTGAAATTCTCGTTTTATTAGTTTATGTAAACTTGAATTTTCTTGTAAAGCAAAAATAAGTGGAGCCGTTAAATTGCCATTCTTTAAATCTGATCCAGCGGGTTTACCAAGAGAAGCTTTAGAGCCAATTATGTCTAAAATGTCATCTACAATTTGAAAAGCTAGTCCTAAATGTTTACCATATATGTAAAATTGTTTTTGTATACTAAAAGAAGTATTACTAAGTATAGATGCAGCTTTACAGCTTGATGCTATTAGTGACGCAGTTTTGTAGAAAGATTTTTCTATATAATTATCCATAGATATTGTTTCATCAAAGCATGTTAAACCCTGTCTTACTTCACCTTCTGCAAAATCAGTAATTACTTTAGAAATGGTTTTAACAACTTCTAAGTTATTTAAATTAGCTAGGTACCAAGAAGATTGAGCAAACAAAAAGTCTCCTGCTAATACAGCAATTTTGGTACTAAACACATGATGAACTGTACCTACTCCTCTTCTCGTTGAACATTCATCAATGATATCATCATGAACTAGACTTGCTGTATGTATTATTTCGGTTATTTCAGCTAATCTTTTATGTTCTGGTAGTATATGATCTGTTTTTTTTGTAGATAGTGCTACTAATAGTATAATAATTGGTCTAATTCTTTTTCCTCCAGCATGAAAAAGATGTTCAGCTGCAGCATATAGTATAGGATTTTTAGCACTGACCATCTGTTTTAAGTTTGTTTCTAAAATTGATAGATCTTTTTGAATATCTGGTAAAATGTTGAGTACTTTAGTCATAAAATTTAATTATATAATTTTCATAAAATATATAGTCAAACAAATTATTATAACCATATTATTATAAAATAAGTAATTATTTATAGTTATTTTTTAATTAGTATACAAAATTTCATGATGTATTATTATTACTTTATTAGTTTAATTTATGATAGCTTATATCCAAACTTATTATGTTTTTTTGACGAATGAATAATAAAATTAATTTGCCTTCAAGCTTACTTAGTGAATATGAAATAAATTCTGAGATTGTATTATCTCTTTATGAAGATATGCTGTTGGGACGTTATTTTGAAGACATGTGTGCACAAATGTATTATAGAGGAAAAATGTTTGGTTTTGTTCATTTATATAATGGACAGGAAGCTGTTTCTACGGGAGTTATAAAGTCTCTAACAAAATATGATTATGTTTGTAGCACATATCGTGATCACGTTCATGCCTTAAGTAAAGGCGTGCCAGCTAATTTAGTAATGGCGGAATTATTTGGTAAGGAAACTGGTTGCAGTCGTGGACGTGGTGGTTCGATGCATATTTTTTCAGCCCCTCATAATTTTTTAGGTGGTTTTGCTTTTATTGGTGAAGGTATTCCAGTTGCTATCGGTGCTGCATTCCAAAGTGTTTATAAAAAACAAGTTTTAAAGGACCAAAAATCTATGAGTGTAACTGTATGTTTTTTTGGTGATGGAACTAGCAATAATGGTCAATTTTTTGAATGCTTAAATATGGCTGTTTTGTGGAAACTGCCTGTAATTTTTGTCGTAGAAAATAATCAATGGGCCATTGGTATGGCTCATCATAGATCTACAGCTTTTCCTGAGATACATAAAAAAGCAGAAGCTTTCGGCCTACCAGGTATAGAAGTAGATGGAATGGATGTTTTAGCAGTGCGGGAAGTATCTGTGGAAGCTATAGCAAGAGCTAGATCTGGAAAAGGGCCTACACTAATAGAAGCTCTAACTTATCGTTTTCGCGGACATTCATTAGCTGATCCGGATGAGTTAAGATCAGCTAATGAAAAAGAAGCATGGTTAGTTCGTGATCCTATTAAGCGTTTAAAAAAATATATATTGGATAATTCTTTATCATCAGAAGAACATATTGATACCTTACATGTATCAATTAAAGAAGCAGTAAATCAAGCTGTACAATTTGCTATTTCTAGTCCTGAGCCGGATGTGAAGGATCTAAAAAAATATCTGTTTGTAGATTAATGATAGTTTAGGATAAAGTCATATTATGAATGAAATTTTTATGTTTGATGCCTTAAGAGAAGCAACTAATGAAGAAATGCAAAATGATCCTTCTATATTTGTTTTGGGAGAAGATGTAGGTCATTATGGAGGTTCTTATAAAGTTACTAAGGATTTACATGCTAAGTATGGTGATCTACGTGTTTTAGATACTCCTATTGCTGAAAATAGTTTTATGGGTATGGCTATCGGTGCAGCTATTACCGGTTTGAGACCAATAGTTGAAGGCATGAATATGAGCTTCTTATTATTAGCTTTTAATCAAATTTCTAATAATGCTGGTATGTTACGTTATACTTCAGGTGGTAATTTTCGAATTCCCATAGTTATACGTGGCCCCGGTGGTGTCGGCAAGCAACTAGGTGCAGAACATTCTCAAAGACTAGAAGCTTATTTTCAAGCTATACCAGGCTTAAAAATTGTTGCATGTTCTACGCCATATAATGCTAAAGGTTTATTGAAATCTGCTATTAGAGATAATAATCCTGTAATTTTTTTTGAACATGTATTATTGTATAATTTAAAAGCTGAGTTGCCAGATTATGAATATTTTCTTCCTTTAGATAAGGCTGAGTTAGTTAGGTCTGGATTGGATGTGACTATCTTAACTTACTCTCGAATGCGCCATCATGTAATACAGGCAGTAGAAGAGCTTGTAATTTCTGGTTATAATCCAGAAGTAATAGACTTAATTTCATTAAAGCCTTTAGATATTACTACTATTTCTAAGTCTTTAATGAAAACACATAAATTGATTATAGTAGAAGAATGTATGAGAACAGGAGGTATAGGCGCTGAAATTATAGCTCAAATTAATGATAATTATTTTGATTTTTTAGATGCTCCTATAATAAGACTTTCGTCTCAAGATATACCTACCCCTTATAATGGTAAGTTAGAGAAAGCAACTGTAATTCATCCTAAACAGATTGTAGAAGCAGTTAAAAGAATAGTATGATTGGTGTTCAATTTTTAATAAGTAAGTTTATATTCTTACTTATTAAAGTTAATTAATTTTTTATAATTAGAAGTTTAGTTCTGCTGCTTGTACTTTTTCCCATTGTTTTTTCTTTAATACAAAAAATATTTGTGCTATTGTTACGGTAAAGAAAAAAATGATCATTCCTTTAATACGAAAAGGGCTTTGCAAAATTATCTCCGTTTCTGTTTGACCAAATCCACCTATATTTGGATCATTAGTTAAATTTTGATTACTGAATACTTCACTACCTTTGGATACTAATAATTCTAAACCGGCTGGGATATCTTCTGTATAACTTTCTCCATTTTGTTTTTCAATATTAATTTTATAACCACCTTTGTCCTGTGGTATTATATCTGTTACTTTACCATCTTGTGAAGATAGAATAGCATTATTATTCGATTTATCTCCAGTTGGATATACTTGTCCTCTTCCTCGATTAGCTCCTATATATATTGGATATTTTAAGAAATGGACACTTTTATCCTTGCTTGGATCAGGTGATAAGATAGGAAAAATAATTTCTTGATTTTTATCACCAGGTAAAGGTCCTACTAATAGAATGTTTTCTTTTATTGTACTATATGGTTGAATATAAACATTTTTAGTTTTTTCTTTTAATTCTGCAGATAATAATTTGTTAGGTGCTAATTTAAAACCTTCAGGCAAAATCATTACTGCTCCAGTATTAATAGGCCCTTTCATCCCGTTTCCCAAAATTTGTTTACTGTTTTTATCGTAAGGTATTTTAATAATAGCTTCAAAAACACTATTTGGTAATATTGTTTTAGGTGTTTCAATTTCAACTGCTTTTTGTGCCAGGTGACAATTTGCACAAACTATTCGACCAGTAGCTTCTCTAGGATTTTCATATCCTTGTTGTGCGTATATAGGAAATGCCGAAGTTTTAATAGGTTGATTTATAAATAGATTTATAATACTAATTAAAACTAATAATGTGTATCTAATATTCATATGAATATATTTATTGTAATTTTGAATCATTCTATATATAGTTGAATTTTTAATAATTATATTTCTTATTTACTTATAATAACATTCTATATTTGTTATTTTTTCATAAATCGTGCTTCTTATAATATTAATTATTGTTTTATAATTTTTTTTTTCTATGTTTAAGCTTATTTATTGAGAAGTTTAAGTACAATAATGCCACTACTATATAAAGTGATAATAGCTATAGACATAATAATTTGTGTGATTGGGTCTGTGGATGGTGTAATAATAGCTGCAATTACTGTAGAGCCTAAAATAATATATCTCCAGTATGCATACATATCTGCAGAAGAAAAAATCTTAAGCGTACCTAAAATGATTTGAATAACTGGTATTTGAAAAGCAATTCCTGTGCTTAATAAAAGTAATAGTATGAAATTAAAATATTGTTCAAATGACCATATAGGTTCTACAATATCATTACCATAATTAATCAAAAATTTTAATGCTGCAGGAACTAAAATTGTATATGAAAAGACTATACCGCAAAAAAATAAAATAATTGATATGAATAATATAGGAATTATAAAATTACTTTCTTTTTCAGTAAGTCCAGGTAAAATAAATAAAGTTATTTGATATATAGTAAAAGGGCTGCTAAATAAAAAACCAGAGTATAAAGAGACTCTTATAGAAGTAAAAAGATATTCTCCTGGCGCTAGTTGTAAAAATTTTATTCCTATTGCTGGTTGTTGTAATATATATGAAATATTTTTCATATATAAAAAGCAGATTACTGTAATTATAATAAAAACTAGAAAAGCAATAAATATTCGTTGTCTCAATTCTTCTAAATGTTCAAAAATTGACATTTCTGCAGTAAAATTTATTTTTTTATTCATACTATTGTTTTTGTTCAAATTAAAAAATTTTGTCATGTAATTTTAGTATATTAAATAGAAAAAGAATATTTATTTCTACTCATAAGTAAATTAGCAAGATAAGTATTACAAAATTTATCTTTATTCAAGGTAGATATATATTTTAAATATATTATAAGTATAAATTTATATATTTTATAAAATCATTATATATGTTACTAAAATATAAATCATATGAATTTTAAATACATATGTTAAATTTTAATTATTGGCATCTTTAGATGAAGTTATTTATATTAACAGAATGTATAGGAGATTAATTATTTCATGAGTATTAAAGCAAGCAGTGGAAGTCCTTTTGTGTGTCCCCAATTATTTCGGACAGCTTCAATTTCCTCAATAGTACAAGCAGAGCAACAAGATAGATTTTTAGAGCCAGGAGAATTAGATCAACTTGTTAAGTTTTTGAATTCAGGCAATAAACGTTTAGAAGTGGCGGATGTATTAACTAAAAATGCTACGATATTAGTTTCTAAAGCTGCTGATAAGATATTTGTAGGAGGATCACCAATTTCTTATTTAGAAAGACCACAAACAGCATTTTTATCAACAGATGTTGTAGATAATCAAGTAAATCCATTAAATTTATCGGGTGATATCCAGAATGATTTAGTTGGTATAGTTTCGTCGACTTTTAGCAGTAATGATTCTTTGCCAGCTGGTTTTAAGCCTATTAATATAGTTCGTTATGGAACCAATCGTATGAAAAAATCATTACGTGATTTAGATTGGTTTTTACGATATTTGACTTATGCTATTATTGCAGGAGATCCTAATATTTTATCTGTAAATATAAGAGGATTAAGAGATTTAATTGATAATGCATGCTCTAGTGCTGTAGCAGTGGTTGCATTAAGAGAAATGCGTAAAGTTGCATTAAATATTTTTAATGATGATAGTCAAGGACAAGAATTAGTAAAGGAATATTTTGACGTCGTAGTATCAGAGTTTGATCAGTCTTCTTTAACAGATAAAATACGAAAAAGAGTTTCTGGTGATTTACAGGGTTTACGTTTGCCTCAAATATATAATAAAGCTAGTATTATTAAACAACGTTTTTTTATGAAAACAAGCTTATCTGCTGAAGAAAAAAACCTTGTTATTAAAGCATGTTATAAACAAATTTTTCAGCGAGATATTTCGAAAGCTTATGGATTAAATTTTAAAGATTTAGAGTCACAAGTTAAAAATGGAACTTTGTCAATTAAAGAGTTTATGCGTTATTTGGGCAAATCTTCTGTGTACTATAAACAATTTGTGCAGCCTTTTGTAAATAGTCGTGTTATTGAATTAGCATTTAGACACTTTTTAGGTAGAGGTATTAGTTCTTTAACAGAGTTTAAAAAGTATTTTTCTATCTTATCTTCTAGAGGTATAGATGGTTTTATAGATAACTTAATCAATTCTGCTGAATATGCAGATTATTTTGGAGAAGAAACCGTACCTTATTTAAGAAGTTTAGGTGAAGAAGCGCAGGAAGCTCGTAATTGGGGAGTACAAATAGATTTGTTTAATTATAGTTCGGTTTTTCGCAAAATACCTCAGTTTGTGACTTTGTTTAGTGATTATAAATCTAATCTTCCTGATCAACATCCTTATGGTTTAAGTAATGATCCATTATTAATACAATTTGGCGCAATTTTTGTAAAGAATCGTATTAATTTACGCAAGAAATCTTCTCCATTTGGTAATGATACAAGAAGAATTTTAACTCGAATTGGTCCGGGTATTTATAGTCAAATTGGTAATCCAAATTTGCGATCTAAATTTCCAGGTTCATTAGGACCAAAAGTATTTGAGTTAAAAAGTTTTGCTAATGAAACAAATGATTTAATATCAAGTAAAGTAGATATATTGAGTAATAACGTAGATCAAGTTATTAAAGGCATTTATTTAAGAGTATTTGGACGTTTTGTTTATCAAGCTGAACAAGTTACAATCAAAAAATTTGAAAATTTATTTAAAGATGGTCAAATTTCTGTTCGTCAATTCATTAGTGAATTAGTTAAATCTTCTATATTTAGATCTCTATATTGGGATAACCTTTATGTATGTAAGGCTATAGAATATTTACATATTAGATTAATAGGTAGGCCTACTTATGGAAGAAAGGAAATTAATAAATACTTTGATATAGCATACAAGCAAGGCTATTATAAAATGATAGATATAATGATCAACAGTTTAGAATATACTGAATCTTTTGGAGATAATATTGTACCATATGAGAGATATATAACATCTTCTGAAGTAGTTGCCAGAAATTTAAGTTTGACTAAACAAAAGTATAACATAAATTTATCGTCACAGTTTTCTAAGAATTCATTATTGAATTTTAATCCCGTTAGTTCAGCAAATATTACAAAAAAAATCAATCAGGGTGTTAATATTAGAAGAGACCAAAAAATTATATTTAAGGTTAATTCGTCGATGAATAAAACGTATATGTTGCAAATTTTACGAGCTATTTATCGTCAAATTTTTGAAAGAGATTTGAATTCTTTTATTGTAGGTGATGAATTTTTTAATTTAGAAAACGCTTTTATAAATAGGCAAATAACAGTTCAGCAGTTAGTAGAAAAGCTAGGTTCTTCTTCTTTATATGCTAAACAATTTTATCAACCATATCCTAATACAAAAGTTATTGAATTAGGTACGAAGCATTTTTTAGGTAGAGCTCCTAATAATCAAGCTGAAATAAGATATTATAACCAAATTTTAGCATCTCAGGGATTAGCTTACTTTGTATCATCTCTCGTAAATAGTAAAGAATATGATATAATTTTTGGTTCTAATACTGTACCTTACCGTCGTTTTCCAACATTACCAGCAGCTAATTTTCCAAATACGGAAAAATTATATAATGGCTTGACTAAACAGAATAAAGAAATTGTTGTATCTAGTTTTGTATCTATTAATAATAATCAATAAGTTTTTATTATGTATGTATTAACCTTTCTTGCTTTAGTACTGCTTAAATATATTTATTTTATACTTAAAGTTAAAGGATGTTTTAGCAATACAGTTTTAATTTGAAACTATTATTATGTAAGTATTTTGTTGTATAAATGTTATAGATTATAGTATTGTCGGAGTTTTATTAATGAGTATTATTACTAAATCAATTGTAAATGCGGATGCAGAAGCTCGATATTTAAGTCCAGGAGAATTAGATCGGATAAAGAGTTTTGTGCTATCTGGTCAAAGACGTTTAAGAATAGCACAAATTTTAACAGATAATCGTGAATTAATTGTAAAACAGGGTGGTCAGCAATTATTTCAGAAACGTCCAGATGTAGTGTCTCCTGGTGGTAACGCTTATGGAGAAGAAATGACAGCAACATGTTTAAGGGATTTGGATTATTATTTAAGATTAGTAACTTATGGTATAGTAGCTGGTGATGTAACACCGATAGAAGAGATAGGTCTTGTTGGTGTTAAAGAGATGTATAATTCTTTAGGAACTCCTATTTCTGGAGTTGCTGAAGGAGTACGTTCAATGAAGAGTATTGCTTGCTCTCTTCTTTCTGGAGAAGATTCTGCTGAAGCAGGATTTTATTTTGATTATACTTTAGGCGCAATGCAATAATTGCAATATTAAGATAGATTTATATTAATAGTTAATAAGAGAAATAATTTAAAGGTGATTACAAATTATGCAAGATGCTATTACTTCTGTAATTAATGCAGCCGATGTGCAAGGCAGATACTTAGACGATAATTCTTTAGATAAATTAAGAGGCTATTTTCAAACTGGTGAACTTAGAGTTAGGGCATCAGCAACAATAGCTGCAAATGCTGCAATGATTATTAAAGATTCTGTAGCTAAAGCTTTATTATATTCTGATATTACTAGACCTGGTGGTAATATGTATACAACTAGAAGATATGCTGCTTGTATAAGAGATTTAGATTATTATCTTCGTTATGCTACATATGGTATGTTAGCAGGAGATCCATCTATTTTAGATGAGCGTGTTTTAAATGGCTTGAAAGAAACTTATAATTCATTAGGTGTGCCTATCGGTGCAACTATACAAGCTATACAAGCAATGAAAGAAGTGACCTCCAGTTTAGTTGGACCAGATGCAGGAAAAGAGATGGGAGTATATTTTGATTATATTTGCTCTGGTTTAAGTTAATGTAAAATGTAAATATTTTTGTAAGTAATGATAATTTCAATTATCATTACTTACGATCATTTGTTTTTATATTTATAATATACAGCTTAATTATTTAATACATTGGCTGCTTGTATACGTGCTCTAGCTTTTCTTAAATTTTGTGTTGCTTCAATTTTGTCTTTGTTATTTTGAGCTTCCGTCAATGCTTTAGTAGCTTTATCTAAATGCTCTTTTGCTGCTTCTATATCTATTTCTGATATTTGTTCTGCTCCATTAACTAAAATAGTAATTTTATCATTTTTAACTTCAGCAAATCCTCCAAGTAATATAATTGGCAGCCATTCTTTTTCAATACGTACACGCATAACTCCTATATCTATTGCTGTCAGTAAAGGTATATGTCCTTTTAAAATACCAACTTGTCCAGTACTGCTAGGTAAAATAATTTCTTCTGCATTTGCATTCCAAACAGTCTTATCTGGTGCAATAATTTGTATATTTAATGTCATTTTGATAAATTTATTATTTTAATTTTTCCGCTTTACTTATAGCCTCTTCTATATTTCCTACTAAATAAAATGCTTGCTCCGGCAAATCATCTAATTGTCCATCTAATATCATATTGAATCCTTTTGTTGATTCTTCTAATGAAACATATTTTCCTGGAGATCCTGTGAATACTTCTGCAACAAAAAAAGGTTGTGATAAAAATCTTTCTATTTTTCTTGCTCGAGCAACAGTTAGTCTATCACCCTCTGATAATTCATCAAGTCCTAATATCGCTATAATATCTTGTAGTTCTTTATATCTTTGTAAAGTTGATTTTATTTTTTGTGCTGTAGAATAATGCTTTAAACCTACTATAGATGGTTGTAACATAGTTGATGTAGATCCTAAAGGGTCTACTGCAGGATAGATTCCTTTAGCTGCTAAGCTTCTTGATAAAACGGTTGTTGCATCTAAGTGAGCGAATGTTGTTGCTGGTGCTGGATCAGTTAAGTCATCTGCAGGAACATATACGGCTTGTATTGATGTAATTGAACCGTCTGTTGTTGAAGTAATTCTTTCTTGTAAAGTGCCCATTTCTGTTGCTAGTGTTGGTTGATACCCAACAGCAGATGGCATACGTCCTAATAATGCTGACACTTCAGATCCAGCTTGCACAAATCGAAAAATATTATCTATAAATAATAGTACATCTTGTTTGTTAATATCACGGAAATATTCTGCCATAGTTAGTGCAGTTAGTCCTACCCTCATTCTTGCTCCTGGTGGTTCATTCATTTGTCCATAAACAAGAGCTACTTTTGATTCTTTTAAATCATTTGCATTAATAACTTTAGATTCTTTCATTTCTTCGTATAAATCATTACCTTCTCGTGTTCTTTCTCCAACTCCTCCAAATACTGATACGCCACCATGTGCTTTTGCGATATTATTAATTAATTCCATTATAAGTACAGTTTTACCAACGCCAGCTCCACCAAAGAGACCTATTTTTCCTCCTTTTCTGTAAGGTGCAAGTAAATCAACAACTTTTATACCTGTTTCAAATATAGATGGTTTTGTTTCCAATTGAGTAAATGAAGGAGCTGATCTATGTATAGGTAATGAATCTTCAGATTTAATATTGCCCAGATTATCTACTGGTTCTCCTAATACATTAAAAATTCTACCTAGTGTTGGTACACCAACTGGCACTGTAATAGGAGCTCCTGTGTCGATTACTTCTATTCCTCGCTTCAAGCCTTCTGTAGAACTCATTGCGACAGCTCTGACTCTATTATCCCCTAGTAATTGTTGTACTTCACAAGTTATCATATTGTCATTATCTGTTGCTTTAACTTTGAGCGCATTAAATACTTTTGGTAATTGTCCATTAGGAAATTCTATATCTAATACAGGTCCTATAATTTGTGTGACACATCCTTGATTTTGTATACTTACCATTTCAACTTTAAGATAAATTAATTTTAGTAAATTAGCTTAATTTCTTTTCTTTAATTTTGAGTTATTTATATTATAATAGCTATAATTTAATTATAGATATAAATAAGATTTTTAACAATGATTATAAAATATAGAACATAAAAAATTAGTTATTAGTGAATCTACCTGTTGTTTTAAGCCAGTTTTGAGCTTCAATATAATTATTAGGTGCTAAATAAATAGCTTGTTTCCAATATTTTGCTGCTTTGTCAAACATCGATTTGGCAATATTATTGTTTTGTTTATCAGCTGCTTTTAAACCTTGGTAATGATATATAATTGCAATATTGTTAAGTGCTTGTGGTAATCTAGAATTTAATTCTAAAGCTTGATGATAGTATTCTAAAGCTTTGATATGTTTACCATTACTTGCATAAATTAGGCCAATGTTATAAATTATATATGACCTATCATAAGGGTCTTCTTCTAATTTAAGTGCTTCATAATAATTTTCTAAAGCTTCTGCGTATTCTCCTTCAGATTGAGCTGACATACCATCACGATAATAGCAAAAAGCTTGTTTTTCCTCTTTAGTAGTTGGTAATATTTTTAAAATGATGTCTGCTAATACTGTAAAAGTTTTATCTATAAAATTATCATTTTTTTGTAGGCGAGACATGATATTCCTTATGTTTTATTTTTATTACATATTATTATAATAATTAATAAATATATTTTATTTATTTTTTTATTTGTATGTATGTCATAAATTATCTTTTTTGAGATTTTATTAAATGAATATTTTTGTATTTTATTATAAGGGGGAATATATAATTGCATTACATTTTTGTGTCTGATTTCATTTCATGTATGTCGATGAAAAATGAGCAAATTTTTTTACTAAAAAATCCAAAATTTATTAATAGTTTGAGATTTAGTGATATTAAATCAGGTCAAGCTTTTAGTTTTTCATCAGATATTAAAACTAGTGTGAATGATAATGATTATAATTTAATATTTGATAAGAAAACAGACAATATATTTAAACAAGACAGTAAACCTAAATCAAAGAGAAATAAGATCAATAGTATTGATCAGGAGTATATTTTTAAGAAAAAAAATAAAAACAGATTAATAATTCACTCTGAAAATAATCTGCATAATCAACTTGAAGTATCTTTACAATCTAAGTCTAATAAGCAAAGGAAAAAAGATAAAACTAATAAACAAAAGTCAAATACTGGTATTGATAATAATCAGATAAATCAGGATACAGTAATAAATAATAATTTAGACTTGATTCATGGTTATAAGTCTGTTGTTATAAATAATTTATTGACTGTTGAACAATTAGCTATGAAGCTTGATATACCATCAGCGGAAATTATTACAAGTTTATTTTTGCAAGGAATTCCTGTGACAGTTAATCAAATAATTGATATATTCACAGCAACTCAAGTCGCCCAGAAATATAATTTTAAAGTTATAGATCAAAATTATCAAACTAAATTAGAAAAATCTAATAAACTACAAGCTGTGAATTCTTCTAGAAGTATTAATCGAGCTCCGATTGTGACAATTTTAGGTCATGTAGATCATGGTAAAACAACTTTATTAGATGCTATTCGAAATACTGATGTTATCAATCAAGAAATAGGTGGAATTACACAAGCAATAACCGCATATGAAGTGAATTGGTCACATGATAAAGAATATACTAAGTTAATATTTATTGATACTCCTGGTCATAAAGCTTTTTCAAGCATGAGATTACGTTGTGCTCAAATTACAGATATAGTAATCTTAATTGTAGCTGCGGATGATGGTTTAAAGCCACAAACGATTGAAGTAATTGATTATATAATAGCTAATAAATTACCTTGTATAGTTGCTATTAATAAGATTGATAAAACAGATATTAATATCTATAAGATTAAAGAGGAATTAGCAAAACATAATCTTGTTAATATAGAGTGGGGGGGAGAAATACAATTTGTTGAGGTTAGTGCAATCAAAAAGATTAATATAGATAAATTATTCACAGCTGTTTGTAAGTTATTAAAATGTCTTGATTTAAAAGCTGATCCAACTCAGCCAGCTGAAGGTATAGTATTAGAAGCATACTTAGATAGAAGTAAAGGTATAGTAGTTAATTTGATTATTTTAAATGGCAATTTAAATGTTGGAGACATTATAGTATCAGATAAATCTTATGGCCGTGTTAAAAAACTTGTAAATAATTTAGGTATTGAAGTAATAAAAGCTAATATTTCGTCAATTATAGAAGTATTAGGCTTTTATTCTATACCACAAACAGGAAAATATTTTAATGTAGTGCATAGTGAGAAGGAAGCAAAAAATTTAATTCAAAAGAATAAGTTATTTAATAAATCTCAAAATACACATAATTTATTAAGTTCAAATTTAAAATCATATAATTATAATACGAAGAAATATACTAAAATTTTAAATTTAATTATAAAAGCAGATACACAAGGAACTATTGATGCTTTATTTAACTTATTAACTCAAATTCCACAAAGTAAGGTTCAATTGAACGTATTAAATGTTGGTTTAGGTGTTATATCTAATACAGATCTAGATTTAGCTTTTAGCACTCAAGCTTTAATTGTTGCTTTTAATACTAACATACCGAATAATACATTGAATAAAGCGAAAAAATTAAGTATTAATATATGTAAATTTGTTATTATATATGATTTTTTAGAATATATTCAAGATTATATGTTGAATTTAATTGATCCTGAATATAATAAAATATTAATTGGTGAAGCGATTGTTCAAACTATCTTCTCTGTGAATAAAGGAGTTGCAGCAGGCTGTATAGTTCGATCGGGAAAATTGAAAAAAAATGCATTGATAAATATTTATCGTAATAATCAATTTATTCATGAAGGAGTGATTAGCTCATTGAAACAACTGAAAGATGATGTAGATGAAGTTGTTATAAATAATGAATGTGGAATCATGTGTAAAGACTATACTTTATGGGAAGCAAACGATATAATTAAGGCTTATGAATTATATGAAAAATCTAAAGTCTTATAAACGTAAAAAATATTAAGACATATATAATATCTCGATATTTTTTAGTACATCTTGTTAATCCTTATTGATAAAAGGTAATAGTGCTAAAATACGTGCTTTTTTAATTGACTTTGCTAATTGTTTTTGTTGTTTTACTGTTAAACCACTAGACCGTCTAGATACAATTTTACTCTGATCTGTTATAAATTTACGAAGTAAATCTATGTCTTTATAGTCAATTTCTTCATGTGGTTTAATATTCAAATTTTTGTTTTTATATAAAATCATTTGATTTCTTTGAACTTTTCATGTTTGTTACAGTTGGGACAAAATTTCATTAATTCTATTCTATTAGGTGTATTTTTTCTGTTTTTTGTACTAGTATAACGAAAAATACCTTTTTTTCTTTTATTTTTATAGCTTGAATTTTGACAGCAACATTCTAAAGTTATTATTATACGTGCTCCTTTAGTTTTACCCATTGTTTTTAATTTTTGAATATCATTTTAGATTTAATATTATTATGTCATAATTGTATAGTCCGTATCAAGCTTTAATTATTATATTATAAAATATGTTGATTATGTTTTAAGGCATATCTGTATATGCATTTATATTTTCTTGTTTATTTTTATAAATTAGTGATATAATCATAATCTAATTAGGTTAATTAATAGAATTCGATTAACTATATAAACTTACATAAGATTATAGAACAAATTTCATATGTCTCGAAATATATCTGCCATAAAAAAAACACAAGTATCTTTACGCAATAAGTATAGAAACAAAAGTTATAAATCTGCTATTAAGACTTTAACTAAAAAATATATTTTTAGTTTAAATAATATGTTACATACAGATCGACAATATAATTGTATTTTGAATTTATCAGCTGTTTATAAAAAAATAGATCAAGCTGTTAGTAAAGGAGTATTACATAAAAACACTGGTTCTCGTAAAAAATCTATTCTTGCTCAAGCTATGAAAAATGTAAGTCTGAAAAACTTCTAATATACTGATAATAATTTAAGTTTCTAAAATTCTTAATTAGTTTTTTGAGTTTAATTTTGATAAGACAACCAAATACTTTGTAGTAAATTCTTCTATTAATGTATATTAAAAAATGTTATATATACGATGTTAAGTATTGTAGATATGCTAACTAAAACTATGGTACATTGAAGCTATTAACTGTTACAAGTTCAATCTTTAAATTGTGAGGTTATTAATGTCACAAAAAATGATATTTCAGTATGCATTTCCAGATTTGGCAGCAATTCAAAAAGAAAGCTTTAAATCATTTTTAGTAGAAGGTTTATCTGAAGCATTAAATTCTTTTCCTATAATAGTTGATCCAACTGGTAAGCTAGAATTGCAATTTTTTGGTAAAGATTATAAATTGAAATTTCCAAGATATAATGTAAGAAAAGCAAAAAGTAGAGATAAAACATATAGTGCTCAAATATATATACCTGCAAAATTAACTAGAAAAGACACGTATTTGCTTAAAGAAAATTCTAAATTTACGGAATCTTTTTTACCTTTAGTTAAATATCAAGATACAAGTAAAAAGTATAGAAAAAGGCTAGTTTTTATAGGTGATTTGCCCTTAATGACTAATAGAGGAACCTTTGTTATATCTGGTACAGAAAGAATCATTATTAACCAAATAGTCAGAAGTCCAGGAGTTTACTATAAAAAAGAATTGGATAAAAACAATAAACAAATCTATAGCTGTAGTCTTATATCTAATCGTGGTTCTTGGTTAAAGTTTGAAATAGATGCTAAAGCACAAATTTGGGCTAAAATTGATAAAAATCATAAAGTAAATGCATATATTTTCTTAAGAGCTATGGGTTTAACAAATGAAGATATTCAAAAAAGGTTAACAAAATATAATTATTTAATTGATTCTTCATTAAATTTTTACAAAAAAGAATTTCATAAAAATATAGTGAGTTTTTCTGTTGATCAGATAACAGAAGAAGAGGCTTTAGTTATTGTATATAATAAATTGCGTCCAAATGAGCCAGCGACTATGGCCGTTGCGAAGCAAATGTTGTACACACGTTTTTTTGATCCTAAAAGATATGATTTAGGTGAGGTAGGTAGGCATAAGATTAATCAGAAATTAAACTTGAAAATTCCCAATAGTTTTCGTGTTTTATCTACAGAAGATATTTTAGTTTCTTTAGACTATTTATTAAATATAAAAGAACAAAATATAGGAACTTTTGATGACATAGATCATTTAGGAAACAGAAGAGTTCGTTCAGTTGGAGAGTTACTCCAAAATCAAGTACGTATAGGTTTGAATAGACTAGAAAGGATCATTCGTGAACGTATGATGATATGTGATCTTGATTCCTTAAGTTTATCTAATTTAGTAAATCCGAAGCCTTTGATCGCTTCGGTTAGAGAATTTTTTAGTTCAAGTCAATTATCTCAGTTTATGGATCAAACAAATCCATTATCTGAACTAACACATAAAAGAAGAATAAGCGCTTTGGGTCCCGGAGGCCTGAATAAGGATAGAGCTGGTTTTGCTGTTAGAGATTTACATCCTAGTCATTATGGACGTATATGTCCAATAGAAACACCGGAAGGACCGAATGCTGGTTTAATTGGTTCACTAAGTATATATGCTAAAATTAATCGATATGGTTTTATAGAAACACCTTGTTATAAAGTTATTAACGGTCAAGTGCTCAAAAAACATGGAGTTTATTATATTACAGCTGATCAAGAAGATTATTTGCGTATAGCTCCAGCAGATATAACTTTGGATCTTAATAATAAGATAAAAGATAAAATAATTGCTGTTAGATATAAACAGGAGTTTATAACAGCATATATTAATCAGGTAGATTATATTTCTGTTTCTCCTATTCAATTTATATCTGCTGCTACTTCTTTAATTCCTTTTTTGGAGCATGATGATGCAAATAGAGCATTAATGGGTTCAAATATGCAACGACAAGCAGTACCATTACTTTTTCCAGAAAAGCCAATTGTTGGTACAGGTTTAGAAAGCAAAATAGCTAAAGATTCAGGAATGACTATTATTAGTCGTACTAATGGTGTTGTTATTTATGTATCTGGAACAAAAATTGGTGTTCAAAATAAAAAAGGATATACAATTCATTATCGACTAAAAAAGTATTATCGTTCTAATCAAGATACTTGTATTAATCAGCGTCCTATTGTGTGGCCAGGAGAAAATGTCTGTATAGGTCAAATTATTGCTGATGGTGCATCTACGGATGCAGGTGAAATAGCCTTAGGTCGAAATATTATAGTAGCTTATATGCCTTGGGAGGGTTATAATTATGAAGATGCTTTCTTAATCAGTGAACGTCTTGTCTATGATGATCTTTATACTTCTATACATATTGAAAGATATGAATTAGAATGTCGACAAACTAAATTAGGCTCAGAAGAAATTAGTAGAGATATCCCTAACGTTAGTGAATCATCTGTGAGTTTATTAGATAAAAATGGTATAATTGCTATTGGTTCTTGGGTAGATGCAGGAGATATATTAGTTGGAAAAGTTACTCCCAAAGGAGAATCTGATCAATTACCAGAAGGTAAATTACTTAGAGCTATATTTGGTGAAAAGGCAAGAGATGTACGTGATACTTCTTTAAGATTACCTAATGCTACTAAAGGAAGAGTTGTGAATATTAAAATTTTTAAGCGTCAAAAAGGTGATGATCTTCCACCTGGAACAAATGAAATTATAAGAGTTTATGTAGCACAAAAAAGAAAAATTCAAGTAGGTGATAAAATGGCTGGACGTCATGGTAATAAAGGAATTATTTCACGAATTTTACCTGTACAGGATATGCCTTTTTTACCAGATGGAACGTCTGTTGATATTATATTGAATCCTTTGGGTGTACCATCAAGAATGAATGTAGGTCAATTATTCGAATGTTTACTTGGATTAGCTAGTGAATATTTAAATAAACGTTTTAAGATTATACCCTTTGATGAAATGTACGGCTTAGAAGCTTCTCGCACTTTAGTAAATACAAAATTAAAACAAGCAAGCTTAATCTCTAATAAACCTTGGTTGTTTAATTCTTTACACCCAGGCAAAGTTATGTTAGTTGATGGTCGAACTGGAGAATTTTTTGATAATCCTGTTACAGTAGGGAAAGCTTATATATTAAAACTTGTGCATTTAGTTGATGATAAAATTCATGCTCGTTCTACAGGTCCTTATTCTTTAGTAACTCAACAACCTTTAGGAGGGCGTGCACAACATGGTGGGCAAAGATTAGGAGAAATGGAAGTTTGGGCATTAGAAGCATTTGGAGCAGCATATACCTTACAAGAATTATTAACTGTTAAGTCAGATGATATGCAAGGTAGAAATGACGCTTTGAATGCCATAGTAAAAGGGAAGCCTATTCCTAAGCCTGGAACTCCAGAATCTTTTAAAGTTCTTATGAGAGAACTACAGTCTTTAGCCCTTGATATTGGGGTGCATAAGTTAGAATCATTAAAGAATGGTAGCAAAACTAGTATAGAAGTTAATTTAATGTCTAATGAGCAGTTAGAAAATATTAATCCTATTTAAGATATTAAAGTTTTCTTAAATGATAATTTACTTTATTGATACTCATGACTAAATTTGATCATCATTTTGATTATGTAAAAATCAGCCTGGCTTCTCCTAATAAAATACGAAGTTGGGGTGAGCGTGTTCTTCCAAATGGCCAAATTGTTGGAGAAGTTACTAAACCTGAAACAATTAATTATAGAACTTTGAAACCTGAGATGGATGGTCTGTTTTGTGAAAGAATTTTTGGTCCTGTAAAAGATTGGGAATGTCATTGTGGTAAATATAAAAGATTTCGTTATAAAGGTGTAGTTTGTGAACGCTGTGGAGTTGAAGTGACAGAATCGAAAGTTAGAAGGCACAGAATGGCTTATATTGAATTATCTGCTCCAGTAACTCATGTGTGGTACTTGAAAGGGAGTACAAGTTATATTGCATTGGCTTTAGATTTAACTGTTAAAGAATTGGAAAAAATTGTTTACTTTCATTCTTATGTAGTTATTAATTCAGGAAGCTATGATAAGTTAAATTATAAACAACTTTTAGAGGGTTATGAATGGAGAAATTTAGAAGAAAACTTATCTGTTTATAAATCTAATTTGTTTGGTATTGAAGTTGGTATAGGAGCTGAAGCTATTCATAAACTATTAGATAATATAGATTTACAAAATACTATACAAATTTTAAGAGATGAATCTTTAAGACCGCCTAAATTACTAAAAAACCCTTCCACAAAATTTAACAGAAAAATGAAACGATTGCGCTTATTAGAAAATTTTTTATCTACAGGTGCTAATCCGTCTTGGATGGTATTATCTGTTATTCCTGTAATACCTCCGGATTTAAGACCTATGGTGCAATTAGATGGAGGTAGATTTGCAACAGCAGACTTAAATGAATTTTATAGAAGAATTATTAATCGCAATAATCGTTTAGCTCGTCTTAAATCTATATTAGCACCTGAAATAATTATAAGAAATGAAAAAAGGATGTTACAAGAAGCAGTAGATTCTTTAATGGATAATGGACGTCGTGGTCGAACTGTTATTGGAGTTAATAATCGTCCTTTAAAATCTCTTTCTGATATAATTGAAGGTAAGCAAGGAAGATTTAGGCAAAATCTATTAGGTAAACGAGTTGATTATTCTGGTCGCTCAGTTATAGTTGTAGGACCTAATTTAAAATTACACCAATGTGGTTTACCTAAGGAAATGGCTTTGGAATTGTTTCAGCCTTTTGTAATTCATAGATTAATTTTACAAGGTTTAGTCAATAATATTAAAGCTGCTAAAAAAATGATTCAGAAAAATGAATCAGTAGTTTGGAGTGTATTAGAAGATGTAATACATAGTCATCCAGTTTTATTAAATAGAGCTCCTACTTTACATAGATTAGGAATACAGGCATTTGAGCCTATTTTAGTAGAAGGCAGAGCTATTAAATTACATCCATTAGTTTGTCCAGCTTTTAATGCTGATTTTGATGGTGATCAAATGGCTGTACATGTACCTTTGTCTTTAGAGGCACAAGCTGAAGCACGTTTATTAATGTTGGCACCACATAATTTTTTGTCTCCAGCTACAGGCCAACCTATTTTAATGCCTAGTCAAGATATGGTTTTAGGTTGCTATTACTTAACAACTTATAATCCGGCTTATACTCAAAATTTTAGTCACTATTTCGCGAATTTAGATGATGCATTGATAGCATATGAACAAAAAAAAATAAATTTACATTCTTTAATTTGGGTTCGTTTTAATGGTGAAGTTCAAGACTCTTATGATGATACTGTAATCTCTTCAAAAATCAACATTGATGGTACTAAAATTAAGATATTTGCTGGTAAAATAATAAAATTTAATAGCAACGATGAAATGCTAGTTCAATATATTCGTACAACAGTTGGTCGTATCTTGTTTAATAAAGCTATTAGAGAGTCATTAATTTAATCTAATCTTTTTAACTTATTATTTGTATTTTAATTATATGACACAGAAAGAATTTGTAGAACCATGTTTTTTAAATAAAGTTGTAGACAAGTCGCAACTAAGACAATTAATTATATGGGCTTTTAGAAGTTATGGTATAGCTCGAGCTTCTAATATGGCAGATACTTTAAAAGATCTAGGCTTTTTATATGCAACAAAAGCAGGAATATCTCTAAGTTTAGAAGATTTACGTATTCCTCCATCTAAAAACAGTCTTCTTCGTATTACAATTCAATTAATTAATGATACAGATGCAAAATATAAAAGAGGGGAAATAACAGCAGTTGAACGTTTTCAAAAAGTTATTGATACTTGGAATAGTGCAAGTGAAACTTTAAAGAAGCAAGTAATTAATTATTTTCAAGAAAAAGATCCTTTGAATTCTATATATATGATGGCATTTTCTGGTGCAAGAGCTAATATTTCCCAAGTAAGGCAATTAGTTGGTATGAGAGGTTTAATGTCTGATCCTCAAGGTAAAATTATTGACTTACCTATATCAAGTAATTTTAGGGAAGGATTAACGGTAACAGATTATTTTATTTCTTCTTATGGAGCTCGAAAAGGTTTGGTAGATACAGCATTACGTACAGCAGATTCAGGTTATTTAACTCGCAGATTGGTAGATGTTGCACAAGACGTAATTATAAGAGAATCAAATTGTAATACGTCTAAAGGCATTATTTTAGAATCTATGACAGATAATAGAAAAACTTTGATTAATCTGAACCAAGCCTTAATTGGTCGTGTATTAGCAGAAGATTTATTTGATTATACAAATGGTAGATTGATTGCTAAAGCTAACCAACAAATATCGCCTGAATTAGCTCAACAAATTGTTTCTTTAGATATTTCTAGTGTATTAGTCAGATCTCCTATTACATGTAATTCTATAAAGTCTGTTTGTCAGTTATGTTATGGATGGAACTTAGCTCACGGTAAGCTTGTTGATTTGGGAGAAGCTATTGGAATTATTGCAGCTCAATCTATTGGTGAGCCTGGTACTCAATTAACTATGAGGACGTTTCATACAGGTGGAGTATTTACAGGTGAATTAGCTCAAACTATAATTAGTTCTACTAATTGTCAAATTGAATATCCAGGCAATATTGTTTTAAGTAACACAAGAACTAGGCATGGTGATCATGCTTTTCTAGTTGAGCAAGATACAAAACTAAAATTATTAAATTCTGATTCAGAACAAACAGCTTTACCTTTAGTAAAAGGTTCATTACTTTTTGTAAAAAATTTAGATACTGTAAAAAAAGGTCAAGTTATAGCTGAGTATCCTCTGACAAATAGAATTGTTACGGAAAAAGCTCAAAAAGCTGTTTTAGCAGATTTTTCTGGAAGTATTCATTTTATGAATTTATTGTCAAACGATATTAAAAAAGAAAAAACAGGTTTTAAAAATCTTGTTAAAAAAGGTATCATTTGGGTTCTTTCTGGTCACGTTTTTAGTGTACCATATGGTGCTCAATTAATAGTATCTGAAAACGATTTCATAAATGAAAATAATATAATTGGAAAAACAGATTTCATTAGCCGTTATGATGGTAGAGTTCATCTTTTAAAAAAGAAAGACAATCCAATAGAAGATATAATCATTATTACTTCTTCTAAAACATATATAAATATAGATGTTTTAATAAAATTTCATAATGGGTATAAAAATTACATTTTAGTAACAAAAGAAAAAGACCAATTTATATTAAGAACTTTGCCAAATCAAGCTGTTGTACATGAACAATTAATTGCTGAATTGGTTAGTAATATTTATCGTACAAATACTGGAGGAATTATTAAATATTTAGACTTATCAGTATCTGATAAAAAAGTAGACTCTCACAATAAAAAGGATTATTACAATGTTTTAGGGGGAGGTTATATCTTATGGATAGCTGAAGAAACACATGAAATAAATAAAGATATATCTTTGCTTTTAGTTAGTCATGGTCAGTTTGTAGATGCAGGTACAGAAGTAATAAAAAATATTTTTTCTAATACTAGTGGTATTATTGATGTTGTACATAAAGAAGGTATTGTTAAAGAAATTATAATTAAACCAGGTTTCTTATATTTGTATAATAGTATTAATCATGACAAAACTAAATCTAGAGGATTCTTAAAGCCAGGTGAAAATATTGTTGATGATTTAAAAACAGATAAATTAATTTATTGGGAGTACTTGTATATAAAAGAACAAAAGTTTATTTTAGTTAGGCCAGTAGTAGTTTATTCTATTCCTAATAAAACTATAGACTTGAGCTATTCTAAAGACTCTTTTAATAATGATATATGTAATCTGAAATTAGTAAAACGTATTTATTTTCGCGATGGTGAAAGAATAAAATCAGTGTTAGGAATAGATATTATTAAAACTTATTTGGTAGCTGATTTACAAACAAGATATGTAAATTTAAAATGTATATTAAAACTGAGTGATGGTTCTTTATCAAAACTTACAATTGTAACACTAGATAATTTATCTTTGAAAAACAAAAGTGATGTTAATAGTGTTAAAGGTTTGTATACAAAAACACGTGTATTAGTCAAAGATACTCAATATATAAAAAGCGGCACTAAATTAGCACAAACAGAAATATTTTCATATTATCAAGGTCAAATAGCGTCTATTCAGCAAAACAAGTCTTCTAATCCAAGAATTTTGTTAGTTACTTCCTTGGATACAAACGTATTTTCTATTAACAACAATCAAAATATTAAAGTAAATATAAATGATTGGATATATGCAGGAGATGAAATTGCTACCAATGTAATTTCATATAATTCTGGAAGAGTTGTCTCTATAAGAGATAATCAAATTACTCTTCGTATAGGACAGCCTTATTTAATTTCTAAAGGCTCACTTTTACATGTTAATCATCAATCATTGATTCAGAGAGGTGAAAATATTGCTACGTTAATTTTTGATAGAATAAAAACTGGAGATATAGTTCAGGGTCTGCCGAGAATAGAAGAAATATTAGAAGCACGTAAGAAATCGGACGTAGTATTTAATCCACACAATGTTTTAGATTCTCATTTTTATGAATATTTAGAAAAAGGATTAAGTTTATATGATGCTACTAGATTAAGTTTATTGATATTACAATTATATTTAGTTAGAGAACTACAATTAGTCTATAAATCTCAGGGTATAGAAATTTCAGATAAGCACATTGAATTAATTGTAAGACAAATGACATCTAAAGTAAAAATTAAAAATGGAGGGGATACAGATTATTTACCTGGCGAACTTATAGAATTGAAAAAAATAGAGTTAGTAAATGATTCTTTAAGATCTATGAAAAAGGAAGAAGCTATATATTATCCAATATTATTGGGTATTACTAAAGCATCATTAAATACTGAAAGTTTTATATCTGCAGCAAGCTTCCAAGAAACCACAAAGGTATTAACTGATGCAGCAATATCAGGTAAATTGGATTGGTTAAGAGGTTTAAAAGAAAATGTTATTATAGGACGTTTAATTCCTGCTGGCACTGGCTTTAATCTTTATGAGAATGAACAATTAGATTATAAAGATAAAAGATCGTCAAATATAAACAAATTATCGTCCTTTTCCGAAGATTCTAATAAGTTTAATTTTGAGGATATAATTGTTGATGACAGAAATATTCATATATATTCTTCTAATAAAAATATATAATTATAAGTTTGATATAAATCATTGTGTTATTATGGTTTACATATTAAGATAAATTCTATTTTATTTTTTCTTTAATTTTATACAATTATTTAATAAGCCATGTCAATTGTTTCATTAAGTGAATTACTGAAAGCGGGTGTTCATTTTGGACATCAGGCTAGAAGATGGAATCCTAAGATGTTTCCATATATATATACTGAAAGAAATGGTATACATATTATAGATTTAGTACAAACAGCACAGCTTTTAACAGAAGCATGTCAAATTATTAGACGCGCTTCCCAACAAGGTAAGAAATTTTTATTTTTAGGTACTAAGCGACAAGCTGCAGGAGTTATCGCGGAACAGGCTATACGTTCTAATTCTTATTATGTTAATCAAAGATGGTTAGGTGGTATGTTAACTAATTGGATGACAATCAAATCAAGAGTTAATCGTTTACAAAAATTAGAAATAGAAGAAGAGTCTGGTTTAATTGATAAGTTACCAAAAAAAGAAGCATCAAGGAATCGCAGAGAGTTAGAAAAATTAAGAAAAAATTTGAGTGGTATCAAAAATATGAATAAATTACCTGATTTTGTTGTGGTTGTGGATCAAAAACGTGAAATAACAGCAATTCAAGAGTGTATTAAATTAGGTATACCAATTATTTGTATATTGGACAGTAATTGTAATCCAGAAATTATCGATGTACCAATACCAGCAAATGATGACGCTATTAGGTCTATTAAATTAATTATAAGTAAAATAGCAGATTCTATTATAGAAGGTGCAAATTATATTAAATGATAATAGTATCTTTACATAAAATTTGTATAATATATCTATAATGATTTAATTATTCAAAATAATTAATTATATATAAAAATAAAATGACAACAAAAATTTCTCCACTTTTTGTTAAACAGTTAAGAAATAAAACTGGTGCTGGTATGATGGATTGTAAGAAAGCTCTTGAAGCAGCAGACGGAAATATGGAAATAGCTTTAGAAAATTTACGCAAAAAAGGCTTAGCATCAGCTGATAAAAAATCAACAAGATTGGCAACAGAGGGTGTAATAGATAGTTATATTCATACAGGCTCAAGAATAGGTGTTCTCATTGAATTAAATTGTGAAACAGATTTTGTTGCTAGACGTATTGAATTCCAACAGTTAGCTAAGAATTTAGCTATGCAAATAGCTGCTTGTCAAAGTGTGTTTTATGTTTCTGTTGATGATATACCACAAGATATCATTAATAGCGAAACTAAAATTGAATCAGAAAAAGAAGATTTGGTTAATAAATCAGCTAATATGAAAGAACAAATTATTCGAGGAAGAATAAGTAAAAGGTTAAAAGAAATGTCTTTAATAAATCAACCTTTTATCAAAGAGCCAAGTATTTCAATCGAAGATTTGATAAAAAAACATATAGCTTTGTTAGGAGAAAACATAAAAGTAAGGCGCTTTGAAAGGTTTTTATTAGGGGAAGAATTGAATGATATATAATTTAGATATAAGCAAAATATATATATTAATACTAAAATCTATTAGAAATCTAAAAATAAAGTTAAATAATGATTATATCAATATATAATTATCTATAATAGTATTTTTATTTTACAAAATTTAAAATAAAAATCTAATATATTCAAATTATGTATAATATTTATTAAAAATTATAATTTTTATGAATCATGCAATATTGCCAGGAATCTTTTCGTTTGTTTCACTATCTGCAGTTGAAGTAGGTAAACATTTATATTGGAAAATAGGTAGTTATAAAGTGCATGGACAAGTCTTTATAGTTTCTTGGTTAGTAATAACTGTTCTTATTTCTTTAGCTGTCATAGGAACAAGGAAGTTAGATAAAATACCTGGAAAATTACAAAATTTCATGGAATTTCTTCTTGAATTCTTACAAGACATAGCTAAAAATCAAATAGGAGGCGGTGAATATCGTGCATGGGTTCCATACATTGCAACTATTTTTTTATTTATTATAGGTAGTAATTGGGCAGGTGCTTTGGTGCCTTGGAAGTTAATTCACTTGCCAGAAGGTGAGCTTGCTGCACCAACAAATGATATCAATACGACGGTTGCTTTATCGTTATTAACTTCAATCGCATATTTTTATGCTGGTTTAAGTAAAAATGGTTTAGGATATTTTATGCGTTATATTGAGCCAACACCAGTGTTATTACCAATTAATATTTTAGAAGATTTTACAAAACCTTTATCTCTTAGTTTTAGATTATTTGGTAATATTTTAGCTGATGAACTTGTTGTATCAGTATTTACATTACTAGTTCCAATTTTAATACCATTACCAGTTATGATTTTAGGATTATTTGCTAGCTCTATTCAGGCATTAATTTTTTCTACTTTATCTGCTGCTTATATAGGTGAAGCTATGGAAGGACATGGAGAGCATTAAATTTAATTTATTAAACATTTAATTTTATCTTTAATTTGTTTGAAATCTGTTAATTTTCTATATATTCTTAATTATATGATATTATTTATGGATTCTATTATTTCTGCTGCTTCGGTTATAGCTGCTGGCCTTGCTGTAGGTCTTGCTGCAATCGGACCTGGTATTGGTCAAGGTAGTGCTGCTGCAAATGCTGTAGAAGGCATTGCAAGACAACCAGAAGTTGAAGGTAAAATTAGAGGTACACTTTTACTAAGCTTAGCTTTTATGGAATCTTTAACGATATACGGCTTAGTAGTTGCATTGTCACTTTTATTTGCAAATCCTTATGTAGGATAAATTAGTTATTTACGCGCTTAGTTTTTATATTTCTATCTTTACTAACAGTAGAATTAAGAAACTAAGCGTTTTATCAAGTTGTAACTATGAAATATGTACTTAATATATAAATTTAAAATCAAGATAGATAAGTAAATGAACGACTTTTCATTTTTATTACTGCTAATGTTAAGCACAGATACTGAAGGAGGATTGTTCGATTTTAATGCAACTTTACCTCTTATGGCCTTACAGTTTTTTGGTTTAACTGTTATATTAAACTTAATTTTTTATAAGCCAGTTACTAATGTTCTTGATGAACGTGATGAATATATTCGTAACAGCTTAACTACAGCATCAGCTTCTTTATTGAAAGCTGATGAATTAACGAAAAAATATGAAAATCAGTTAGCAGAGTCAAGAAAAAAAGCTCAAAATATCATTAAAGTTGCTCAAGAACAAGCTCAAGCAATAGTTTCTGTTAAAATAAAAGAAGCTCAAATAGATGCAGAGAAATTAGTTTCTGAAGCATATTATCAATTGAACATCCAAAAAGAAAATGCTTTAAAAACTTTGGAAACTCAAGTTGATGTTCTTAGTGATATGATTAAATTGAAGTTATTAAATGATTAATATGCATAGTATATTGATTGTAAAATTTTATTACTATTGTAGATGATTTTTTAATATTAGGATATATATACCATGTTAAGTTTTATGCAGGTGTTTAATATAGTTTCAGAGCTTGATTCAAGTATTAGTTTTAACACAAACTTTTTAGAGGCTAATGTGATTAATATTGCATTTTTATTGTCAGGGCTTATATATGTATTAAAACAATTTTTAGGTTCTATACTAGTTACTAGACAGGAAAAGGTTTTACTGGCTATACAAGAGTCAGAAGAGCGTTTGCAACAAGCAAATTTAAGATTAATTGAGTCAGAGAAGCAACTAAATCAAACACAAGTGATTATTTCTCAAATTGTACAAGAAGCAGAATCAACTGCAAAAAAAGTGAGACAATCTATATTAGATCAAGGGAAAGCAGATATAGATAAATTACTATCTGCTAGTAAAGTAAGTATTTCAACAGCTGAGTTTCAAATTAAACAACAAATTCAGTCTCAAATTATATCATTAGCTATTAAAAAAGTTACAATACAATTAGAAAATCAAATGACATCTACTCTTCAAACTAAAATTATTGACAATAATATTGCTCAATTAGGAGGTAGTTTATGAGCAGTCAAGGATTTACCTCTAAAATTGCTATTCCTTATGCAGAAGCTTTAATAGAATCAGCATGTAAAGTTTCTGCGTTAGATCAAATAAATCAAGATTTATCATCGATATCGGATGTTTTTAAAAATTCTAAAGAATTAAGAGAATTTTTTGATAATCCTTTAATAACCAAAGAAGTCAAAAAAAATATTATAAATAAACTTTTTACTAATCAAGTTCATAGTCTTATTGTTAGATTTTTATGTGTTCTTATAGATAGACGTAGAATTACTTTATTAGATATTATTATTAATAAGTACTTAGAATTAGTATATCAATTTCAGTCTGTAATAGTAGCAGAAATATTAACTGCTGCTGTTTTAACAGATGTACAGCGCAATGCTTTAATGAACAAAATAAAAGATATGACTAAAAGTAAAATAGTAAAACTTGTAATTACAGTTGAGCCAACACTAATAGCTGGCTTTATTATAAAAATAGGATCTAAAACTATTGATACAAGTTTATATGGAAGATTAAAACAAATCAGTATTTATTTAAATTCGACTTCAAATATAAGTATTTAGCACAATATATATAGTAAATAATAATTCATAACTTTAATTTTAATATGGTAAATATCAGACCAGATGAAATAAGTAACGTCATACGTCAACAAATTGATGAGTATGAGCAAGAAGTTCAAGTAGCTAATATAGGTACCGTTTTACAAGTTGGAGATGGTATTGCAAGAGTCTATGGTCTAGATGAAGCAATGGCAGGAGAATTGCTTGAATTTGAAGACCAAACAATAGGTATAGCTCTTAATTTAGAAAGTGATAATGTAGGTGTGGTTTTAATGGGCGATGGTCGTAATATTTTAGAAGGTAGTTCTGTAAAGGCTACAGGTAAAATTGCTCAGGTACCTGTTGGTGATGCTTTCTTAGGCCGAGTTGTGGATCCATTAGCTCGACCGATTGATGCAAAAGGTTTACCTAACTCTTCAGATACGCGACTAATTGAGTCTTATGCTCCAGGTATTATTGGTAGACAATCTGTGTGTGAACCTTTACAGACAGGTATTACAGCAATTGATTCAATGATACCTATAGGAAGAGGTCAACGAGAATTAATTATCGGTGATAGGCAAACGGGTAAAACGGCTGTGGCTCTGGATACAATTATTAATCAAAAAGGTCAAGATGTTATCTGTATTTATGTTGCTATTGGCCAAAAAGCTTCTTCAGTTGCACAAGTTGTATCTACTTTACAAGAGAAAGGGGCTTTTGAATATACTATAGTTGTTGCATCTAATGCTGATGATCCGGCCACATTACAATATATTGCTCCTTATACTGGTGCTGCATTAGCTGAATATTTTATGTATAAAGGTAAAGCAACTTTAGTTGTATATGATGATTTAACTAAACAAGCGCAAGCTTACCGTCAAATGTCTTTATTATTAAGGAGACCTCCTGGTAGAGAAGCTTATCCGGGAGATGTTTTTTATTTACATTCTAGGCTATTAGAAAGAGCAGCTAAATTGAGTAGTGAATTAGGTGGAGGAAGTATGACAGCCTTACCTATTATTGAAACACAAGCAGGTGATGTTTCTGCTTATATACCAACTAATGTGATCTCTATTACAGACGGTCAAATTTTTCTATCTGGAGATTTATTCAACTCTGGTATTCGACCAGCTATTAATGTCGGAATTTCTGTTTCTCGTGTTGGTTCTGCAGCCCAGATTAAAGCTATGAAGCAAGTTGCAGGTAAATTAAAGTTGGAGTTAGCTCAGTTTGCAGAATTAGAGGCTTTTTCTCAGTTTGCTTCTGATTTAGATAAAGCAACACAAAATCAGTTGTCTCGTGGACAACGTTTAAGAGAAATTTTAAAACAAGCACAAAATTCCCCTATTCCAGTTGAAGAACAAGCAGCTATTATCTATACAGGTATCAACGGTTACTTAGACAATATTGAACTATCACAAGTTAAAGATTTTATTGAGGCTTTAAGAGAAGATTTACGCAACTCAAAACCCGAGTTTGGGGAAAGTATACGCACTACTAAAAAGTTAAATGGAGAAGCAGAAGAGGTATTAAAACAATCTATTGAAGATGTCAAACAAGTTTTTTTAGTATAACTTAACTTAAAATAAGAAATATGTAAGAAATCACTCCGGTAATTAGAATACTTTCTTGATTGTAATTAAGTATCCTAATATTAATATATTGTTTATGTTTTTTTAATATTTTTTATATATTCATAACCATATTGCTCCAGTTTTGGAGCTATTTCGTAACCTCCTGTATATACTATATGTCCTTCATCGATGATATGCACATAATCCGGTATTATATAGTCTAATAATCTTTGGTAATGTGTAATTAAAAGAATGGAATTAGATTTTTTTTTAAATTGGTTGATTTGATTTGCAGTATTTTTGAGTGCATCTATATCCAAGCCAGAGTCAATTTCATCTAGTATAGCTAATTGGCTGTTTAATAGGTTCATTTGCAAAATTTCATTTTTTTTCTTTTCTCCACCAGAAAAGCCTTCATTAACATTTCTGATTAGAAAGTTTGGTTGCATACCAATTTCTTTGCTTTTTAAACTGATTAATTCAAAAAAAGATAAAGGATCTAATTCTTTATCTTGATTAGCTTTTCTTTTAGAATTATAAGCAAGTCTTAGAAAATCTATATTGTTTACACCAGGAATTTCTACAGGGTATTGGAAAGCCAGAAAAATACCTATATGAGATCTTGTTGCTGCGTCTTTTTGAGTTATATCACATTTATTAAAGTAAATCGTTCCTTGTGTTATATCATATTTAGGATGTCCAGCAATTACTTTTGCTAAAGTACTTTTACCTGAACCATTTTTACCCATTATTGCATGAACTTCTCCGCAGTTTATTGTTAAATTGATACCTTTTAAAATTTTATCTTGATTATTAGTTGCTGCATGCAAATTTTCGATTTTTAATATATTTTGATTGTTCATTATACTTACTTTTAGTATTTATCCTTATCCAACAGTTCCTTCTAGTTTTAGATTCAATAATTTATCTGCTTCCATAGCAAATTCCATCGGTAATTCTTTTAATACTTCTTGACAAAAACCACTTATCATTAAACTAATTGCTTCTTGAATATCGATGCCTCTTTGTAGAAAGTAAAATATTTGTTCTTCTCCGATTCTTGAAGTTGATGCTTCATGTTCTATTTTAGAATAAGGGTTTCTGACTTGAATATAAGGAAATGTATTAGCTTGAGAAAATTTTCCTAATAATAAAGAGTCACATTGAGAATAATTACGTGAGCAATAAGCTTTAGGACCTATTTTCACTAACCCTCTATAACTATTAATAGAGTAACCAGCTGAAATACCTTTTGATATTATTTTGCTTTTTGTATTAAAGCCAATATGAATCATTTTACTTCCTGTATCTGACTGTTGATAATTATTTGTTAATGCTACAGAAGAAAATTCTCCTATACTATTTTTACCTGTCAATATACAACTTGGGTATTTCCAAGTAATTGCCGATCCGGTTTCTATTTGTGTCCATAAAATTGTAGAATCGTCTCCTGCACATAGTCCTCTTTTAGTTACAAAATTATAAATTCCTCCTTCTCCTGTCAAATTGCCAGAATACCAATTTTGTACAGTTGAATATTTGATGACAGCATTATTAAGAGCTACTAACTCTACAACAGCAGCATGTAATTGGTTATTACTGAATTGTGGCGCTGTACATCCTTCTAAATAACTAACATAACTATTTTCGTCAGCAATAATTAGTGTTCTCTCAAATTGTCCAGCTTCTTTGTTATTAATTCTAAAATATGTAGATAATTCTAGTGGGCAATGTGTATTAGGAGGAATATAACAAAATGATCCATCGCTAAATACTGCAGAATTTAATGCTGCAAAATAATTATCACCAGTAGGTACAACAGATCCTAAATATTTTTGAATTAAATCTGGATATTTCTGTATAGCTTCTGTAATAGAACAAAAAATAACACCAACTTCAGCGAGTTCTTTTTGAAAGGTTGTGCCTATAGACGTACTATCAAAGACAGCATCTACAGCAACATTAGTCAATTTTTTTTGTTCAGTTAAAGGAATTCCTAACTTATTAAATGTTTCTAATATTTCTGGATTTACTTCATCTAAATTTTTTAGATTTTTTTTATATTTAGGTGTGGAGTAGTAAGTCATCTTGTCATATTCTATTTTTTTGTATTTTAATTTACTCCATTTAGGTTCATTCATTTTTTGCCATTTTTTATAGGCACTGAGACGAAAATTTTTTAGGTATATGGGTTCATCTTTTTTTATTGATATACTTTCAATTATTTTTTTATTTAAACCTGGAGGTAAACTATCGGATTCAATATTAGTATGAAATCCATATTTATATGGCTGATTTATAAAATTATTTATTGTCATATTATTCTGAGTACTTTTTGAAAATTATGTATATTAATATAACTTTTAATTTATATCTTAAAATATCACATAATATTAAAGTCAAAATTGCTTATATAAATTAATCTATCATTTAATTCTCTAGTATACATTACACTGGATATTCTATAAATATCTTTATATATATCTTGAATAAATTTTGAAACAAAATAAATATATATGTAATACTTAAATTTAAATAATTTAGTAATTTTTTTTATTTTTATAGTAATTAATATATGCTTCATTTTAGCTATAATACCTTCCAAAGTTTGTAATGCAAAAGTAGAAATAAATGCTACTTTTTTAATTGTATAATTTTCATAGCTTGTAAAAAGATTAAAAAAGCAAAAGATTATATCTTCATATGTTGTAGTGAGAAACAATATCCTTATTGCAAGGAGATAATGTATAACGATTAAAAATGCTCTTATATTTAAGATATACTTATTATAAATATATAAAATATAATAATATTTATTAAATTGTAATTGTATTAATAAAATTTTATTATACATGATTATAAATAATATTAACAAAAATATTAATAAAGTTTGAAGCATGAATTTTTTATAAATATTTTGTGCATTTTTTAAATGTAAGATAATAATAACATTTAAAAATGCACTAATTGCTATATATTTGAAATGCAGATATGAAATAATACATAAATACATAAATAACAAATAAGTCTTTTTATATGATTTTACTTTATGTAACCAACTTTTAGGAGAATAAATATATCGATCGAGTAAAAAGCTTTTTAATAAGTTCATATAAGTTTATACTAATCTATAATTATTGCTTTTATAATCTATATTATATAAATATATAATAATATAATACTAGGGTAGATGGCGAAATTGGTATACGCATCATATTCAAAATATGATAACTTTTAGTTATGAGGGTTCAAATCCCTCTCTACCTATTATTAAATAATATTATTAAGGTCAATTAATTATATGAGTCTATTAGTTTTAGGTGCAACAGGAACTTTAGGAAGACAAATTGTAAGAAAAGCTTTAGATGAAGGTTTTCAAGTTAAATGTTTTGTTAGAAATTTTCGTAAGTCAGCATTCTTAAAAGAGTGGGGCGCAGAGTTAATTTATGGAGATTTAAGGTTACCAGAAACTGTACCCCCAACATTATTAGGAATTACTGCAATCATAGATGCTTCTACAGCTAGAACTTCTGACTTATATAATGTAGCTCAAATAGATTTGTATGGCAAGTATATTCTAATAGAGGCTGCTAAGAAAGCCGATGTTAAGAGATATATTTTTTTCTCTATTCTTAATGCTTATCAATATTCTGAAATACCTTTAATGAACATGAAAACTATTATAGAAGAGCATTTAATCAACTCTGGTATAAACTATACTATTTTTCAATTAGCTGGTTTTTTTCAAGGTTTAATTAGTCAGTATGCTTTACCCATTTTAGATAATCAGTATGTTTGGATTGCAGATGATTGCAAATCAATTGCTTATATGGATACACAAGATATAGCTAAATTTACTGTTAAAAGTTTGTCTATATTAAAAACTCAAAATGAAATTTTTCCTATGGTGGGTTCTAAATCCTGGAATTCTTTAGAAATTATTGAATTGTGTGAAAAACTTTCTGGACAAAGATCTAAGATTTACAGAATTCCTTTATTGATTTTAGGATTCTTTCAAAATTTAACACATCTTTTTCAATGGAGTTGGAACATATCAGATAGATTAGCATTTACTGTTGTCTTAACAAAATCTGGTAATTTTAATACATCAATGAATGAAGTTTATATTATTTTACAATCTAATGAAGAAGAAACAGAAAAACTAGAAGATTATTTTAAAGAATATTTTAGTAAAGTAATGAAAAAATTAAAAGAAATAAATTATCAATCTCTTAATCGAGAAGATGATAAAAATACAATTAAGCAAAAGAATTTTTAGTTATTGGATGTATTTATGAACATTTTTATTTGTACAGCATTTATATTAAGTCAACCTAAATTAAAAAAAGTAAAAAATCAAAATTTTTGTTATATGTTATTGTCTTTAAATAATCATCACAATAAATTATCAAATATTCGAGTTAGAGCATTCGCAAGATCTAAAGTAGCTAAAAAAATTTTTGACTTATATAAAGAGAAAAACAAAGTAATTATTGAAAGTTCTATTTATACAAAAAAGTTATTATTGGGCAATTATAAAAAAAAATCTGAAATATATATAAAAATTCATAAAATTAATGATATTTAGGTTTAAATATTATGATAAAAATATTGAATTTTTTTATTATTTTGTTTAGTTAATACAATTTTAATATACAATATTATTGATTGATCTCAACTTTTTGAAATTTTTACATTTAGGATATTAATTATGTTTACTCTAAAAATCTTTGTTTATACAACTGTTATTTTTTTTGTATCTCTTTTCTTTTTTGGTTTTCTTTCTAATGATCCATCAAGAAATCCTAATAGAAAAGATTTAGAATAATATTTATCGACTCGCTCATATTATAATAATATAATTAAGTAGATATTTTAATCTCAGAAATGAAAGATATAGCTAAATATTTATAGTTTTTTTTCAGGATACATATAGTTATCCTGAATCTAGAATTGATAAAATATATGTATTCATAATAAATTACGTTGGTTTTTATAAATTCTATCTTTATATAGTTGGATGTACAAATCTTAAATTTGTAATACTTAATTTGATTATTTATAATTTGTTGTACTTTTCCAAGTTCTGATTTATTTGGTTGAAAAAATAAATATTGTATGTTTTTATTAAATATTTGATATTTATCAAAAAAATAGTCTTTTGCTTTTAGATTATTAATAGTATGTATCTTTTTTATTTGTATTTCTTTTTGATAATCATTTATTTTATTATTATCAATATAATAATTTGTTCTTTGGCATATCCATGTTCCTTCTAATTTATTTAAGATATTTTTATATTTCATAGTGTAATAGTCTATATATAATTAATTGAATTTTGTTGCTATATAAGAAGTAGGTTTGCTTAATTACTTTGATTTAATTATTTGTTGTTATTATGATTAGAATTGTGTGCAACTTTGTTGCACGTTAGCTTGAGCTAAAATATTTTAATTATGGCTTCTTGTTACTATATTATCCAATAATTCTTGTCTATCATCAAAGAAATTTTTTCTTATTTATCCTCAAATTGCTAAAAAGTCAAATTAAATAGTTCATTTACTAAAAACAAGATATTAACAACGTTTTATGTAACGTATTTCGCAATAGGGATTTGAGATTTTTTATGATAGCTGAACAATTTGCTAATAAGTATATCTATTACGATCATTTTTGTGTTTTTATTCTACTCAATCAAATCAAAAATAAAAATATAGTTAATCTTAGAGTTTTGAATGTGAATGGCATAATTGGAGATTATAGATAATCTCTAAATCCTATGTTAAAACAATATGATATTAAAAATGTTAATTAATTGTAATGACAACCTAACAAGTATGCTCCCATAATAGCATACAAAGCACTGTGAAGACATTAAATCTAAATCATAGTTTTGATAAAAATGAGCTTATAAATGAGTTAATATATCATATGTAAGCTCATTGTGCTTCTAGCAAGTCATTAATAATTATAAATCTATATTAACATATAAATCTTTTTATTAGTGACTTTTTTGGTAGAGCTGCTCCTATAGCTACAAATACTATTGTCAAGTCTATCGGTAAAAGTTTAATGATACTTGGTGCAACTCGTTTAGGTTTTCGAAATAATAATCAGTTGTAGAGAGTAGATAATGTTGCACCTGTTTCTATTGAGACTCCTGCGAGCAATAATGATTATACAAATGTACTTAAAAGTGATGATTTTAGTATTGCTATTCTGTCTTTACCTAAAACTGAACCAGCATAAATTGATCAAATATGAGGTGAAGCTTTAGATTTGCATTGTCGTGATGTTAGTTATTCTATTTCTTCTGCTATTTCTGATACGAGTAAAAATTTTATCAGGTATGTTGTTGATATGGTTATTAATATTGTTTTCAATCGTAAAAAGTTTCCGCTTTCTAATGCAGATATAATTAATAAATCAGGTTAGCTAAATCCTGGTTTAACTATTCAGGTCCAGAAGGCAGATGAAGTTTATAGGCAAAGTAATAATCAAGAAAGAATTCTTTCTCTACATTTAACATTAAAAAATGTTGTTTGCTTAGGTTCATTTCTTAAGTTTTCAAAATTTTTTGTATATATCTTCATAATTTGGAAGTTATTGAATTCTTATCTTGTGTAAATAAAGCAGCTACAATCAAAACAGATCAAATTCTTATAGATTTCGATAATCAAGAAGAAATTGATAAACTTATGAAAATATTGAAGTGTTTTTTCTACTGTGATAGATATAGAAATAAGTGTATTAATCACAATGATTACGTTATTAGAACAGTTAAGAAAATTATATCTTATGTTTTAAGATATGATTTGATAGGTTCGTTTTTATTATATATTGGAGATGATGTGCATAGTATAATAAATTTTAAGCTTAAAACGTATTATTTAACTTCATTCTATTCTATCATATTTAAAATGCAATTTAATTTACATTCATATTAAATATCTTTTGTTCATATTGAATATGATATATTATTAAACTTACAAATATTTGTCTTATTATATCGATTTTATTTAGATTGGAATGATTATCTTTATCAACAACTTTTGATTATATTTATATTACATATATTTATTTTTGCTTGTATTATATGTAATTTAGCAGCTTTATATATTGTACTTAAGCAAGTTTTATAAATTAAAACCATTATATAAGAATCTGGATAAAGTATTTTCTTTATTAGGTAATAATTGAAAGTGAATTAAAGAAAATAAATATCATTTAATGCCTAATCCTAATGAAAAATTATATGTATTTTATTTTTTAAGTTATCTAATAAGATTTAATTTTAAGGATTTATTCAATTCAATTATCTATGAATTAACTATTTATTTATTTTTTTATAGCAGCAGTTTATGAAATATTGGAATTTAAAAAAAATTAATCAGTCGTCTCTGGATAAAACTGGTGTTATACCGAGATCAATTAATAAACTTTTTGAAAAGTTTAAGAAAGAATTAGATCCAAATGCAGAGATTGAAGCTATAGAAGAATTTAAAGTTGCGAGATATCAAACTGTTACATCAGTAAAGTATCTTGTCTTATTATTTATTATACCTATTCTTATTAATCAAGTTTCTAAAAGTTTTATTTTTGGTCCTTTAATTAATTATTTTTGGAATAAAGAAAAAAATATTATTTTTTTGAATCAATCACAAGAAGAAAGAGCATTTGCAGAATTACAGAGATTTGAAGAGAAATTACATTTTGAAATCTTAATAGGTAAACTAGGCAATCCATCTTCAAATTTAATTAATTATAAAATGACAGAAAAAGCTTTAGAATTAGCCGTTGATTATGCTAATGAAAGTAGTTGTGCTATTAAAAATATCTTATCGGATATTTTATCAATCAGTATCTTTATTTCTATTTTAATATCAAGTAAGAGGCAATTTTCAATATTAAGATCTTTTTTAAATGAATTAATATATAGTTTAAGCGATACAGCCAAAGCATTTTTAATTATACTATTTACAGACATGTTTGTAGGATTTCATTCTCCTCATGGATGGGAAGTAATTATAGAAATAATTTTACGTCATCTAGGCTTACCTGAAAGTAGAGATTTTATTTTTGTTTTTATTTCTACTTTTCCAGTCATTTTAGATACTATATTTAAATATTGGATTTTTCGATATTTAAATAAAATTTCTCCATCTGCCGTTGCTACTTATCATAATATGAACGAATAAACTACTTGATTTTTTATAGATTTCAGTTTAGTATTGTATTAAGCATCTGTGGCCGAGAGGCCGAAGGCAGCGGACTCATGTGTGACCCGTTTTCAGGTGTTAGCCAAGCTTTTATTATAAATTATGGTTAGCTAACTGAAAATTTGATCTTACTTATATAAAATTTTTTATGCAATATTAATGTAAGGTTAAAATAAACTATACTTTTTTTGTTGGTTCAAAACCATCTATTCTAAATCATGAATATATGTTATAGGTCAATTTATTTATATGTTAGCCTTAACTATAATTAAATAAAGCAGACTTATGAAAAAGTTAATAAGGTTAGGAAAACAAACCCTTTTAAAAAGTACTAATCGATAGAATATATTATAATCAAAATTATTAGTTATATTTATTGCTCTTAAGCTTAATTATTATGAGTTAATATAAGCATGATTTTTATTAGTAGCAGTTAGTATATAGAGAGGAACCTAAGTTGACAATAAATATAAAAAGTATGGAACGGTGAAACTGTTAAGTATAAATTGTAAAAATATTAATATAATATAAACAAAATTCAAGGCAAATATAAAATACTTATCAGAAAGAAGCAGTAAAATCAAAAAATTTTTAATAATTTATTATAAACTTACTGCATCCATTAATTGAAATAACATATAGTTATACGAAAATTATATATAATAATGACTCAATATATACTAGATGAGAATACTAAATGGAAGTATTTACCTTGGAAACAAATTCAGCAAAGAGTTTTAGTATTGAAAAATACAATCTATAAGGCATCACAAGTATGTAATAAGCAAATCATATATAAAAGACAAAATAATTTAATTAATTCGAATGAAGCCAAAATTATAGCAGTTGAACATATATGTAGATCTATAAAACATTTGTATATAAACTACAATAAAGAAAGTTATATTATATCTGACCTATATAAAACATATCTTGTTTCTGTACTTTTTAATTATAAAAAGATGCATAAAATAAAAATATATAAATCTTTTCAATTTTTGATACAAAGAATTGAACAGTATATGATTTATTTATGTTTAGAATCAGAATGGAATATAAGATTTAGATCTATGTTTAATTTAAGAATACATAATTCTATATCGTTTATATTAAATCAGAAAGATATGAATAACAATTTTTATTCTATAAGCTACAATTATTATATGCCTAGCAAATATATTAATTATAGTTATATAAAAAAAAAATAAATACGTGTCCTTATTTTTTATATAATATCGACCAATGGTTAAAAATACAAAATATACACGATAAATATATAGTATCTGAATTTTTACAATCAACTCAAATAACAAATACTATTTCTAGTATATATAAAGTATACGGTTTTATTTGTGATATATGTTTGCATGGTATTGAATGGTTTAATTTTAAATTTATTAACATACCTAAAAAAACATATAATATAAAAAAAGTGCAAATCATACTTGATTACATATCTTATAATTATAAATTATTTGATTTAAATCAAAATTTTTATAATTATAAGAGCTTTGTAAATAACTTGCATCTTATATCTGTATCTATAAAGACTTATATAAATTTGTATATTAATAAAAATAAACCAATATATCGTCATTTAATATATTATTATAGAAACTTTTTATACAGTAAAGATTCATTAAAACGTTGGCGTTTTAGTAGCTATGCAACATATAATAAATTAAAAGAAAAAATTTTTCTTTTCTTGGCAACTTTTTTGGAATCTCATAATATTTCCGCATCTTTTAGGATAATAGTAAGATTATATAAATTGTTCTTAAGTATTTTATATTTTTGGCATAGAAAAAAATATAAAAGAATTTTTGAACTTAACTTATATAATAAATGGAATAAAAAATTATTTTTTGTCTTTGTTTTAAGTATTAAAAAACAGTTATTATTTATAGTACTTTCCAAACAAATTAATAGATAGTAGCCGTATGAAGTGAAAATTTCAAGTACGGTTTTGTAAGAGAGGTTTTATTAAGAAATCGACTCTAATAATCCGCCATCCTTTTAAGGACGTCGCTGGTTCGAATCCAGCCAGATGCAATTTAAAATGTATTAAAGTTGCTATTATACTAAGCGGGTAGAGGGAATCGAACCCTCATCATTAGCTTGGAAGGCTAAGGTTTTACCACTAAACTATACCCGCTAGTGAATTAATAATAGCATAACATAAAAGTTTATACATATCATGTATTTAGTTGATACCTTCAACCATAACACCTAAAAATTTAGCTAAAGATGCTGCTTCTTCCTCTAATTCAGATAAAAGCATAGGCTGACCTACTCTAGTTAAAGGTATTTCTCTTTTATCCTTAGTTTTTAAATAAATTTCTCTTTTAGGTGTTAAACCATCTTGAATACTTACTTTAATAGAATATATTTCATTTATTTTATACTTTAGTTCCAGTAAGCGATTTTTTCCTGGAAAACCTAAACGAAAAATTGTGATTAATCCAATATCTCGATTAAATTCATTATATCCAGAGCCTACGTTCCATATTATGGTTAACCATAAAAAAATACTTATTAGTATAGCTGTTGTACCATAAAATGTCATAATTATACCTTGAGGTAAAAACAACAAATTAATAGATTTTGTTAAAGGCAGTAACTGTATTTTTAAATAACTAGATAAACCAACTAACAAAAAACTCCATCCACCTAAGAAAATTATTGTTGCCCAGAAGTAATTACTAGTTCGCCGAGATCCTAATATTTTGTCTATTTTAATTTGGGACATATTATAAATAATTAGTTATAAAGTATAAAGATTATATCATGGTATCAAAAGTTCCACTTTTGATACGCGAATAGATATAATTTCTATATTAATTTTATAGATTGTAAACTAAAATATAAACCTAGAGCTAATCCAGTAAATATTGTTGTAAATAATAGATAACTAAAAAAGATATTCATGACTTCCTTAAAGTTCCTTATATATTATATCAATTCAAGATATATAGATTTATAAATATAATTATGAGCATAAATGATAATACGATTAATATATATTATAAAATATAATTAATTGTTATTAATATAAATTTATCAAATCAATATCAAAAATTATATTTAATTATATACCATTCATTTCTTCTGGAGACCAGAATTATGTCAGATTTTATTAAATCATATAATAATGATCCTTTCGTTGGTAATTTATCAACCCCAATTAGCACATCAACATTTACGAAGGGTTTGTTAAGTAATTTACCTGCTTATAGAAGAGGCCTTTCTCCTTTGTTTAGAGGTTTAGAAATAGGCATGGCACATGGTTATTTTTTAGTCGGCCCCTTCGATAAATTAGGTCCATTGAGGAGTACGGATGTTGCTTTATTATCTGGGTTTCTATCTGCTGTAGGATTAATTATTATTTTAACTGTATGCTTATCAATGTACGGTAATGTGTCATTTGATAAAAATGATTCAAAAGATGTATTACAGACTCCTGATGGATGGGGACAGTTTACAGCAGGTTTTTTAGTAGGAGCAGTAGGGGGATCAGGTTTTGCTTACTTAATTCTTGCTAATATACCCCTTTTACAAAATTTAGGATTAACTTGAATTATGCACAATAGAGTTAGAGTATATCTTAAAACCATGATTATTGCCTTACTTATAAGCTAGTAAGGGGAATTGAACCCATAACCTGCTGATTACAAATCAGCTGCTCTACCAATTGAGCTATACTAGCATATAAAAAATAACATAGTTTTCTATTATGGTACTATGTTATTTTTTATTTTTTAATGTTTTTAGTTATTTACTATATCTTCTTTCTCTTCTGTTTTAACGTAATTATGATTATAAGAATTACATTCTATGTAATAACTAATGGTCTCATCGAAGCAGGTAGAAGACCAACCTATAGGTGTTTCTAATGATAAACCATCTATGTTTAAATCATTCTGTATTTTGTTTATGTATTGTAGTGATTCCATATTTTTTTCTCCCTTTACTCTCTAATTCCGTATAATAATTTATAATACTAATATTACCACAATGTCATTAAATTGTCACTATTTATAAATAATTTTTATAAAAAAATTTTATATATTCAGTTTATGCAAAGATTTTATGGCTTTTGTACATATTTTGATTCTAATTTGACGTTTATATTTATCTGACCATATTTTTTTAGTTTGTAGATTGAGTTTTTGTATTTTTTTAGTTCTTACATGAGAATGTGAGACTTTGTAGCCATTATTTGACATCTTATTTGTTAATATACATTTTCTTATCATAAATTATACTTTATTAATTCCTTTCAAATTAAATACTATTTATATGTTTGTTTAACGTAGTTGCTAGAGTAGATTTAGGAACAGCACCAATGACTGTATCGACCCGTTGCCCTTCTATAAAAATCATTAGTGTAGGTATACTTCTTATACCATATTCAGTAGCAGTACTAGGGTTTTCATCTGTATTAAGAGTCACAACTTTTAATTTATTTTTATATTCATTAGCTATTTCATCTATAACTGGTGCAACCATACGGCATGGACCACACCAAGGAGCCCAAAAATCTACTAACACTGGACAACTTGATTTTATTACTTCTTCGTGAAATGAAGTATCAATAACTTGTGGTACAGACAATTTATTTATCTCCTTTATTTCTTATTGGAAAATCTTAGCATAAAAATAGTTCATTTGCTAATATTCTTGTTCGATTATATATTTTTTATATTATATATTTCTTGATATTAGTAAAAATTATTACTACTATAAATAATTTTACAATTGTTTGATTCATATATAATGGTAAATTTATATATAAGGTTAATTAAACATAATATACTTAATCAGTAATATATTAATATTATGAAGCCAAGTTAATATTAAAATACCAAATATATTTTTTATTTTAATATTTACTTACCAACTGACAACCTAATGATACTGCCTTAAATTCAAGGAGGAATAAATGTCTCAATCTGTAGAAGAACGGACAAGAATTAAAAATGACCGCTACGAGTCTGGTGTAATACCATATGCAAAAATGGGATATTGGGATCCTAATTATGTAATTAAAGATACTGATATACTAGCTTTGTTTCGTGTTACTCCTCAGCCAGGTGTAGATCCGGTAGAAGCTTCTGCAGCTGTAGCTGGTGAATCATCTACAGCTACCTGGACTGTTGTATGGACAGACTTATTAACTGCTTGCGACCTATACAGAGCTAAAGCTTACAAAGTAGATGCTGTTCCAAATACTTCAGATCAGTATTTTGCTTTTATTGCATATGATATAGATTTATTTGAAGAAGGTTCTATAGCTAATTTAACAGCTTCAATTATAGGTAACGTATTTGGTTTTAAAGCAGTAAAAGCTTTGCGATTAGAAGATATGCGTATACCTGTAGCTTATCTAAAAACTTTCCAAGGTCCTGCTACTGGACTGGTAGTAGAACGTGAGCGTATGGATAAGTTTGGTCGTCCATTTTTAGGTGCAACAGTTAAACCTAAATTAGGTCTGTCTGGTAAAAACTATGGTAGAGTTGTATATGAAGGTCTTAAAGGAGGTTTAGATTTTCTGAAAGATGATGAAAATATTAATTCTCAACCATTCATGCGTTGGAAAGAAAGATTTTTATATTCAATGGAAGGCGTGAATAGATCAATTGCAGCAACTGGAGAAGTAAAAGGACATTATATGAATGTCACAGCTGCTACAATGGAAAATATGTATGAAAGAGCTGAATTTGCTAAGCAATTAGGAACAGTTATTATTATGATTGACCTTGTTATTGGTTATACAGCAATTCAAACTATGGGAGTATGGGCACGCAAAAATGATATGATTTTACATTTACACCGCGCCGGTAACTCAACTTATTCTCGTCAAAAAAGTCATGGAATGAACTTCCGTGTTATTTGTAAATGGATGCGTATGGCTGGTGTAGACCATATTCATGCTGGTACAGTAGTTGGTAAGTTAGAAGGCGATCCATTAATGATCAGAGGCTTTTATAATACTTTACTTCTTACACATTTAGATGTTAATTTACCGCAAGGTATCTTTTTTGAACAAGACTGGGCTTCTTTACGTAAAGTTACTCCTGTTGCTTCAGGTGGTATACATTGTGGACAAATGCATCAATTATTAGACTACTTAGGTAATGATGTTGTTCTTCAATTTGGAGGAGGAACAATAGGTCATCCAGATGGTATACAAGCTGGTGCAACAGCTAATCGTGTAGCATTAGAAGCTATGGTTTTAGCTCGTAATGAAGGCAGAGATTATGTTGCAGAAGGACCACAAATATTACGTGATGCAGCTAAAACATGTGGCCCTTTACAAACAGCTTTAGATTTATGGAAAGATATTACTTTTAATTATACTTCTACAGATACGGCCGACTTTGTTGAAACTCCAACAGCTAATGTATAGTATATATCTATTCTGTATCTTGATTTTATGATTCAATTTATTGTCAGACTATACAATACAAATAAATTGTTAAAATTTTTAACATATAAAAAATATTATTAAGGAGTTTTTAATAGTGAGATTAACACAAGGGACTTTTTCTTTCCTTCCAGATTTAACAGATGATCAAATTACTAAACAGATCGAATATGCTATACTAAACAACTGGTCTGTTAGTATTGAATATACCGAAGATCCTCATCCACGTAATAATTATTGGGAATTATGGGGATTACCATTATTTGATATTACAGATCCTGCAAGCGTATTATTTGAAATTAACAGCTGCCGTAAACAGTATCCTAGTTTATACATCAAAGTTAATGCGTTTGATAATACTAGAGGAACAGAGAGTTGCGTTTTATCATTTCTTGTCAATAGACCAGCTTATGAACCAGGATTTGAGCTAGTTAGAACAGAAGATAATGGTAGAAATCAGAGATACAGCTTCCGTAGCTATGCAACAGCTAAACCAGAAGGTTCTAGATATTAATTTAATATAGTATAGTATTAAGAAAAGAGATTAAAAATCTCTTTTCTTAATACTAAATAATTACGAAATGTATAGATAATAGATAAATAAAAATATGATTGATAATACTTTAGTAAATTTACAAGAAGAATATAATAAAACTCAAATTCAAGAAGTCTTAGATGAATTGCAACAAGAACTAATAGGTCTTCAGCCAGTAAAAACTAGAATTCAAGAAATAGCAGCTTTATTATTAGTTGATAGGTTAAGAAATAATTTAAGTCTAGTGTCTGGAAGCCCTGGATTACACATGTCTTTTACTGGAAGTCCTGGCACAGGAAAAACTACGGTAGCTATGAAAATGGCAGATATTTTACATAGGCTAGGATATATTAGAAGAGGTCATTTAATGACTGTAACTAGAGACGATCTTGTAGGTCAATATATTGGACATACAGCTCCGAAAACTAAAGAAGTTTTAAAACAAGCTATGGGAGGAGTTCTTTTTATTGATGAAGCTTATTATCTTTATAAACCAGACAATGAACGAGATTATGGTGCAGAAGCCATTGAAATTTTACTACAGGTCATGGAAAATCAGAGAGATGACTTAGTAGTAATCTTTGCTGGATACAAAGATAGAATGGATAAATTTTATGAATCTAATCCAGGTTTGTCATCAAGAGTAACAAATCATGTAGATTTTCCTGATTATACAGCTGAAGAATTATTAGCTATAGCTAAATTAATGTTACAAGAACAACAATATCGTTTTGCACCAGAAGCAGATAAGGTTCTTTTAGAATATGCTGATAGACGTATGAAACAACCTCATTTTGCAAATGCTCGTAGTATACGCAATGCAATCGATAGGGCTAGAATGAGACAAGCAAATAGAATTTTTGTTAGTGGTGATAAAATTTTAACTAAAAATGATTTAGTAACAATTAAAGCAGAAGACATATTAAAAAGCCGTTTATTTACTAAATAGATATAGTTATTTACTATATTATAGTTTGATTGACAAAGTATAAATTTTCATATAACATAAATTTATTAGAATTTTTTTATAATAAAGGCGATATAGCCAAGTGGTAAGGCAAAGGATTGCAAATCTTTTATACCCCAGTTCAAATCTGGGTATCGCCTGAGAAATAATTCGGATATATGATAAAGTTGGGGATGTGGTGGAATGGTAGACACAACAGACTTAAAATCTGTTGATTTTCAATAATCGTGAGGGTTCAAGTCCCTCCATCCCCAATATAATAATAATGCTTACAAAGAAATAAAATTAATTATGTGTATATGTGTTAATTGTAGACATGTTCATAATTGTATTACTTATCGTTTAATTCAAAAACAGCACAATAAACAATATAATGTACAAAGTAATATTTTTTTTATACCTCAAAAAACGCTTATTAATATTAATATTAATGGCTATAATTTAAATACATGTTTTGATTGGGATTTAATAGAGTGTTTATCTTTTATTGAAAAACCGGGTTATTGGATAGAATCTTAAAATAGATTGATAATTTATTTATGATAATGAATATTTTTTTAAACGTGTTTTTAGTATCTCTGTATTAACATTTGATGTTCTAATTAAAGCAATTCTTCCCGTGCGTGCAATTTCAATTATACCATATTGTTTGAGTAAATTTTCAATAGCGACTATTTTTCCTGGATCTCCTGTTACTTCTAGAATTAGATACTCATGAGCCATATCTACTACTTTTGCCCTGAAAATATTTGCTATTTCTAGTATAGCAGATCGGTTTTTTACTAAAGCATGTATTTTAATTAATACAAGTTCTCTTTCTACAGAAGGAATATCTGTAATATCTTGAACTTTTAGTATATTAATTAATTTGTATAACTGTTTGGTTAACTGTTCTATTGTTCTATTATCACCATTTACTATCATAGTGATTCTCGAAATGCCTGCTTGCTCAGCTGGACCAACAGCAAGACTTTCTATATTAAAGCCGCGTCTAGCAAATAGACCAGCAATTCGAGATAGAACTCCTGCTTCATCTTCCACAAGAACAGATAAAGTATGTTTCATAAAATATTTCCTTAATTAATAATATACTACAAATACTATAAGTCTATTAAATTGTTATTTTTAACTACTTATGTAATGTTATAATAATTTGCATATATTACACAATATTATTTATAAACCTAAAAAAAGTAAATTATTATCTGTGTTAGATAAATTTAAAAAAGAAAGAAAAAAAAATGATATAGGAGCATTAATAAATGAAAAGATTAATTACAATCAAATACGTTTAATTGATGTTTCTGGATCTCAATTAGGTATCTATTCATCTAAGGAAGCTTTAAATATAGCATTAAATGCAGGTTTAGATTTAGTATTAATTAGTGAAAAATCTGATCCTCCAGTGTGCCGTATAATAAATTATGGAAAATATAAATTTGCTCAAGAAAAGAAAGCTAAAGAAGCTAAGAAAAAGCAACATAATGTTACGATAAAAGAAGTAAAGATGAGATATAAGATAGATGTACATGATTATAATGTACGTATTAATCAAGCATTACGTTTTTTACAATCTGGTGATAAAGTAAAAGCTAATATAATATTTAGAGGTAGAGAAATTCAACATTCTAAATTAGCCATTGAATTATTAAATAGAATGGCTAAAGATTTAAGTAGTATATCAGAAATTCAACAACCTCCTTCAAAAGATGGAAGAAATATTACTATGATTTTATCACCTAAAAAAATATTATAGTAATCATATTAGTCATAAATGTTGTAAAATTGACTATCTCATTTTTGTATTATTAAGTAAACATATTTATGTATATAAAATAAGGAAAAATAAATGTCTCGTTATAGAGGACCTAAATTAAGAATATCTAGAAGACTCGGAGATTTACCTGGATTAACACGAAAAACTTCAAAGAAAACAGCTCCAGCAGGTGAGCATGGGCAACAATCACGTAAACCTTCGGAATATTCTTTAAGACTTGAAGAAAAACAAAAATTAAGATTTAACTATGGATTAAGTGAAAAACAATTGTCGAAATATATTAAAACAGCTAAAAAAGTGACAGGCTCGACTGGTTTAATATTGCTGCAAATTTTAGAAATGAGATTAGATAATATAATATTTCGTCTGGGTTTTGCTCCCACAATTCCAGCTGCAAGGCAACTTGTTAATCATGGCCATATATTGATTAATAATAGAAAAATATCTATTTGTAGCTATCAATGTAAGCCAGGTGATATTATTCAAGTACAAGCCAAAAATTCTTCACAAAACTTAGTAAAAAATTATTTAAATTTTCCTACTTTAGTAAGCTTACCTAGCCATTTAGAATTAGATAATAAAGCTATGAGAGCAAGAGTAAATGCTATAGTTGAGCGTGAATGGGTTGCTTTAGAAATGAATGAATTGTTAGTAGTTGAGTATTATTCAAGAAAATAACATTTTAATCATTCATAAAATTTAGACATTTTTGATAGTTAAAAAATGAACTTCTTACCAATTGATAGGCTGTCTACTTGTTAACGACCATATAATTCTCTGACTAAGTATTTGAAAATCCAAAAACTTATTAGAGAATATACGTTTTATTTTATTTTGATTTTTAATAAATGGATAATACTTAACAAATCTATAAGATTCTTCGGAAGGGATAAATAAGACGTTTTTAGTTTTCATGACATAATTAAATTCATAAGTTTTTATAAAATCTTCCAAATTATAGACAAGAACCTTAGGTTGATTAGATAATTTGTAATCGACATTTTGTTTTTTAAATATTTGCCAAGCTTTTAATAAAGTCGAATAATTAGTAAATATAACTTTATTACTACTACTATTATAATTATTAGTTAAATAAGAATAATTTAAAAGTTTCACTTTATTTGTTTTCTTATTGTAGGCTAAAAAAGGCTCAATAGTGTATATGGGTTGGCCTTGAAAAAATTTTCTACCATATTTTTGATATTTATGAAATTTTATATTACGATAATTTTTGTATAAATGAATAAGTTTTGAAATCTCTTCAAGATCAGGAATCAATCTAATTTGTAAGCTTTGAAAGTTTAATCGAGTCAATTTATAATATGTTGATAAATGAGTTGAAAAAAGATTTAGTTGATTTTTTATATTAGTATTGGATAGCTTATATATAATTTTTATAGAGTCCATATATTCTTTAGCATCTCTTGGATTTACGAAAAATAAACCATAATAACTAGGAGGTAAGTTTTTATAAATCACGAATTTGTTATAATACCATTTGTATATTTTATCTATCAATTTTAAATTAGCCTTAATATCTTCAGAGGAATCTGCTAATATAATTCGATTTGAACTATTAGTTACTGCGAATAAAGGAAAAGGTTGTTTATATAACATATTAAAAAATATAAGTTGTTCTTTATTTAAAAATAAAGTATTAGAGGAAAAAAATGAAAATTTTATAGGTATAGGAAAATTACAACCTTTTTTCCAAATATAAGAAATATATTGATTATTATTTGAAGTTAATTTGATGCAATCTAAAGATGTTTGAATTCTACCTGATAGCAAAGCCTTACTAAAATCAAGTAAAAATTTTTTTTGTTCTGCTTTATAAATTAGAACGCCTTCTAACTTTAATTGATTGATATACTTTTCTGATTGTGTACTAGGAACAGATAAAAAAATTTTCTCTTGCCAATACTTATTAATTAATCTACCTATCAATTTTCGAGATACTAAATGTTGATGGACTGCTGGGATATTGGGTTCATATTTAAATGAAAATATATTTTGTGTGAATAACGAAGAGTATAAGTTAGGATTGATATAATACATAGTTAAAAAAATTTGGATATAAAAAATAAAATTTATAAGTTATTATGAATTGATTAAATATAATGGAACTGGTGGGAATTGAACCCACGTCCATCATAATACACTATAAAAAAGTCTAGATATATTATTTATCTAATATACATGCAGTTAAATATAATCTTAAATAAAATACAGTTTGACGTGAATAAACTTATCTTAATATCAATTCACTATTTAAAACTGATTTAAGAGCAATCAAAAAACAATACATCAAATAAATATATAGATTTATATTATTTGAACTCTAGTAAAAAATTCTAATTATTTAATTTTCTTTTATCAAGAAATCTAAATGCAAACTAATTTTCTAGATAAAGGTAGTATATTATTTTTAGCATTTATTATTAATATTCACACAGTTTATATTTATGACATCACATGATAGTATATTATATGTAGAAACCTTACAGCCCCTTTCACACTCTCATAATTTTTTTTAATTAGGATAATTATATAATATATAATAAAAAAACAAAACTTGTTTCTTAATTTTTTTGAAATTTAATCAACATTTACTTTATAAAAAAATATATATATTAATTCGCATATTAAATATCATTTATAATCACAGTATACGCTTGGTATCATGTTCATTATAAGCATGGAAGGATTTGAACCCTCGACTTTCAGAATCGGAATCTGACACTCTGTCCACTGAGTTACATGCTCTATTCATATTATTTATTTTTTACTTTTATATATCTTATGTACATTTTTTATTAAATTTAAACAATTAAAATATATTATATGATACAACATATTTTAAAAATAATAAGCTTATCCATTTTTAATAAATTAATAAAAAATATATAATCATCAACTTTGTACATAAATTTGATTTAAAAGTAAACATAAATTAGCTTTATATAATTCCTTAAATATATATTGTATATGCTGCACAGAAAATAATTTGATACAGTCATGTTGATTTATTAATTGGCAAATTAAAATATAATCATTCGCTGTAAAACAAATAGCGTAGTTATGGAAATGAAAGAATTTCGGAAAATAAAAAACAAGCTATTTTATTATTTTTAGTCACTTTAATTAAAGAATAATGAGTATTCATAGTATATAGTTTTATATAATTACTTTTTATTAATTATCAAATTGTAGTTATTATTATAATATATATCTTAATAATAATATTTGAAACTTTTATTATGATAAACACTAAGATATCAAAATCAATTATAATATTGATGTTAGTTTAACTTGATAGGAGATATAAAGAATGCAAGATGCTATTACTAAAATTTTAAATCAATACGACTTAACAGGAAAATACTTAGATAAAATAGCAATCCAAGAACTAAATAATTATTTTACGACAGCATCTGATAGAATTCAAGCAACAAAAATTATCAATTGTCAGGCTACTAAGATAGTTAAAGAAGCCGCAGCAAGATTATATGAAGAACAACCAGAACTATTAAGACCTGGTGGCAATTCTTATACAACTAGAAGGTATGCTGCTTGTTTGCGTGATATTGAATATTATTTGAGATACGCAAGTTATTCAATAGTTGCTGCAAACACTAATATTTTAAAAGAACGTGTATTAGATGGTTTAAGAGATGTATATAACTCTTTAAGTGTTCCCATTGCACCAACAATTAGGAGTATTAAACTTTTACAAGAAGTTACAAAGGAAGAGATAACATTAAAGGATATTAATGTAATAAATTGCATTACTGAACCATTCGAATACATGATTAGCAATTTAAGCGAAGAAGAATTGTAAACTTTACATACAATGAAATTGATAATAATATTTGATTTATATATACCAACATAATTTCAGATCAAAACAAGACATATCAAATATATTATCATTAAATATATTCATATTTATAAGCTGTAAAAAAATTCAAGATTATCTCAATAATACAAATGCAAAAGCCCACTATTTATAATGTAACCATCCAATTAATGAGTTTATTTATAGGTTTTTTTTATCTACAGTACTATCAACTATTCCTTCACAAACTGGAGATTGGGGAATAATTGCAGGATCCTTAATGGTAACTTTTAATGAAATAATTAGTAAACGCATATATAAATATGCCAAAAAAAAAGAAAAATATAAAGTTTCAAGTTTACATACTATTAACTACACTAGAATAGGTATTATATATGGTTTATTTGTAGATTCTTTTAAACTAGGCAGCTGAAAATCAACTATAGAATTATACTAAAGTTATTAAAAAAATTATTATATACATCTATAATAATTTTTTTAATGTAAAAAGTTTAAATTCAATAAAACAAACAGATCAATATTTATATTAAGAAACAATTGGAAGCAAGGCAACTTCATTAACCATGTTTAAAAACAACGCTGGATCACCTGCTTTAGGCTGCTGTTCTTGAGGTCTAAATTTTCTAACTGGACCAGCCCATAATAATTGAGGCATACCTTGTTTTACTAAAAACTCTTTTCCAATACGAGGAGTTTTTAAATTAAAAGGTACTTCACCTTTACTTCTTTGCGCAATTACACGTCTTCTTTGATAAGGAACGGTATTATCACCAAAATTTTCTACATATTCATCACTATCTAGTAAAGTATCAAAAAAAGCTTCTAGACCCTTAGAAGCTACTATTATAGAGAAAGCTAATTTTTCTCTTTGATTATAGACATCTCTACCTAAAACTCTTTGAATACACATCTCAACAAAACGATAATTATTATTAATATTATAATTAAAGTTGCGAAAAGATTCAGAAAGTAATAATCCTTTAATAAAATCTTTAACTTTAATTTGATTGAATCTTAATTGAGACTCTAAAAAAGATTGAGCTGTTCCACTTAAAGTTTGATGCTCACTAAAAATTTGACGATAAGCAGCCCAAATAATCTCATCCATTTCTACTGCTTCAGGAAGATCATCGGTAGTATATATCTTAGGTTGCTCTTCACCTGGAAAAAATTCAAAGCCATCTACTCTCTGATTTTGTGTAGATAATGAGTAATTTAATAACGGTATAGACATAAAACCTCTGCATTCATTTTACATACAAAATATTAACTTATAATTATATAACATGTAAACAATAAAGTAATAATAAAATTTATAGTAAATTCATACATCTATAATTTTAAAATACATAATAATATAATATTAAATACATGTTTATAATAATATATTATACTAGAACTAATACATGAAATCGTTTTCTATCAATTAACAATAAAAATCAACATATTTAAAATTTGATTAGACTATAATTTATACAATAATGTGGATAAAAATAATCAATTAACTCTTGAACAAGAGTTTAAGTTAGCTATTTATCGTCAAAAAGTTTATAAGCTTAATCATTCACAAATTAAAAAACATCTATTATTAACTCTTAAGCAAATGATCATAAAAGATAATATGATTAAATATTTTATCAAAAATTCTTTATCTTAAAATTAACTCAAATAACTTATAATAATATTAAATAATATTAATTTGTTATATAGGTATCTATGCAAATATTTTATATTGTATGGATGATACTAATACATCAGCTGAAAATGAGATAATATTATAACAGCTGAAACATCCAAGTCCTTTATATCAAAAATTTTAAGGAGAGCTTTATGCTTGATGCATTTTCTAGAGTTGTAACAAATTTAGACGCTAAAGCTGCTTATGTAGGTGGCAGTGATCTACAAGCTCTTAAAACTTTTATTTCAGAAGGTAACAAGCGATTAGACGCTGTTAATTCTATAGTTTCTAATGCAAGTTGTATCGTTTCAGACGCTGTGTCAGGAATGATTTGTGAAAACCCAGGTCTTATATCTCCTGGCGGTAATTGCTATACTAATCGAAGAATGGCTGCTTGCTTACGTGATGGAGAAATTATTTTAAGATATATTTCTTACGCTCTTCTTGCAGGTGATGCATCTGTTTTAGAAGATCGTTGTTTAAATGGACTAAAAGAAACATATATTGCTCTCGGAGTACCTACTAATTCTTCTGTGAGAGCAGTAGGTATTATGCAAGCAGCAGCTGTTGCATTTATTTCTAATACAGCATCTAAGAGAAAAGCAGATATATCTAGTGGAGATTGTTCTGCATTAGCTGCAGAAGTTTCTAGTTATTGTGATAGAGTATGTTCTGCTATTAGCTAAAGCTAAATATATAAGTAAATAAGTACAACATATCCAAATCTTAATACATAGGAAGTAAATTATGAAATCAGTTATTACTACGGTAATTAGTGCAGCTGATGCTGCTGGACGTTTTCCATCTAGTTCAGATCTTGAATCTATACAAGGAAATATTCAACGTGCTTCTGCAAGATTAGAAGCAGCAGAAAAATTAGCTGACAATCACGATGCAGTTGTAAAAGAAGCAGGTGATGCTTGCTTCGGGAAATACTCTTATTTAAAAAATGCAGGCGAAGCAGGTGAAAATCAAGAAAAAGTTAATAAATGTTATCGCGATCTAGACCACTACATGAGATTAGTAAATTACTCACTAGTTGTAGGTGGCACAGGTCCTCTTGATGAATGGGCAGTAGCTGGAGCACGTGAAGTATATCGTGCACTAAATCTACCAACATCATCTTATGTTGCAGCTTTTGTATTTACACGTGATAGATTATGTATTCCTAGAGATATGTCTGCACAAGCCGGTGTAGAATATACTGCTGCATTAGATTATATTATTAACTCTTTATCATAGATTTATACTTATAAAGTTTATTAATATCTTTGGTATAATCATATATTTGAATATAGAATAATTTAACTCATATAATCAAAAACCAAAATTAATAATTTTAATTTTGGTTTTTTTTACTAATTTCATTAAATACATATTAATTAATCAAAATAGTATTACACTATATTACACTAATATACATATATGTATGTTTATAATTAATTTAAATAAATATATGAACTTAATATTAATGGACAACAATTATATTAATATATCTTTCGCATTACTTCTTATCAACTTAATGCTATATTGGAGTAATATAGCATTAAAAAGATTAAATATCTTATACACATTAAGTACTATTATTAATATAATTATTAATTTATCACTTAGCGCTGCTCTCATTCTACGATGGATATATAATGGCTACTTTCCTTTAAGTAATTTATATGAATCATTAATTTTCCTAACATGGGGATTAAATTTTGTACAACTAGTACTAGAAAAACAAAATAAGAGCCCGTTTGTCGGTGCTATTACTACACCTATAGCTTTGTTTACTATAGGATTTTCTAGTATCTCATTGCCTAAAAATATGAAACAAGCTACACCACTTGTTCCAGCTTTACGATCTAATTGGTTAATGATGCATGTAAGTATTATGATGGTAAGTTATGCAATACTAATACTAGGCTCTCTATTATCAATTTTGTTTCTTGTATTATATAAAATAAAGAATACGAATAATATTAATATAAATAATATAAAGCTAAATACTTCAATTCGAACAACACAAGAATTAGGTAGAATAACACTTTTACAAAGTATAGATAATTTAAGTTATCGCATAATTGGACTAGGTTTTCCCTTATTAACAATTGGAATTATAGCTGGTGCTGTATGGGCTAATGAAGCTTGGGGTTCTTACTGGAGTTGGGATCCTAAAGAAACTTGGGCTTTAATAACTTGGCTAGTATTTGCAGCATATTTACATTCTAGACTAAATAAAGCATGGGAAGGTGAAAAGCCTGCTATTTTAGCTTCTATAGGCTTTGTAGTTGTATGGATTTGCTACTTAGGTGTAAATTTTTTAGGACAAGGTTTGCATAACTATGGCTGGTTTTTATAGGCAATACATTAAATTAATTCTTATCTGATTTATTAATTTATTAAGAGTAATATAATATAAAGTATAATATGTACTAAAGTTATATCTTAAATCTAAAAATGAATACACAAATGTTAATCAGTATTATTCCAAACACATCTTCATGGTCTATATCAACTGCTTTTGTTATGATTATATGTAATTTATTATGCATAGTAATAGGTAGATACGCTATACAAGTTAGAGGTTTAGGACCATCTATACCTACTTTAGGCTTAAAAGGTTTTGGTCTTCCTGAATTATTAGCAACAACAAGTTTAGGACATGCTATAGGAGCTGGTACAATTATTGGTTTAAACTCTATTGGAATAATAAACTAAGGAGACAATAGCAATAAAAAATACAAAACACTTTAACTAATTTTATCTCATCTGTAAAAAGTTTACTCAGTTATAAAAATATTAAAGTGCTTCATGAAAAATTCCGATTTTTCGAAACTTATTGTATCTCAGCCCTTTTCTAGCAGATGGTAAAAGTTTTAATAGAGATTGTAATTCCAATACTAGAGACTGCTTTAATATATATGCCGCTTGAGAAGGATTAGATTGAGATCCACCAATTGGCTCTTTTATGACTTTATCAATGATACCTAAAATCTTTAAATCAGTAGAAGTTATTTTTAAAGCTTCTGCTGCTTCTAATGAACGCTTACTATCTTTCCATAAAATAGCAGCACAAGCTTCAGGAGTTGCTACAGTATATACTGCATATTCAAGCATCAAAATTTTATCACCTATTCCTATACCTAAAGCACCACCAGATCCACCTTCTCCTAAAATTGTACAAATAATAGGCACATTGAAAGAAAACATTTGTCTAAGATTAACAGCAATAGCTTCTCCTTGCCCCAATTTTTCTGCATCTATACCAGCCCAAGCACCAGGAGTATCAATAAAAGTCAAAATAGGAAAATTAAATTGGTTAGCATGATCCATCAAACGTAAAGCTTTGCGATATCCACCAGGAGATGCCATACCAAAATTTCTTCTTACATTATCTTTAGTATCTTTTCCTCTCTGATGTCCAACAAAAATAACTGTACAATTATTCAACTTACCTATACCTCCAACTAAAGCAGGATCGTCTGTACCTCCCCGGTCACCATGAAGTTCAATCCATTGATCCATAATGTAAGGTATATAATCTAAAGTAGTTGGTCTATCGGCTTGACGTACCAAATGCAATCTTTGTAAAGGAGTCAAAGACTGAAAGATATCATTTTTTAAAATCGATAGCTGGCGTTTAAAGTGATTTATTTCTTTATCTAAGAAAATCCGTTGATTAATGGATATATTGCTTAATTGTTGTATTTGGTATTCTAGTTCTAATATAGGTTTTAAAAAGTCTAGTGATAAAGCTTTACGTTTTGTCATATATAAGTATGATAATAAATTAAAAATATTAATGTATATATTAAAGCATAAGAAATTAAATTATAAATAACTTGAAAAATTGGAGTAAATAATCATAAATTAAGATTGTTATATTATTGATATTGTTCGTTGATTGTATAAACTCATGAGAAATATGAATAATATTTTGTAAAAATATATTTCCCAATTTAAATATTAAAGGATCATCAAGACGTTGAGAAATTCTTGTGGCAGCTCTTACTAGATCATCATAGTTTAATCCTCTTTCTCCTCTTATATAATCATAATGACACAAAAATGGAGATTTAATACACGTTTTAGAAAACACATCAAAGTTTCTGAAATTTTTATACAACGTTTTATGTAAAGGAGTTATATCAATAACAGTATTGTTTAATAAACCTGTTTGAGTTGTTTCAACTAATGAATTTTTAGGTATTAATATGGAAGATAAACTGATGTTAACTTTAATTAGAACATAATTATATCTAATGTGAACTCTATGAACATAACCTACATTGACTCCTCTCATTAAGATATCTGATCCTTCTTTCAAGCCATATGCATTATTAAATAAAATAAAAAAAGAATATTCAGTTTTTTTTTATATTTACATTAAGCAATATAGAAAATATAATCATTACAAAAATAAAAAAAACAACTACGCTATTTAAATATTTCCGAGCTTGATTCAAATTAATTTTATTCATAAAAATATAAATTATGTTTTATAAATATAAACACAAAATATTTAGTTGCTACAAATTATACTAATAAATAATTAATATCATAAATATCACTAATATAAAAAATTACAATATATTTAATCAATTTATTAAAAAATTTTTATATAAATTATAGATAGTGAAATCATAATAGTTTTAGTATATTTGGAATAGAATATGAATTCTATAAATTACTTGAGTATAGTTAATTTGTTGAACTAAAAATAACCTAAATTTAACAAACGAAATTTTTTCTTAAAATATAAGTCAAACTATATAGAAGATCAAGTACATGATTATAATTATGTGATATAAAAATACTCATGAAATAAATTCTATTGTTATAATTAAACTTAGATTAAATAGAATTATTTCATAGATATATAATACTACAAGAAAAAATATAGAGATTAATATGCTAACCCCATGCTACGTGTTGTTTCAGAACCTAAATAAACACGTACACTTAAAAAATCTGTTGGACATGCTGTCTCACAACGCTTACAGCCAATACAATCTTCAGTTCTAGGAGCAGAGGCAATTTGTCCTGCTTTACAACCATCCCATGGAACCATTTCTAATACATCACATGGACATGCACGTACACATTGAGTACAACCAATACAAGTATCGTAGACTTTAACATTATGAGCCATAGGGATTAACTTTGCCTAAATCAATAAATTAAACAATAATATAAAAAGCTTAGTATTATTATATAATACTAAAAAATATTATTAAAATATAAGCTTACATATATATTAAACTATAGTATGCACTAATTTATATTAAAAAAATTAAAACTTCATAAAACGTCAAATCTAATTAAAAAATCATATAAATACTGTTAATACTTAATAAATAATAGCACTATATGAAGAATAATAAGCATTAGTTAATACTGTGTTAGCTTCCGAAGGTGGAACAATTTGCCAAAACATAGGCAAAAATTTTGACCAATTTTGTAAAATATGTTTAGCTTTTAAACTTTTAGTTTTTATTTCATATAACTCTATAAGATTCTTTAACTGTTTTTCTCCTTCATGAGTCCTAATCTTTTGATACTTAACAATTTGACTATTAATCTTAGATTCTAAATCATGATTTTCATCAAGAAAATAAGCTAAACCACCAGTCATCCCAGCTGCAATATTTCTACCAGCTACTCCTAAAACTACCACTATGCCTCCTGTCATATATTCACAAGCATGGTCTCCTACTCCTTCAACTACAGTTTCAGCTAAAGAATTACGTACGGCAAATCTTTCGCCAGCTCGACCACTAACAAATAGATAGCCACCCGTTGCTCCGTATAAACATGTATTACCGATCAAAACAGGATTATTTTGATCAGTAAGTGTATTAACTGATGGAACAATAATTATATCTCCACCATTCATTCCTTTTCCAACATAATCATTAGCTTCACCTACTAGATTTAAATACATACCTTGTGATACAAAAGCTCCAAAACTTTGTCCAGCTATGCCAGTAAAATTAATTTGTAAACTACCTTTAAAACCATAGTTGCCATACTTTTTAGTTATAAAACCAGATATCCTTGCACCTACAGTTCTATCAATATTTGTAATATTGACTTGCTTTACTATATCTTCCTGATTTTCAATAGCCTTTAATATATCTGGATCATTTAATAAATGATCATCTAATCCTCGTTCATTGCAATGTGTAGTAATATGTGAACTGAATTTAGAATTATTAGTTGAAGAATCCAATAAAACAGATAAACTTAAGTGATTCGTCTTACTTAAACTTTTATGCTCATATTTAAGTAAATTGGTGCGCCCTATAATTTTTGATATAGATGAATAACCCAAAAAAGACAAAATTTCTCTCACTTCCTGAGCAACAAAAACAAAGAAGTTCACTAAATCTGAAGGTATACCTGGATAGCGTTTACGTAAATCTTCTCTTTGCGTAGCAACACCTACAGGACAATTATTAGTATGACATATACGTGCCATAACACAACCAGTAGCTATCATAGCAACTGTACCAAAACCAAATTCTTCTGCCCCCATCAAAGCAGCTAAAATAATGTCTTTACCAGTTCTTAAACCTCCATCTACTCTTAAAATAACTCTATCACGCAAATTATTTTCTACTAAAGTTTTATGAACTTCTGAAAGTCCTAATTCCCAAGGAGATCCTGCATGTTTAATCGAGCTTAAAGGTGATGCACCAGTACCACCATCATGACCAGAAACCTGAATAATATCGGCGTTAGCTTTTGCAACACCTGCAGCAATAGTACCAATACCAATTTCTGCCACTAACTTAACAGATACTTGTGCATTCGGATTAATTTGATGTAAATCAAAAATCAATTGGGCTAAGTCTTCAATAGAATAAATATCATGATGAGGTGGAGGGGAAATTAATGTGACACCTGTTTTACAATTACGTAATTTAGCAATATAAGTACTAACTTTTTTACCTGGAAGTTGTCCACCTTCTCCGGGTTTTGCTCCTTGAGCAATCTTAATTTCTAGTTGTTGTGCATTAATTAAATATTCAGGTGTAACACCAAAACGCCCAGATGCAATTTGTTTAATAGCTGAGCTAGCAAGATCATTTATTTTAAGACCTTTTAAATGAGGAAAACTATTAGAAACACCTGAAGAATCTATGTCCGTAATTGCTGAAAAACGCATATGATCTTCTCCACCTTCACCAGAATTAGATTTTCCACCTAGCCTATTCATCGCAATAGCCAAAGTTTCATGTGTTTCACGAGACAATGCCCCCAAAGACATACCACCAGTACAAAATCGTTTTACAATAGATTCAATTGACTCAACTTCATCCAATTTTATTGATTTCTTATTAGGAACAAAATTTAATAGATCTCTTAAATTAGTAGGTTGACGATCCTGTAATAAATACTTGTATTGATTATAAAGATTAAAATCTTGATTACGAACAGCCTTATGTAATGTTTTTGACATCTCTGGATTATTTACATGATACTCAGCGCTTGGTCTATACTGCACATATCCTAAGTTAGGTAATTTTTTTAACTTATTTACATTAGCAATACTATTATAAGAATTAATTGCACTAGCAGCTAATTCATGCAAGGTAATACCATCTAAAGATGAAGTTGTTCCTTTAAATGCTAAATTTACTATATCTTTACCTAAACCGAGTATCTCAAAAATTTGCGCGCCATGATAACTAGATAATAATGAAATACCCATTTTAGATAAAATTTTTAACAATCCTGTTTCAATAGCACAACGATAATTGTGTTGTGCATCCATTAAAGTAATTTTAGGCAATTTATCATTAAACATAAGTTTCTGCGTTCTTGGATTATGCCACCATTGTCTAACTGTTAAAAATGCCATATAAGGACAAATAGCACTTGCACCATAACCTATTAAAGCAGCAAAATGATGTGTACTCCAACATTGCGCACTTTCTATAACCAAAGAAACCTTATGTCTTAAATTTTTTGAGATTAGATAATGATGAACAGCACCAACTATTAATAACGGTGGTAAAAATGCTTTATTTTTATCCAATATCTTTACACGATCACTTAGTATAATTATTTCAGACCCTTCATGTATTAATAAGACTGTTTTTTGACAAATTTCTGTAATTTTATTAATAAAATTTTGATTTTTAGAATCTTGTATAAAAAATGTATGAATTATAGATACAGAAAGATTATATTTGCTTAGATTTGCCAACTCTTTTTCATTCAAAATAGGAGAATCTAATTTAATAGACTTAGCCATATAGTTACTAGGCCTTAAAAAATTACCTTTTGGTCCAAGATAAGTCGTTAAAGACATGACTAAACTTTCTCTTAATGGATCAATAGCTGGATTAGTAACTTGAGCAAAACGTTGTTTAAAAAAATCGTATAATAAGTGAGGTTTTTCAGATAGTACAGCTAATGGAATATCATCACCCATACAAAAAGTTGGCTCTTTAGCAGAACTAGCCATGTGTTCTATTACTAATTGTACATCCTCATTAGTATATCCAAATGCTGTATGTAATAGCATCATTGCAGAAAAATCAATCATAGAATCTTTCAAGTAATCTTCTGGGATTAGAGTTTTTTGATGACTATCAAGCCATTTCCTATAAGGAAACTGATTAGCTATTGATTGCTTAACAGTCCAATTATCTAAAATTAAATTATTTATCATGTCAACACATATCATTTGACCCGGAGCTAATCTACCTTTCTTAGTAATTTGGCCTAAACCTTCATTTAAGAAAATCACTTCTGAAGACAAACTAATAAAACCATTTTTAGTAGTTATATACCTAGCAGGACGTAATCCATTTCTATCTAAAGTTGCTCCAATAACTTTACCATCACTAAAAACTACTAAAGCTGGCCCGTCCCATGGTTCTTGAAGACTACTATAATATTCATAGAAGTCTATAATTTCTGGAAAGTTTTTTAAAGCAGGTTGATTTTTATAAGCTTCTGGAATTAAAATCATTAAGGATTCCTGAGGACTCTTACCAGATTGTATTAATAATTCTAAGACAGCATCTAAATTTGCTGAATCACTATTATTAGAATTAGTGATGGGCTTTAAAGAATCAAAATCTTCTGATAAATAATTTTGTTCAAATAAAGATTCTTTCGACTGCATCCAATTTAAATTACCTAGTAAAGTATTAATTTCTCCATTATGAGCTATAAATCTCATGGGTTGAGCTAAAGGCCACTTGGGCATCGTATTAGTACTAAATCTCCTATGATACATAGCAAAACTACTTTCATATTTTATATCACATAAATCCAAATAGTATTTAGACAATACTTCTGATTGAACCATACCCTTATATACAATAATACGAGAAGAAAAAGAGCAAAAATAAAATTGTTTATTAAGATTTAAATGAGACTGAGAAACTAACTTTTCTATTTTTTTTCTAACAATAAATAAAGATTTTTCCAATTCGTCACCAGACAAGGATTTAGATTGTACAAAAAATTGCATTACTAAAGGTTGATTAGACTTAGCCTGAACACCTAAAACACTATCATCTACAGGAACAATACGCCATTTTAAAAACTCAAAACCATTTAGACCTATAACCCACTCTATTATATTTTGTATAGATTGAGTTTTTTCTCGCGGCATAAATAACATAGCAACACCCATGTTATTTAATTTTTCATTAGATAAATAATTACTTAAAATTTTCCATGGAATTTGAGTCATAATTCCAGCACCATCTCCAGAAACTTTATCTGCACTACATCCTCCTCTATGCTCCATACAATTAAGAGCATCTAATGCCTGTTTTACTATACTATAAGATGGTAAATAGTTAATGCGAGCTATAAAACCGACACCACATGCATCTCTTTCAGAGGATATAAAAGGATATTTATATAAGTTATTCAACTGACCGTTATAATATTTTGATGCTTGCATATGTAATTCTTATTTTTTGTTTTATTTTAAAATTATATATATTATTCATTACTAACACCAGATTGAAATATCTAAAAGTTACTAATATAAAAATTATTAACTTTTACAACAAAGCAGTAGAAATAAATAATTGCTTATTTTATTTGTTATAAAATAAAATACGACTATTTTTATAGTATTACATATATTAAAATAAAAATGTATAATAATCTGAAATTACATGAAGTGATATATAAGACAGAAGAATTACTAAATATATCAGATAATCGGTATAAAATTACTATTCAAATAGCTTACCGGGCAAAAAGAAAAAAGTATGAAGACTTAGACATCATCGATGATCCCAATACTAAACCTATAATTAGATCTATATTAGAAATGATTGATGAAATAACACAACCAGAGATTATAGTTGATTAATTACATAAATTATTACAGAAAGATAAAATTGTAATATTTTTTAAAAAAAAAGATAATACAAATTAGTATAATAATTTAATAAGTACTAATCATTAATTATCAATTAATTTCTTATATTATGATTAATATAAATCTAAGATTAGTTCTTCAATTATATTAAATTACTAAAAAATACTTTTAGGTCAAGGAGAATATTAATTATGTTAGATGCATTTGCTAAAGTTGTAGCTCAAGCAGACGCAAGAGGAGAGTTTTTAAGCAACACACAATTAGATGCTCTAGCGAATATGGTTTCTGAAGGCAATAAAAGACTTGATATCGTAAACAGGATCAATTCAAACGCTTCTGCTATTGTTACTAATTCTGCCCGAGCATTATTTTCTGAACAACCTCAACTCGTACAACCAGGAGGTAATGCATACACTAATCGTAGAATGGCAGCATGTTTAAGAGATATGGAAATTATATTAAGATATGTAAGCTATGCTATGATTGCTGGTGATTCTAGTGTATTAGATGATAGATGCTTAAATGGTTTAAGAGAAACATATCAAGCTTTAGGAACTCCTGGAACTTCCGTAGCTGTTGCAATACAAAAGATGAAAGAAGCTTCATTAAGCCTAGCTAATGATTCAAATGGAATTACCGCAGGAGATTGTAGTTCTTTAACTGCTGAATTAGGAGTATATTTTGATAGAGCTGCTGTAGCAGTAGTTTAAAATCTATAATCATTAAACAACAAGGAAATTAATAACTATGAAAACACCCATTACAGAAGCAATAGCATCAGCAGATAGTCAAGGTAGATTTTTAAGTAATGGTGAATTACAATCAATTAACGGGCGTTACCAAAGAGCATCATCAAGTCTAGAAGCAGCAAAATCATTAACTAGTAATGCTCAAAGACTAATTACAGGTGCTGCTCAATCTGTTTATACTAAATTCCCATTTACCACTCAAATGCCTGGTCCAACTTATGCATCTAGTGCAATTGGGAAAGCAAAATGTGCTCGTGATATAGGGTATTACCTAAGAATGACAACATATTGTCTAGTTGTTGGAGCAACCGGACCTATGGACGAGTATTTGATTGCAGGCTTAGAAGAAATCAACCGTAGTTTTGAATTATCACCTAGCTGGTACATAGAAGCTTTACAATACATAAAAAACAGTCACGGTCTTTCAGGGCAATCAGCCAATGAAGCAAATACATATTTAGATTACGCAATTAATGCTTTAAGTTAGACCTATTTACAATTTAATAAAATCGTTACAAATTAATAATATGTATATATGATTTTATATACATATTCATAGATAAAAATATTGAAGTTTTTGATAATATAATAATTATAATTCAAGTATTTTTGTTTTCAACAACAAGTATTTATATCATATCTATTTTTACTTATACCATGAGACCTATTATTTTAACTATTCTTGATGGTTGGGGATACTCAATTCATAAAAAAGGAAATGCTATTGAACTAGCAGATACACCTACGATGGATCATCTTTGGCAAAATTACCCACATACTTTACTAAATGCATCAGCAGAAGATGTAGGACTACCTAAAGGACAAATGGGTAATTCAGAAGTAGGACACACAACAATTGGAGCTGGAAGAATTATTAATCAAGATTTAGTACGTATAAGCACATCTATTAAAAATCAATCATTCTTTAAAAACAAAGCACTACAAAATATATGTAATAAAATTGAAAGTCAGAAAGCTAAAATGCATTTAATCGGACTTTGCTCTAATGGTGGTGTACATTCTCATATTCAACATTTATTTGCGCTAATTGATATAATAATTCGATACAATATCAAAATTTGTATACATGTTATTACAGACGGGCGAGATACTTCACCCTATAGTTCAAAAATATTTATTGAACAAATCAAAAATCATATTCAAAAATTCAAACATGTAAATATTTGTACTATTAGTGGAAGATATTATAGTATGGACAGGGATTGTCGCTGGTCAAGAACAGAAAAAAGTTATAGATTATTAACTAGTAATAAATTAGATGTTATACAAGATCCTATATTACTTATTAATAAATATTATGAACAAAATATATCAGATGAATTTATACCACCTAGTAGAATAAGCCAAGGAAGCATTGAAAATAATGATGGTATTATATTTTTTAATTTCAGACCAGACAGAATGAGGCAATTATTGAAAGCATTTACTAATCTTACATTTAAAGGATTTCCTGTAAAACAATTCCAAAATTTAGAAGTGGTAACATTTACGCAATATGACCAAAGTCTCAATACAGAAGTAGCATTTCCACCAAAAAACAACAAAAATTTTATTGGACAAGTGATTTCAAATTACGGTTTAAAACAGTTAAGGCTAGCTGAAACAGAAAAATATGCACATGTTACTTATTTTTTTAATGGTGGTATTGAAGAACCTTTTCCTGGTGAGGACAGACAACTTATAGCTAGCCCAAAAGTTGATACATATGATTTATGCCCTGAAATGTCAGCTGAACAATTAACTAAAATTGCAATCAATGCTATAAATGACAATATATATACATTGATAGTCATAAATTATGCAAATCCGGATATGGTAGGCCATACAGGTAATTTAAAAGCAACTATAAATGCCATTAATAAAATTGATACTTGCCTAAACCAGATTTGGAACATATGTAAAAATATGAATAATACGTTAATAATTACAGCAGATCATGGCAATGCAGAATATATGTTAAATGAATCAAATCAGCCTTGTACATCCCACAGCATTAATCCTGTTCCATTTATATTAGCTGAGGCGAAAAATATTCACAAACAAAACTTGAGAGCAAATGGTAATTTAGCTGATATTGCTCCAACTATTTTAGAATTACTGAATTTAAATATTCCTACTGAAATGAACGGTAGATCCTTATTAAAGACTAAAACAGAAGTAAAATACAATTAAATCTTTGTACATCAGCATAAAAAATAAATAAACGATTATTTTGAATTTTTACATTTAATACAGTGATATAAAAAATATGAACATTAAATTATCTGATTCTTTGAGTTATATTATCAATTTACCAATATATAATTTACAATCGTTCAATAAACAAACGTATGATTTAATTCCTCCCGAATGGAAATTTATACTTATGAGCGATGGATCATTTACTCAAAATTTGAACTCTTTAACAGGTAAGAGCATTATAGCACGCCCAACATATATAACAGAACAATATATAAATACAGAAAAAAAAATAAGAAATATATACCTACAAGATAACTCAAAAAAAAATCTGGCATTTGCACGATCTAACTGGATATTACAAATAGAAAATAATAATAAGTATACTACTTTAAGTAATTATCAGCCTATAGGCAAATCTTTAATCCAAGATCAAGTAGACATTTATAAAGATATACACGAAATATACTATGTATATTCTGTATATTTAGAACATATATTTGATATTAAAAAGCCTATCTGGGGCAGAAAATATACAATATATAATGAATATCAACCAATTACGACTATACAAGAATTTTTTTCTCCTTATATAATATCTTTTTTATAATTTTAATTATTAATATGCTAAATTTTTTACAAAAAAATAAATTAAATAAATTTCAAAATCTAATCCATGAAATTCACAAAATAGAAAATAAGTTAAACAATTACTCAGATAAAGAACTAAAACAACAAACACATGAATTAAGAAAAATAATAGATCAAAAGTTCAGTTTTAAACAAATATTACCAGAATCTCTTGCGACAGCTAAAGAAGCTATTAAAAGAGCAACTGGAATGACTTTATTTGATGTTCAACTAATAGGTAGTATCGTATTACACGAAGGCAAAATAGCTGAAATGAAAACAGGAGAAGGAAAAACACTTGTTGCCATTGTAGCTGCATATATTAATGCTTTAATAAAAAACCATGTGGATATTATTACAGTTAATAACTATTTAGCAAAACGAGATTCAGAGTTAGCTAAAAAAATTTGTTCATATTTGAATTTAACAGTAGGATTAGTAACACAATCAGCAAGCCATCAAGAAAAACAAAATGCATACAAATGCGATATTACTTATATTACGAATAGTGAACTGGGTTTTGATTATCTTAGGGACAATATGGCTATAAATTTAAGTCAAATAGTCCAACAAAAATTTGATTTTGCAATTATTGACGAAGTAGATTCTATTTTAATAGATGAAGCAAGAACACCACTTATTATATCTGGTCCTTTTGAAATCACAACAGACAAATATAAACAATCTACAAAAATAGCAAATTTACTAAAAAAGAATTTACATTATGAAATAGATGAAAAAACAAAAAATATTACTTTAAAAGAAAAAGGTATTAGCCAATGTGAAACTCTATTAAATATTAGTAATTTGTATAACATTAATAATTCTTGGATCCAGTATTTATTAAATGCTTTAAAAGCGAAAGAATTATTTTTAAAAGATCAACATTATATTATTAAAAATCAAGAAATTATTATTGTTGATGAATTTACTGGACGAATTATGAATGGTAGAAGATGGAGTGATGGATTACATCAAGCTATTGAGTCTAAAGAAAATATTAGAATTCAACAAGAAAATAGAACTCTCGCTTCAATTACATATCAAAATCTGTTTCTACTATATAAAAAATTATCAGGCATGACAGGAACAGCAAAGACAGAAGAAACAGAATTAGATAAAATATATAATCTTGAGGTAGTAGAAATACCTACAAATAAACCGTGTAAAAGAAAAGATTTAGAAGATTTAGTATATAAAACAGAATATAGTAAGTGGCAAGCTGTGGCAAATGAATGTTTTGATATGTATCATATTGGTCGACCAACACTTATTGGAACAACAAATGTTGAAAAATCCGAGCTACTTGCTAAAATTTTAGTTACACTCAAAATACCTTTCAATTTATTAAATGCAAAACCAGAAAATGTATCAAGAGAAGCAGAAATCATTACGCAAGCAGGAAGAAAAAAAGCTATAACTATATCAACTAATATGGCCGGTAGAGGAACAGATATTATACTAGGAGGAAATCCAGAAGCTTTATCAAAACTCATAATTACTAATTATATAGAGAACAAATTAGGGTTATCAGTAAAATTTGACTTAAACAAACTAGAAAGTTCAATTCAAAACATTATTAATAACAATATATTAAATGTAGAAAAATTAAATATTTACAAAAACAAAAACCTAAGTTCAATAAAAATAAAAAATTATATTGAAAATATAATTAATGATTATGACACAAACAATAAAGAAGAAAAAAATTTAAAAATATTGTATTTACAAGTATTAAGAGAATATAAACAAATTTGTCATACAGAAAAACAAGAAGTTTTAAAATTGGGGGGCTTATATGTAATAGGAACAGAAAGACATGAATCAAGAAGAATAGACAATCAATTAAGAGGAAGAGCTGGTAGACAAGGAGATTTAGGTACATCGCGTTTTTTTCTAAGCTTACAAGATGATCTACTTAGAATTTTTGGTGGAGATAAAATATCTCAAATAATGGAAAACCTAAATATTAATGAAGAGATTCCAATAGAATCTATAATATTGAGTAAAAGTTTAGATTCTGCGCAAAAAAAAGTTGAATCTTATTTTTATGATACGAGAAAACAATTATTTGAATATGACGAAGTAATTAATAATCAAAGACAAGCAATATATGCAGAAAGGAGAAGAATACTAGAATCAAATTTTACTAGAGATTGTATAATAGAATACGCAGAAAGTACTATAGACGAAATATTAATTGCATTTAATAAAGAAAACAATGTAAAAAGTAAAAACTATATTATAAAACAAGTATATAAATTATTAAACTTAACTGAGGATTTTTATGTAGAAAATTTCCATAAAATGAATTATTCACAAATACGAGAATTTTTATACGAACAATTACGCATAAGTTATGATCTAAGAGAAAGTTATCTAGAACAATTAAGACCTGGTTTAATTAGAAAACTAGAGAAATATTACTTACTACAACAAATAGATAAAGCATGGCAAGAACATTTAGACAAAATGGCTATGCTAAGAGAATCCATTGGCTGGAGAAGTTATGGTCAACAAGATCCATTAATAGAATATAAGAATGAAGCATTTTCTTTATTTATTAATATGGTAATATATATAAGACAAACTGTTACATACTTAACCTTACGTTCACGCTTAATCATTAACTTAAATAACAGTGGGTGATTCCAACTATATATAGGATTTTACTATAAAACTTGACAGAAATGTCAAAATTTATTAGTGTATGATCATACTATAAAGTATAATTATAGTAAAATGACTTTTGCCCCCATCGTCTAGAGGCCTAGGACATCTCCCTTTCACGGAGGTAACGGGGATTCGAATTCCCCTGGGGGTATGAAATTGAATAAAAATAATATAATTTCGCTTGATTATATATCAATTAAATTTTTTATAGTCCTTACTCATTGAAGACTTGAGCTTTGAGCAAAAACTACCCAATGAATCCAATATATTGTCTGACAATTGATTACTGATAATATTAATCATAGCACTACCCACAACTATACCATCTATATTCCAATTAACTATTTGTGATACCTGATCTGAACTATTAATTCCAAAACCTAAAATTATTAATTTATTTGTTTTGCTTTTAATACTATTTACTATCTGCTTAATATGTACACTGATATTATCTCTAAAACCAGTAACTCCACAGCTACTAACTAAATAAATACATCCTGGTGACTTAGATAAGATTAATTTAATTCTAGCTTCTGAACTTGTAGGGGCAATAAAAAGAATTAACTCTATAGAATATATATTACATATCTCAATTATATGATCTACTTCTTCCAATGGCAAATCTGGAATAATTAATCCTTTTGCACCAAAACGCGAGATTTCATTAATAAATTTTTGAATACCTCGCACTAAAACAGGATTATAATAAGTAAATATAATTATAGGAGTATCTAAATCAGGGACAACTGTTTTTAATATGTATAATACTTGCTCAATATAAACACCTTGTTTTAGAGCAATTTCAGAAGCCTCTTGAATAATAGGGCCATCCGCTAAAGCATCAGAATAAGGTATACCTAATTCGATTAAATCTGCTCCTTTTTGATCTAATATTTTTAGTGCTTCTATACAAGTATTGATATTCGGATAGCCTGCTGTGATAAAAGGCACTAAAGCACAAGAAGATTTTTTACTACGCAAGAAATTTGTTATTACACTCATTTTGATGATTTTATTTAATAAAAATAGAAAAAATAATAAAGTCAAGCTAAAAAACTGGGTTACCCGGGATTCGAACCCGGAACTAATCGGTTAAAAGCCGAATACTCTACCATTGAGTTAGCAACCCTATATAACAAATAAATAACATAGTATATATATAATATCAAGTCTATATAATAAAATACTTTCATTTCATACATATAATGACAACTACTCATGTGCATAACAAATTCTTAAACATTATACTAAATTGCTACAATTTAATCAAACCTTTATCAATACTAATTGCAATTTCTGGAGGTAAAGATTCTTTATGTTTAATAAAATTAATAGAAGATTTTAATCATCTATATAATCATTATAATAATATAGATTATATTTATATAGATCACCAAATTAGATCCGACTCAAAACAAAATATTAAACACTTGATTAACTATTTAAGTAAAACAAATCATAAAATATATATATACCAAATACACGAAGTTAATATATCCGAATCATTCATGAGACAAATAAGATATCAAATTATTCTTAAACATGCCATAAAGCATCAAAAACAAATTATTTTTACAGCACATAGTCAAACAGATCAATTAGAAACATTTTTATTAAATTTATTTAGAGGAACAGGATTAGAAGGTTTAAGCAGTTTACCAATAATAAGAAAAGTTACAAACTATATAAATATAATTAGACCTCTAACTAAAATTAATAAAGAAGATATAATATGGTTTTGTCATAAATTCAATTTACCTATATGGAATGATAAAACAAATTTTTACTATAAAAGCTATAGAAATCGTATCAGAAATGAATTATTGCCTTATTTAAAGGAATATTTCAACCCTAAAATAGAAAAAAGTATTATTAATTTTTTAAATTTATCAGCAATAGAAAATGAATATATTAAACAAAATGCAATAAAGCTATATCTTGCTAGTAGACACTCATATTATATAGCTATCAATCTTAAAACTATCAAAAATCAACATTTAGCTCTACAAAAAAGAGTAATAAATATATTTTTTTACTATAATTTCAATAAATATTTAAAAAACAAAATTTTATATGAACTAATAAAATATATAAATATTCCATATAAAAGAAAAAAAATTATAATGCTAGAAAATTTTTTAATAAATATCGAAAAAGACTGGATTTATATCACATAGTAATAAATTTATCAACTAAATATTTATAAAAATAATAAGAAAATTAGTAATATTTACTTAATTAATCATATAATTATTATAAGTATTTACTATATTCATTTAAAGGATTATTAAAGCATGGTTAATTGGCAAGTTATCGGTCAACTGGCATCACTAGCTATAATTGTATTCGTAGGGCCAGCTGTAATAGTTTTGTTATCGTTACGTAAAGGGAATTTATAATATCTACTAAAAATAAAACCTATAATATGCAGACAAATTTTACAACTAGTCTGCATTTGACTGTTATATAATATACTAATTAATATAATCTAACAACAATTTTTTGCTAATTTCTTGATGATTTCCAGCAAACTCATTCTTTGGAGATAAAAATAACATACAATGACATTCTTTTCTTTCTCTCATAGGTACACAAGGACAATTCCAATATGAACTGACAACTTCTTTAGATTTATCTTCATAATGACGACACGGACAAAGAGGAGAACCATAATCATCTTTATGTCTGGCTAAACCTTCTATAACTACAGCCGTAACACTTGCATCAGAGCAAAAAAATGTACCTGTTCTTCTTGCATAAGCTTCTGAAAACTTACGCATAGCTTCAAGGCTATCAGGAAGATATTTAAAATCTGTTTTTTTCATAAATAAGATTTATAATAAAAATTTACATTTCTTTATTATAATCTAATAATCTACTAAATAAATGAATAAAAAAAGAAATATTAAATTTTGCAATATTTACATTTTAAAATAAAATAAAATTAATATTATTATATAATATGATAATAATTAAATAAGTTTGAAACAAATTAGTAATACGTCAATCTCAGATATAATTATTATTGTTATGATATATACATAGTTGAAACAATTTACAAATCTATTATGACAGCATCTTATTTACCATCTATACTGGTACCTTTAGTAGGAATAGTGTTTCCTGGAATCAGCATGGCTTTACTATTTTTATATATTGAAGAAGAAAATATAGTTTAAACATATTGTATAAAATAAGTCTCAAATTTATGAGCCATCTTGATATGTAAATATCAAGATGGCTCATAAATTTTATGCTTTAATACTTACAGCGAAGAACCAATTCCAGAATAAGAGCCATAAATAAAAATTCCTAAGACTGTAATTACTGCAATACCACCAACTGTAGCAACTAACCATAATGGAACTCGACCTGTACTTGTCATTCTTTTATCCTTAATTATAATAAAACTAACTATATAAAGATATTTATTAATTAAAAAAGTAACTTGAAAATAAAACCGCAAGAACAAAAATTAATAATAATCCCCAAAATAGAGAAGTACGATTTAATTCTACAGGCTCCTTATTTGGATTAGGACCACTCATTTTATATCTCCTAATTTTATCTTTGAATAAATTGCATAGATGTAATAGCACCTAAAAAAAACACTGTTGGTATGGCTAAACCATGTATAGCTAACCATCTAAAAGTAAATATTGGATACGATATTGGCTGATTTGAATTACCTCTAGTCATAGTAATTATACTAATTCCTTATATTATAATTAAATACCCTTAGTTAAATCTTCTAATTCTTGTTTGGCACTAAAACGATCATTCACTAATGGAACCTGTTGGCGATCTTGAGTAAAGTACTCATTAGGTCTTGGAGTCCCAAAAACATCATAAGCCAATCCGGTACTAACAAATAACCAACCAGCAACAAATAAAGATGGTATAGTTATACTGTGAATAACCCAGTAACGTATACTAGTAATAATATCAGAAAAAGGACGCTCTCCTGTTGATCCTCCTGACATAATAAGCACCTCCTATAAGTAAAACTACAAAAATTATAAATCTATCAAGCAAACAATGATTATCTTAATATACATATTAATTATTCAAATCATTTAGATAATATAAGTATATAAATACAGTGTATCAAAATATTATCATTAGCTAAAACTATATAAGCTGGAAATAACATTAGCAGGCTAATAAAAATATTACATTAATAATCGAATATTTTAAATAAATTAAAATTTTTATTTTTATAAATATATATATATTATAATAGCTTAACAAATAAATCTAAACAAAAATGGATATCTTATTATAAGAAAAGTATAATATAAAACTCAACTTAAATATCTTAAATTGAACCAAATGCTAGTACCCACTTTCAACTGACTTTGAACAACTACTTTCATATTATATTTATTTAATATATTTTTCACTATTGATAAACCTAAACCTGTTCCTTCTAAAGTATGAATATTATTTTCTACCCTCACAAACCTGTCAAAAATGGCTTTTTGATCTTCTTCAGCTATTCCAATTCCCTCATCAATCACTTCAATTCTAACTAAATTTTTAGTATCTATATCGAACAAAAAATTATGGGTATATACTAATTTATAAACCCGTAAAACAATTGTACTATTATATGGAGAAAACTTTAAAGCATTATTTAAGAGATTAGATATGACTTGTAAGATAGAACTTTCATGCGCCAAAATATAGTTAATATTCTTATCTAGCTCAACTATTAATTTAATATTATTTTTATTTGCTATAATTTGCGAAGTCTTCACTACATTATATAAAATTGGAGATAAATCTATATAATCTAATTTATAATCATATTCTGATTCTAGAAGAGATAAGTCTAAAATATCATTAACTAAAGAAGATAAACGTTTAGTTTCATTATTAGCAATAGTCAAAAAATTAATTTTTTCTTCTTGATCTAATGTATCGTTATAATCAATTAAAGTTTCAAGAAATGAACCTATATTGCATAATGGAGTCCTTAATTCATGAGATATATTACCTATAAATTGATTCTTAGCCTTATTTAATTTTACTTCTTTACTGACGTCTTGTATAACTATTGCAATACCAGTCAAAACTTTAAGTATATTATCGAATAAAGTTGTTAAGAAAAAACGACAAGTCTTTACAGAATTATAATCTAAATTAATATAAACCTCTTCGGTTTGTAATTTATTTGTACTTGTAAAATTTGACTCAATCAATTTATTTAATATTGGTAACAGAGTCTCATTAACGTGAATAGGTAAATAACTACAAAGAAACACACCTGTTAGATCAATATTAAACCAATTAAAAATTTCTTGCGCTGTCTTATTAACGAATAATATCCTAAGTTCAGTATCTACTAAAATAGTACCATCTGCTACTATCGACATAATGGTTTGTAATTTATTTTTTTCTGATACTATTTTATCAACATTTTTTTTTTCATATGACTGTAATTTTTCAGCCATTTGATTAAAACTAATGAATAAAATTGCTAATTCACTACTAATTGGCAAGCTTAGCTTTTGATTAAAATTACCTGAAGCAATATTATTAATTCCCCATAAAAGTTGCCTTTTAGCTCCTACAATTAATAAAGTATTGAATGCAACACCTATAAATAACATTAACCAAACCAAAACAAAAACAAAAATACTTAAATCTCTTATTAATTTATAAGAAGAAATTCTTGTATTTAAATCTATACCTAGATCTAAACTTCCTAAATTATATTTTCCTTTATTTAAAGGAATATTTATATCAATAATATCATGACTTAATAATTCACTAGAGTTAATAAGCGGTATATTAAATAAAAACTCTTTATGTTTTAACTGTAATAAACTTTGATGTAATTGTAATATATGTTGAATTTTTGTATTGTATATAGGTAACCCTAATAGTAATCTGCCATATTGATCAAAAAATAAAATATATCTAATACTAGCTGTACTTAAATAAATTTTTTCAAGAAAATATGCTACATCCTTTTGATTAACACTATCATTAGAATCTATAATATTAGAAGCTAATAGCAATCCTAAATCTTTACAAAAACGTCTTCCCGTAATAATTGAATCTTCTTGAAAAATGCTTAAAGACCAAAAAGTTAAACTACTCATAACTACAGAAATCATTAACGTAACGAGAACTATAAAACGATTTAAATTAATACCTAAATTCAATTTAGAAAATATTTCACGTATTCGACGATACATATTGTTGATTAATAAATACTACAGATTAATAAGTATATGTCACAAATTTTGAATTGAGCTTTCAATTTTATTGAACATAACATAAGATAGTAAAAAATCAAACACAAAAATCACTAGCAAAGATGTAACAACTGATAAAGTAGTTGATTGTCCAACAGCTTTAGCACCACCAGTTGCTGTTAAACCCCAAAAACAACTAATTACAGATATAAAGCAACCAAATATTAAAGTTTTAAATAAAGACTTAAAAATATCCTGAATCATTAAAGAAGATAACGAAGAAGTAAAAAAGATATATGGATGTACATTATATATAGTAAAACAAATAAAAGAACTACTGAATAAACTTGTAATAAAAGAAATAATATTTAAGCAAGGTAACATTAAAGTACAAGCTATTATTCTTGGTAAGACTAAATATCTTAAAGGGTTTGCATCCAATAGATAAAGAGCATCCAATTGTTCTGTCACACTCATAGTAGCTAATTCAGATGTAAAATACGATACTATACGCCCAATAATAATTACAGATGTTAATACAGGTGAAAGTTCACGAATAAATGCAATAGTTAAAACAGAACCTATCAAACTTACAGAATTAATATATAAAAATTCTTTAACAATCTGTATAGTAAAGACTATACCAACAAAGAAAGCCGTAACTATTACTATACTTAAAGAATCAGGACCAACTATTTTGATTTGTTCTAAAATATTGATATGATTTCTATTTAAAAATAGAAATTTTATTCTACTGTTAATTATAGAATACACATAAATTGCTAGATTATTAAACATAAGTTAAAATGTAATATATAATAATGATAAATCATAAATATTTATTATTAAATTAATTTTAGTATCTTATTTTTACCCACCTTACAATTCAATTTAAATTTGCATTTTTATCAAAAGTATATTAAAATTGATTTTTATAGGGCGGTTAGCTCAGAGGTAGAGCGCCTGCCTTACAAGCAAGTGGTCACTGGTTCAAGTCCAGTACCGCCCATAATTATTAAATTAAAATCATTAAAAATTTAGGGCTCATCGTCTAAGGGATTAGGACAGGGACCTTCTAAGTCTCTAATGTAGGTTCGAATCCTACTGAGCCTATTATTTAAGTATGCTATCTACAACTTGTTGAACTTTACTACCTGAGTCGATAGTTTCTAAAGGATCTTTCCTCAATCTATGTCTTAAACATAGTTTAATGACAGATTTGATATCATTGATCTCAACTTTAGTTCTATGATTAAGAGCTGCAAGTGCCTTAGCTGCTCTATTGGTAACTATATCCCCTCTTAAACCATCAACATCCAGAGCTCCACATATTTCTGATATTTTAACTCTTAGAGAGTAGTCTATATTCACATTAGGTAATCTTTCTTGAGCATCTACAATAGAAGACTTTAATTTATCTTGTTGTTCTTGAAACTCTTCTAAGCAATGATAAGGATTACTATCAAATTTACTTCTTTGTTCTACTATTTTAACCCTCAATGAGGGTTCTTTAACTGTACGAATTTCAGCATGCATACCAAAACGGTCCAATAATTGAGGCCTTAACTCTCCTTCTTCAGGATTGCCAGACCCTACTAACACAAACCTAGCTGGATGTCTTATAGATATACCTTCTCGTTCAACCGTATTCCATCCAGAAGCTGCTGCATCCAACAAAATATCTACTAAATGATCATCTAATAAATTAACTTCATCAACATAAAGAATACCTCTATTGGCTTTTGCTAAAAGACCTGGTTCAAAAGTTTTAATACCTTCTGTTAACGCTTTTTCTATATCTATAGTGCCACAAACTCTATCCTCAGTTGCACCAAGAGGCAGATCCACCATAGGTACATTAATAAATAAAGTTAATAAATCTGCATCATTTTGTACTCGAACTTTGACAAAATCAGACATTAAGTCGTAATCAGAAGGATGTGAATTAAATAAATCATCTTGAACAACTTCAATTTTTGGCAAAAGGTCTGCAATTGCTCTAATTGTTGTAGATTTACCAGTACCACGGTCACCCATAATCATAACACCACCTATTTTAGGATCAACAACATTTAATAACAACGCTAATTTCATTTCTTCTTGTCCTACGATAGCTGTAAAAGGAAAAACCGGACGTGCTTTATCTTGTAAGATACTCACAATAACAATGTTAAACTAATATAACTATAATAATTAAATAAATACATTACACTAATATACAGCTTAAAATTTAGCTATAAATTAAAACTATAATAAAGAAAACATAAATAAATATTAAAAATAAAAAATAACATTAACATAAAGATGCGATAATTAACGACAATAACAATATCACACCTATAATATTTAATTAAATTATTAACATTTATTTACTGGTATAAATCTGTACCTAAACGAATTGCTAATACAGCAGAAACCAAAGCAAACAGTAAAGCTACAAAGATTTGACTATCGCTAATCATAGTAATTATACTCCTTCAATATATATAAAAACAATAATTTCATCTAATCGATATAATAATTCAATAATTCGTATTACACATAAACTTTGTAAGAAATTTCTATATAAGCTTATAATTTAAAATAATTAATCAATATATAACAATAAAAAATTATGTTCCCACTATCACTTATAAAATTTAAAATTATGAAGCCATACGTATTTTACCCGATATTGCCCAATTTTGAATAGCAGATATATTTACTTGATCTGTAAAAGCGAGAGGAACAAAATTATTAATTACATTAATAATATCTTGTGTAGCAAATTCTCTCTTTTCATAAAATGCATTATACATAGCTTCTATAATTGCTTGCTCAATTTCAGCACCTGAAAATTGATCAGTAAGTTGACTTAAAGATTTAATATCATATTTAAGCCAGGATAAAGGTCTGAATTTCATTAAATGTATTTGAAAAATTTTCTCTCTTTCTTCTGAATTCGGTAAGTTTAGAAAAAATATTTCATCAAAACGTCCCTTTCTCATTAATTCAGAAGGTAAAGATAGAACTTGATTAGCTGTTGCAATAACAAACACTGGTTTTCTTTTCTCTGCTAACCAAGTTAATAAAGTACCTAAAACGCGACTTGTAGTACCACTATCAACACAACTATTTAAGCGTGTAAAGCATTTATCTATTTCATCTATCCAGAGTAAACATGGAGAAAACTGCTCAGCTATTTTAATCATATGCCGCATTCTTTCTTCAGATTGACCAACAATACCCGCAAAAATTTTACCCACATCTAACTTTAATAATGGTAATTTCCACTGACTAGATATTGCCTTAGCAACCAAAGATTTTCCAGTTCCTTGTATACCAACCAATAAAATACCTTTTGGTGTTATTAATCCGTACTCTTTAGCTTGTTTAGAAAAAGCTATAGAACGTTTATTTAACCAATCTTTAAGAGAAACCAAGCCACCTATATCTTTGAAACTATCATTTACTGGATAAAACTCTAATATATTGTATTGCTCAACCAATTCTTTCTTTTCAACTAAAATATGTTTAATTAAGCTACTTTTAGATGAATTAAAAGATAATGATTTAAGTATAGATATTCTTATCTTTTCAATAGAAAAACCCCTATAAGCTGGTATTAAATCTTGAAAATAATCAGAGTAAAAATCAGGATTAATACTCATAATATTAAATAAACGATTTAATTCTAGGTTAATTTCTTCATCATTAGGTAAAGGGAATTCTAAAATAGTTACAAGATCTTTTAATAAATTAGGAACTTGAATTTCTGATGCAGATATAATAATAGATGAATTAACCTTTTTAAGAGAGCAACTGATATTTTTTATTTTACGAATAATGCTAGGATCATTAATAAAAATATGAAAATCTTTAAGAAAGAAAATTGTAGATACTGGAAAATTCAACTGCTCAATAAATTCAATAGCATTAAGAGGATTTCTTGCTGCCCTATTTAAATAATTAGGATTATTATAATAACCATCAATAAAATTCCAACAATATATGGATTTTTTCACATTTTGTTTAATTATAGTATGAATATTATACTCTAAACGCTCTTCTTCGCAGTTAAGAATATATATCAAAACACTTTGCGTAAACAGTGATAACCTTAAATTAGTGTTAAACGACATAAAACATACAAGCTTGATAATAATATACGACATAATTCAAATTAAAGAATTTTTTCTTTAATTTAAGGATAAACATAAATAGTGATCAAAACTATAGAGCTACTTTTTTTCTTTTTTTTCTTCTTCTACAACTAAGAATTTTACGACCACTAGTAGTTTTCATACGAAATCTAAAACCAGATTTTCTAACACGCTTAATATTTGTGCCATTACTAAAGCCTTTACTCATATTTAAATTTTTTATATGTTAATAATATGCTTATTATATACTCTTATTTAAATAATTCAAAAATATCTTAAATTTAAAAAATACTTTAATCATGTTTGAATTGTATATTATAACCTTAATATGTTTTTTATTACCTTTATGTTATTTTATAACTAATAATATCAAATCTATATATAAACAAATAAATACTTTAAACAATATAAAAGGGAAAAAAAATAAAATACATGTAAAAAATGAATATATTTTATACGTAACAAAAACATATATAAGTAGAAAAAAATGGCTACATTGTATTACAATGCTAGATTTTTACACTGAGCAATGCAAAACTGATGATAATACAATAATAGCAAATTACTACAATTACATTGGACTATGTTACCAATGTGTACATTTAGATAAAATAGCAAAAAAATATTACCTTAAAGCTTATAATAAAGAACCAATAAGTAAACAAGCTTTAAAAAAGTTAAATAATATTCAAGGTATTAATAACTAATTTTATTAAATTAAATAAAAATTCAAATACAAATATTTGATATATTACTAGCATATTAAATAAAATCGGGATAGCAGGACTTGAACCTGCGACGTCCTGCTCCCAAAGCAGGCGCGCTACCAAACTGCGCTATATCCCGTCTAATAACAATATGTACTATAACACTTTTTATATACTATTGTCCAATTATAATTTGATAAAAAAATATCATGCTTAATATTAATTATTACAAAATTGATATAAAATTCTTACATAATTAACTAAATCATTTCGATTTAAAATAACTGCACTAATAAACTTTCCATAATTATCTTGACTTTAATTGATGCAACAAAAACTATTAAATAATTTACCTAAATAAAATATATGCATAATATTACATACTCCATAGTGTATACTTTCTCAATTTTATTATCATAATATTTTTTGATAATCTGATTTAATATTCTTTCTCATGTTGCTAATTCTACTATTGAATGAATATAGAGTAAATAATTTCTCAATAGTAGTTTCGTATAAAAAACTTAATTCTGTTTTTCTCTTCTTAGCCAATTTCTTTGATAAAGATATTTTTATAAAGAATATTTGTCTTTATAAGTTTAATTTAACTCTAAAAATCTTAGAGCTAAATAAAAATAAAAGCCATTAGCTTCTAAAATATTCTTAAAATCCTTCTTTTAGAATTATTAAACCTACAGAAACATGACTAGAGTGAATTTAAATGAGAAATTCCATTGTTTTCTTATTAGCAAATATTTGTCAGCTATATTTGAAGTTATATTAACTTCTTATTTTAAAGAATTTTCATCTAACTCTACTGATAAACAACTAAATTTCAATTAATTTATAGAAAAGAATATTTAGTATCTTCTTTATAAAGACAGACTTTTAAAGAAAAAATACAGTATTTCATTCCATTTATATTAATTTTATTATCAGTTAATATTAATCATCATTAGAAGAATAAACTTTAAGATTACCTTCTTTTAAATATTTAAATTATATTGATTTGCTTTATCAGTATTTAAACTTCATAACAATCTATAATTCAAAATAATACATAAACCATGTTGTTGTACTTCATTTGTGAATAAATAAAGCTTATCAAGACTAAAACAATATTTTGTTCTTTACATATTGACAATGGAATTAGAAAAATTTTTTTAATAAATCTTGAAAAAGCAAAAGAACTACTTAGAAATCTTTACAATTTGTAATAAAAACACTAAATAACGTTCTCATAAAAATATAATTATATGTAGAAAAAATATTAGAATGGACAACATAAAAAAACTTAAAAATTCAATAAGAAAATAAATATACATATCCTTGTTATACAAATAATGCAATATTCAAACTAACAAAGTAAAAGAAACTATAATAAAATAACTATATATAACTGTAATTTTGCTATGAAATAATATATTTTGGTCAATTACAGCTAAAGTTTTCGTCGAAAAAACTACAACTTAAAATCATAGTTTTTTATAAAAAATAATATATCAAATTAATTTAAGCTTCCTCTTTTTAACTGTTACACTAATAATTTCTTTGTCATTTTTCTGTAAAGTTAAATGTAAGTAATAAATTTATTGATATTTTTTTCTCTTCGATACTATTCGAATTCAATATTTAGGCTATAATTAAAAGTAAATAACTAATTGAAAATTATTTAACAACAAATCGGCTAGAGTTAACATGCAAAAATAATAACATAATGTTTTCAATTCATTTAGTTACAAATAATTAAAACTTTTTTATTAAAAATTGCATAGCTGTAATTACTTTCCGTAAACATATCAATAATCGATGAATGCATCTTAACAACTAATTTTCTATACGAAATATTATTAATACTAAAGTATTTATATTCATAAGTCAGTAAATTTTCTATTTTTTTGATCTTAAAGCATTAATATTAATTTGTTTATCATATTCAATAATTACATGCTATTAGTTTATCTATTATATATTATATGCATATGCATATGCATATAATTTTTATAGTATTTACGCTAATCATTTTTATATATTCTTATATGCAGAAAACTTATAAAGGCATAGCCTTTTAAAAATTTTTTTAGAATAAATGTCGTTATTTTCAAATTATAAAAATTTTATAGTGGATACCAAAACATTCCTTTAACACCATCTGGATCCATAATAAAACCTAAATGCTTGTAAAAAGTGACTACTTGGGGGTCTGCAAATAAGGTAATTGTACTAATGTCTTCATATCTCAACTTTTTAATTATTTGACACATTAGAATTTTACCTAAACCTTGCCCCTGAAATTTCGGATGTATAACAACATCCCAAATAGTTGCATTAAAAGAGTTATCAGATGTAGCTCTTGCAAAACCTATCAAAAATTTCTTTTTATTACTCTTATAAAACAAAGAAGCTGTTAAAAAACTATTATCTATAGCTATCTTCACTTTTTTTAAAGGTCTACGTACCCATCCAACTGAATCACACAATTTTTCTAATTCATATAAATTAATATCATTATTTAAACTCAAATAAATACTTATATTTTTACCATTATTTTCTAAATTTTTTACCAGTAAAATTGTATCTACTGAATCCTGTTTTTGAAATTGATCATTAAAATTTAAATACAGAAGATCATGATGCTTAAAAAAAAATTTCCAAAAAGACATTAGTTTACCAACATTAACACAATTTTGTACAAACAAACACAAATATATAAAAATTTTTGATACTTTCAATAAATGTTACTACATGAACAAAAAAATTATAAGATCTATTATTCTTATATAATATAACCAATTTTATATTTTTAATAAGCTTGTAACTTTTTGTCATATTCAAACAACTAATTAATAAGTTTAAAGGAGATAGTTAATGAAAAAAATCTTGGCCTTTTCATGTATGATAATTTTATTTATCTACAGTCGCCCTATAAACTCTCTAGCAGAGACAGCCGTATTAACAAGATGTCAAGAATCACCCATGTTCATAAAAAGACTTAATAACAGCGTTAAGAAATTAGAAACACGATTAAGCAAGTATGATCCAAATACACCACCGGCAATAGCTATACAAAAACAAATTACAAAAACAAAATTAAGGTTTGATAAATATGCTAAATCAGGTATTTTATGTGGTACAGATGGATTACCACACTTAATAACTGATGGTAGATGGAATCATGCAGGAGAATTTATGATTCCAGGAACTTTGTTTTTATATATAACAGGATGGATTGGATGGGTAGGTAGAGGATACCTACAAGAGGTATCCAAAGATAACAAACCAACAGAAAAAGAAATCATTTTAGATATTCCTTTAGCATCCAAATACTGCTTATCAGGCTTTACTTGGCCTTTAGCGGCTATAAAAGAGCTAACTAGTGGTAAATTAGTTGCACAAAATCAGGATATACCTATCTCACCTCGTTAAAATTAATAATATAAACATATAATTTAGAATAAGGCTAAAAAAATGAATGATAATTTATTAAAATATCTATCAACTATACCTGTAGTAGGAGCTATTTGGCTAACATTCACAGCAGGCTTTATAATAGAAATCAATCGTTTTTTCCCCGATATACTTTCATTATCATTATAGAAAAAATTTTATTACTTTCTATAAACTTTAAAAGTATCTTACATTTTATAGAAATTTAACAAGTTTTATATTCTATAAGCTTGTTTTTTTCAAATATAAATATATTGATATAATAAATATAAAAAACATTAACCTAAAATTTGATATTAATAAATATGAGTTTAATTAGTCAAATTATTTTAAATGCAGATAATGAATTAAGATACCCAACAATTGGAGAACTACAATCTATCAATAGTTACATCAAAACAGGAGAGATTCGTATAGGCATTAGTACTAAACTAAGAGATAATGAACAGGAAATAATACAACAAGCTAGTAAATCAATTTTTCAAATCCATCCAGAATATATAGCACCTGGAGGAAATGCAGAGGGATCAAGAAAAAGATCTTTATGTCTTCGAGATTATGGATGGTATTTACGGCTAATTACTTATGGTGTTCTCACTGGAGATAAAAATTCTATTGAAAAAATAGGCGTAATTGGTGTACGAGAAATGTATAACTCATTAAGTGTACCTATTATAGGAATGATAGATGCCATAAAATGCTTAAAGAAATCAACTATTAAAAGCTTAGAAAAAGAAGAAGTACTCATTGTTGAACCTTACTTTGATTTTATTATACAAGGCATGTCATAAATCATAAACTGAATCAACATATACTAGTAAGTAAATAAATCTAATAGTTGCTTGCTCAGTTATCTAATGCTATAATCTTAATTAGACTCGGAAACTACATTATTAACAGCTTAAACTTGTCAGGACTGGAAAGTAGCAGCAATTCAGCTTAATTATATAGGGTGTTTTCCGGGTTTTACTGTTTAGTAATATTATCCTGTTAAATTTGATATATGTATCCATTACTTATAAACAAAAATATAGTATCTCTCATATTAAATATTTAAACATTCGTATTAATTATTATAATTCCACAGAATTTTAAAAAGACATGAAATCATCCATCATGCAAGGAGCTCGAATTATTTCCGTAGGTTCTGCTGTTCCACATTTATGTATAAACAATAAAGATATTAGTAGAATTGTCGAAACATCAGATGAATGGATAATGACTCGAACAGGAATTAAAGAAAGGCGCGTATTAACTGGTGCCAATAAATCAGTTGTAGATCTTGCTTATTGTGCTTCGATGAAGGCCTTAAGCAAAATTCATATGGATCCTTTGGAAATAGACTTAATTATACTTGCAACATCTAGTCCTAATGACCTTTTTGGTAGCGCTAGTCAAGTACAAGCAAGAATTGGAGCTAGAAAAGCAGTGGCATTCGATTTAACAGCAGCATGTTCAGGATTTGTACTAGCTATTGTAACAGCAACACAATTTATCCAAAATGGGAGCTATAACAATATTTTAATAATTGGTGCAGATGTTTTATCAAAATGGATGGACTGGTCGGACCGTAAAACATGCATATTATTTGGTGATGGAGCTGGTGCAGCGATTATACAATCATGCTCTGAAGAAGACAATGCCATTTTAGGTTTTCAGCTTAATACAGATGGAGGACAATCCGATGAACTATCAATTACATATAAAGACAATAAGTGTCCTATAAATACTTTGAAACTTTTTCAAGGTCAATTTCAATATATTTCAATGAATGGCAAAGAAGTTTATAAATTTGCTGTATCAAAAGTTCCTGCTAGTATTACCAAATGTCTCAATGCTTTACATATTTCTATACAAGATGTTAATTGGCTACTATTGCACCAAGCTAATCAAAGAATTTTACAAGCTGTAGCCAATAGATTATCAATTGATGATTGTAAAATCATATCAAATTTGAGCAAATATGGAAATACCTCAGCTGCATCAATACCACTAGCTCTTGATGAAGCATTAGAGAATAATAAAATTACCAAAGAAGATATTATAGTAATTTCTGGATTTGGCGCAGGATTAACTTGGGGTACGGTTGTAATTCAATGGAAATGTTAATAGAAAAAACAAAAACTTAAATAATTTCATTACCTATATTACAATATAGAAAAAATCGATAAGATTAAAATTAAATAATAAAATAAATATAATTAAAATTTTATTCATTTAATTTATCAATACACTGTTCAAAAATTATTAATGAAGGAAAATTTCTAATGACATCATCATTATCTAGCTTTTTCAATAGTTTAATATTAGGTGCTTTAATTGTTGTATTACCTATTACATTAGCACTTTTATTTGTTAGTCAAAAGGACAAAACATTAAGAAGCTAAATTATTTTATATCCATATATTTACTTAATAAACATAAGAAAACACTTATATATATCACACTATATGTATATGTGTTTCTTGTTAATTTAAGTTATAATTACATAATTAATCTAAATCTTAAAATTTATTTATTATTTTATTGAATATGTCTTTAGCAGAATGGTTAAATATCAAACGTAATACATACTTTAAGTCTGATATAAAAACAACCAAATTACAAGTACCCGAAGGATTATGGATTAAGTGCAGTAAATGTAATTTTCTTATGTATTATAAAACTCTTGCAGAAAACTCTAGAACTTGTCCAAAATGCGAATATCATTTTCCAACAACTAGTGAAGATAGAATAGAAAAACTTATTGATTATAATACATGGAAACCTATCAATAAATATTTAACTTCAACAGATCCGCTAGGTTTTTCTGATAGAAAATTGTATAGTAAGCGATTATTAGATATGAAAATACAAACTGGATTATTTGATGCTGTACAAACTGGTTTAGGTAACATTTTTAATATACCTGTTGCTCTTGGTATTATGGATTTTCGATTTATGGGTGGTAGTATGGGATCTGTTGTAGGCGAAAAACTGACTAGATTAATTGAAAAAGCTACAGATCAAAAAATACCTGTGATAATTATTTGCGCCTCAGGAGGGGCAAGAATGCAAGAAGGCATGCTGAGCTTAATGCAAATGGCCAAAATTTCTTCTGCATTAGAAAAACATAAACAACACCGGCTTCCATATTTTCCTATTTTAACCTCTCCAACTACAGGAGGAGTAACCGCTAGCTTTGCAATGTTAGGAGATATAATTATAGCAGAACCAAATGCATTAATAGCATTTGCTGGAAGACGAGTTATAGAACAAACAATTAAAGAAGAACTACCAGATAACTTTCAGAGATCTGAATACTTATTTAAACATGGATTTATAGATCTAATTGTATCAAGAAAAAATCTAAAAAATAAGCTTTATGAAATTTTATCTTTTTATTATAAAAACTAAAATAAAACTATTTATCCATAATCATAAACTTACATCCATATAAATCAAACGATTAATTTATAAAAAAGAAAAAATAATTATATGGTAGAAAAATAAAAATTTAATAAAATAATAAATATCATTTAAAGTATTATATAATATATAAACCACTTGTTTAATTCAAGGATAATAAAAATTTTATGATACCAAATACTAAAATTCAGTTAAATTTATTAGCTGTTATAATAGCTTTCGTAACTTTACTAAATGAAGCTTACGCCATAGAATTAGATGAAGCAACAAGAACAGTAACTTTAGAAGATTCTGGTAAAACTATTACATTAACACCAGAACAAGTTAAAAGGGGTAAACGTCTTTTTAATAATGCATGTGCTCAATGTCACAATGGAGGAATCACTAAAACTAATCCTAACATAGGTCTGGAACCCGATTCATTAAGTAAAGCAACACCAGCAAGAGATAACATTAACAGTTTGATAGACTATATGAAAGATCCAACAAGTTATGATGGCACTACTTCTATTGCTGAATTGCATCCTAGTATAAAAAGCGCAGAAATTTTTCCAAAAATGCGTAACTTAACAGACGAAGACTTATTTGCCATTGCAGGACATATTTTAATTCAACCGAAAATCGAATCAGAAAAATGGGGTGGTGGCAAAATATATTATTAGTACTAGTTACTAGAAAGCAAATAAATTATAATATTCATATAATATTTATTTTACAAAAATCATTTTTTATATACTATACATAGTAAAAAATAAAATATAATGTATATTAAGATTTAATTTAATTATTACAAGGATGCATAATTTATGAGATTGCTATTCATTTTTTTTATTATTTGCAGTATCTTTACCAATAATATTCTATCAGCTTTTGCTGCAGATTTAGATGCTGGAGAACAAGTTTTTTCGGCAAATTGTTCAGCTTGCCATGCTAATGGAAATAACGCAATCATGCCTGATAAAACATTACAAAGTAATGCTTTATCAGAAAATAGTATGAATAGTATAGAAGCTATTACTAATCAAGTAAAAAATGGTAAGAATGCTATGCCTGCATTTGGGGGTCGCTTAGCAGATGAGGATATAGAAAATGTTGCTAATTATGTTTTAAATCAATCAGAAAAAGGATGGTAGTAGAATTAGCTTATGAAAGTAAGTAAGATAATGAATTAGATATATTAGAAATAAAATAGATAGTTAGAATTAACTAAATAGCTATCTATTATTCTAAATAAAACTTAATATAAATATATACTTAATAATTCGACAATGACCTATAAACTATACCCAGCTATTCTAATATTAGAAGATAATCAAATTTATAAAGGATGGACTTTATTAAATTCTGTCATGTCATTTGGAGAAATCGTATTTAATACGGGTATGACGGGATATCAAGAAATAATTACAGACCCTAGCTATAAAGAACAAATAATTACATTTACATATCCAGAAATTGGTAATACAGGAATTAATTATGAGGATAACGAATCTAATAAAATTCATATAAATGGTATAATAGCTAAAAATTTCTGTTTTTCTCCTAATAATTGGAGAAAACACAAATCTTTAGTAGACTATATTATAAACAATACAATACCTCACATTTTTGGTATAGATACAAGATCATTAACTAAACACTTAAGAAATACAGGATCTATACTTGGATGTATATCAAGTCAAGATCTAAACATAAAATTACTGGCATCTAAATTCAAAAATATAAATTTGGTGACAAACAACGATTTAGTAAAACAAGTCACCACAAGAAATACATATAAATTTCAAGAATATTCTAATACATATTTTTCTTATTTAAAATATAAAACAAACACAAAATATGGATATGGCTTAAAAATTGTTGTAATAGATTTTGGAGTTAAATATAACATTCTATCTAGGTTATATAATTACGGTTGTCGTATACAAATTTTACCTGCAACAAGCTCATACAAAGAAATTAAATCATATAATCCAGATGGAATTGTTCTATCTAACGGTCCTGGAGATCCATCTGTAGTTGAATATGCAATAAAAACAATAAAACAAATTATAAGCTATACCAATATACCTATATTCGGCATATGTATGGGACATCAAATCATTAGTTTAGCCTTAGAGGCAAAAACATTTAAGCTAAAATTTGGACATAGAGGTTTAAATCATCCTTCAGGCGTAAAACAAAAAGCTGAAATAACAAGTCAAAATCATGGTTTTGCAGTAAATAAAGATTCTTTACGTAACAACTGTATAAATTATACTCACTTTAATCTAAATGATTTTACTGTAGCAGCTATATTTTATAGTAAAAAACCCATATTTTCTGTACAATATCATCCGGAAGCAAGTCCAGGTCCACATGATTCAGAGTATTTATTCAAATCCTTCCTCAACTTAAGTAAAAAGCTAAAAAGTTATTCAAACTATAATACATCATCTTGATTCCAAACACGATGGTTAAACAATGCAGATATAACTTGAACTCCTCTTAATTGATTGAATAATGGCAAATGTCCATAAGGTGCATTAATATTCCATAAAAACTCACTTGGATATCGTGATAAAACACCATTTTTGCTCCAACCTATAGAAGACCAAAATTTTTTCCAATCCTTATTAACAGACAGCCATATCTTTCTTTGTACAGAAAACCCAAATTTATTTCTCGAATAAATTCTCCACAATTGATCTAAAATATATAAATCTTCAGATGGAAACGAAAAAACGTCTGTAAAATACAACCAATTACGATTAGGTGCATGATCTAATTTTGCTAATAAGCAAAGATAATGTTGAGTAAGTTTGTCAGCCTCTTGAAAACTATGCAGAATTAATAAATCCTGTAAAGGCTGGTAGTTTAATCTGAGATAAGAATTAAGTTCTATAAGACCACATGAAAAATAAGATTTTAATTTTGTTTTTATACAATCACTACTATTAAAATATAAAAATTCAAATATTAAACCATCTAAAAATTTCACTTTTCTCTTTTGAACAATACATCTATCTATCAAAATATTTAAAAGAAGCTCCTGACCTAGCTTGCCGGAATCTATAATTTGTTCAATTAATTGTATTTGCTCTGTTTTATCAAGATTAGTATCTAACGAAGCAACTTTTTTTAAAATATTTGAATTATAATTAAGATCTTTCATAAACTATATCCATATGCTTATATGATTTATAAAAGTATATCATTCTATAATAACTTATAGCTATTTTTGTAGATTATTTATAACTAAAATTATAATACGAATAAAAAACATGACTCCATTACCTAATATATTTGTCAATAAATAAAATGCCAGTTTTACCAAAACTAATAAAAATTTTTCAAATTTTGGGATTACAAAATCTTGTAGTTCTATAACAGTAATTATTAATAATTGTAATGGTGACAAGAGAATAAAATCTCTTAATCTGTAGGTATAAATATATTTTGTAATCAAGCCTTGTGGACTAATCAACCAAACTTTATAACGATTAGCATATATATATTTAGGTTGAGTAATATATAAGTACAACAAATTTTGATAAACTAAATTGTTCTTAAATGAAGCCAAAGATCTAATAGAAGTATAGGATTCATCACACAATTTGTTATCTTTCAAAAATTTGATTATACTAGATAAAGATTTCATATTTTCAAAAATCATAATAATAGCTAAATTACTAATTTGAATAGTTAAGTTTTCTAATAAAATTTCTACATGCCTAATTGGTGTACATTTTTGATCAAATGCAAATAGATAACTATCTATATACATAGAACCAAAAATTAAATATGTTAATAAATTTTCTAATAACCATTTAGACTCTAGAAGTACAACTTTTACATGAAAATATTTAATCCTGTTAAAAACAATTGAATAACCACTAATACTAAATTCCATAAAAAAATGCACTATTACCTTTTGAAGTAGATCGTACAATATTTTATCTTTTAATACTTTTATATCTTGAAAGCTTAAATTTAATTCTACTAGATCTAAAATTAATATCTCTAACTCAATTAAAACTATAGACAATAATTTAAATTTTACAAAACCATTTAATATATCAATATAAAGGTAGTCTTTAGAATTATTAGACAGATTTTTATGAAATTTTTGCTTTACATGATTAAACAAATAAGCTACTTCATGATTGAGATACATACCTTGCTTATAAGGCCAATAGTTTACCATAAATATTTTAGTTTATTCATTATAGTGAAATATAAAAAATTATAGAATATATTAGTAAAACTATATTTTATTAATTTTATAAATGTTTCATATAAAACCTTATGATGACAATGCTAGTGTTATTAATATATAATATTGACATAATGGTATAAATACATATCAAATAAATAATTAATAAGTAATATGCGTCAATACTACTGTGCAATTGCAAGCAAAAATTTTTTAATGAATCAAGAACCTATTGAAGAAATATTAAGAGAGAGAACAAATCACTATAATAATATACAAAAAGAGATAGATTTTTGGTTTATTACTAATCGAAATTTACTTAAATCATTCAATCTAAATAATATAGAAAACAAGCTAGACGAAGATTATGCAGCTATTATTTCATTAGATCCTAAATTTATTCAATGGCTAAAATTAAGAATTGGATTCGTCACAATAGGCAAATTTGAATCCAGCTATAATTTTTCAAAAAGTACATAAATTTATTTAAGAAATTTAATTTAAGCAGAAGGTGTAACAAATAAAGTTAAAATCTCTTTACTAAAAGTTTCAGCTGCTTTGGATTTATAACGATTAGGATTAATAATTATCGATAGCATGCGTTTAATTGTTACATTTTCTATTTTAGCCCAATGAATTATACCTAACTCCAATTCTTTTGCTATAGCAGAAACAGAAACAAATGCAGCTCCTAATCCAGACTGTACTGCATTCTTAATAGCTTCTATAGAATTTAACTCCATTTCTATTTTAAATCTACTACTATCAATATCATGTTGAATTAAAATTTTATCAATTACTTTACGTATAGTAGATTGTGTATCTAATGCAATAAACCTTAATCTATAAAGATCTTCCTTCTGAATATCAGGTAATTTAGAAAAAATATGAGAAGTAGGTAATATAAGAGCCAGCTCATCTTCTGCATAAGAAGTAATTTGTAAAATATCTTTAAGCTCATTTGGTACTTCACCGCCAATTACTGCTAAATCAACTTGACCATTAGCTACTCCCCAAGAAATCAAGCGAGTGGAGTGAACTTGTAATTGGACATTAACTTGTGGGTATCTTTGCCTAAATAAACCTATTAATCTAGGCATTAAATAAGTTCCCGTTGTTTGACTAGCGCCTATAACTAAAGTTCCTCCTTGTAAGCTTTGCAAGTCTTCTAAAGCCCGACAAGTTTCTTCACATAAAGCTAAAATTCTTCCACCATATCTTAGTAAAAGATTACCTGCTTCTGTTAAAGTTGCTTTTTTATTACTTCTTTCAAATAATGGTATATTTAATTGTTTCTCTAAATTTTGAATTTGAAGGCTTATTGCTGGCTGAGATACATATAAACTATCAGCCGCACGCTTAAAACTACCTTCTTTTATGATAGCTTTTAAGATTCTTAATTGATCCAAGGTAAAAGGCAAATCCCTCATATAAAATTAAAGTAATAAATAAATATATCTTATATCCTATAAAAATAGGAGTATTAAAAAACTTAACATAATTTTCTTTTTTAGAGAAGCTAAATTATATACACAAATATAACATTAATCAAGTATAATTATAACATAATAACCGCTTTGCCATAAATATTATAAAAGTATAATATAATTATATAAAAACTTAAGGAAAAAAGTATGGATATAAGACTTTTAATTGTACTACTGCCTGTTTTAGCCGCTGCTTCTTGGGCTTTATATAATATTGGTAGAGTAGCCTTACAACAATTTCGCAGTATGTAATATATACTCTTTAAAATATTGACTTAAGTAAAAAAGGGAATTAAATAAAGAACAATTCCCTTCAAAACTTATCAAAACTTACACAAAACTGGTTTAAATATTTATCTAAATATCATAATAAATAAAAAACTGAAAAATCTATGGCTGTACCTAAGAAACGTACCTCAAAATCTAAGTGTAAATCACGCAAAGCACAATGGAAACAAAAAACTATTAATACTTGCAAAAAATCTATATCATTAGGAAAATCAACTATAACAGGCAAGTCAAATAGTTATATATATATACAAGAAAAGCAATCATAATAAAATACTGCCAACCAATAATATATAAATGCAAGTTACTCGCTTAAATTATAATACTTTCTTTTTCAAAAATATCAATACATGTTTTTATTTTAGACTAAAAAATTTGAAAACAATTTGGCTTTTTAATTGTTTCGAAGGTTGTCAACATTATTTGATGAAGAAAAAAATAAAAATAAGCCAAGTATCTAAAATTATAATTACTGAGATGACAATATATAATATATCTGGATTACCAGGACTACTATCAAGCTTAAGCTTAATTAACAAACAAAAAGCTGTACATATCTACGGTCCACCAAACTTAGCTAAATATTTGGAACTAACTAAAGAATATTCACAAACTAATTTTAGGTATAGTATATATTTTCATAAACTGAAAACAAACTACATAATACAAGATAAAATATGTCAAATATATTGTCTAAAAAAAACTTTCAAATTTGAATTAATTATTCAAATACCTGAACATCAAGGTAAATTCAAATTACAAACTGCAACACAATGGGAAATAGAAATAGGACCTTTATACGGTAAACTAAAAAAAGGATATAACTTCATTTTACCAGATGGTACAAAAATAAATAGCAACAACTTTACTCAAAAAAGTCAATATGGTAACAAATTATCGTTTGTAATAAATAAATACTTATCAAGAACTCACTTTATAAATTATTGCGAGAAGCTAATTATAACATCAAATAATTAAGGTACAGTTTATTTGTTACTATTATAAATTTAGGTTATTATATTATTGATTATTTAATATTAAAAAAATATATATTCATGACATACGCAATAATAGAAGCAGATGGTAAACAAATATGGATAGAACCAGGTAAATATTACGATTTAAATTATATACCAGGACAGCCTGGAGATTATATCAAATTTAACAAGGTATTATTACTTAAGCAAAAAAATTTTATCTATTTAGGAAAACCTTGCATAGAATCTGTAGTTGTAAAAGCTAAAATTCTAAAACATTTAAAAGGTAAAAAAATCACTGTTTTAAAAACAAAACCTAAAAAAAACTCTAAAAAAAAGATGGGATACAGACAATTGCTTACAAGGTTATTAGTAGAAGAATTTCTACAATAATGTATTTATATATAATTAAAAAATAATAATTCATCATACATTTATATTATATAATTAATTTGATAACTATAAAATATGGCACATAAAAAAGGCAGTGGGAGTACAAAAAATGGTAGAGACTCACGTTCTAAAAGATTAGGAATCAAAAAATACGGAGGAGAATCAATAAAAGCAGGCAATATTATTGTTCGACAAAGAGGAAGCAGATTTAAACCTGGAATTCATGTAAAAGCAGCTAAAGACGACACTTTATTTGCTTTAGCTGACGGCATATTAGTTTTTAAAAAGACTAAAAAAGGTCATATCACAATTAACATTAATATAAAGAAACATGTTAGCAACAAAGCTTAAAATACTAAAAAAGATTGTCATCTTCATTAAGATATAATAGTTAAACTTAATTAAAAATATATACTATTGTTATAGCAATGTATCAATAATGATAAAACAAATAGTTATTTCTCACTACAATAATTTAGCAGCTATAGTCAATAATAATAAAATTCAAGAAATTATTACAGTTCATAATCTCTATCAAGTTAATGATATATACATAGGCACCGTGGAAAAGATCTTTGCAAGTATAAATGCAGCATTTATAAAACTCAATTCATCTGGTAAAAGTGGATTTATACATATAAATGATGTTAAACCATTAAAAAATGAAAAACATATCCAAAATATAAAAGAAGTTTTATGTATAAACCAGATTATTCTAGTACAAATCATAAAAGAACCAACTATACATAAAGGCCCTAGACTGACCGCTAACATACATTTGCATGGCAAATATCTAGTATTAATACCCTTATGTAACACTATTTGTATATCACATAAAATTTATGATTATAATGAACGCTCATATCTTTATTCATTAGCTATTTTAATCAAACCAGTCAAAATGGGCTTATTAATTAAGCCATCTGCTCAAGGAATTAAAGAAAATGTTATATTAAGAGATCTAGAAAACTTAAAAAAACAATGGAATTTTATTGAAAAAACAGTTATAAAACATTCTTCACCTTTATTGATATATAAAGATGAAGATTTAATAAAAAAAATTATTCGAGATTTTTATGAAAATAGTATCACGAAAATAATAATTGACTCTCAAGAAGGCTTAAAACAATTAAAGTATTATTTATATAAATGGAGCTGTACACTAAAATCTAAAAATACTAAATTACAACTATATAAGCAGGAAAAATGTATACTAGATCAATTCTATGTAAAATATGCTATACAACAAGCTTTAAAACCAAAAGTTAAATTACCATATGGTGGACACATCATAATTGAAAGTCGTGAAGCGCTAACAATAATTGATGTAAATTCTGGTTCATTCAATCAATCTTGTAATTCTAAAGAAGCCATTTTAAGAACAAATTTTTATGCTGCTATTGAAATTGCTCACCAGTTAAAGGTAAGAAATATAAACGGCGTAATAATTATCGATTTTATAGATATGTCTTCACAAGGTGATCAACTACAATTGTTAGAACACTTTAGTAAATTATTAAAAATAGACAATGCTAAACCACAAATAGTACAATTATCAGAATTAGGTTTAGTAGAGCTAACTAGAAGAAGAAGAGGCCAAAGCTTACAAGAATTATTTATTAATGAAAAAAGCTTTTATCATAATTCAGCAGATAGTACATTAGTTCAACTTCTACAAAATAAAAATAAATACTATAATAAAATAAGTATCTCTAGAAGTATTCAAGATTTATTTTTTAATAAACAATTTAAAACAAATATAATATTAAAAAAGAAGTATTTTAAACCACCTATAAGAATCATAAATAGATACTATAATTACATAGATACGATAAATACTATTCAATTATTAATACCTAAGGCTAATTATATTATTCCTTTAAAGCTATATCTTAAATTAGTAGGTACAAAACTAGTAATCATCTAAGAATAAGGTAAAACGGTTTAAATAAAAAAAGTAATTACTTATTAGTAATTACTTATAGTTTTATATTAAACTAATACTAAGGAAGCTAATAGGAAAATTAGGTAAAGTAATATCAAATCAATTATCCATTAATTGATGGAGCAACTAAAGCAACCGGTAAAGAATTGTTAGAAGCTAAATCTAAAGGAAAATTGTGAGCATTACGTTCATGCATAACTTCCATACCTAAATTAGCTCGGTTTAATATATCTGCCCAAGTATTAATTACGCGTCCTTGACTATCAACAACAGATTGATTAAAGTTAAAACCATTCAAGTTGAAAGCCATAGTACTTACAGACATCGCAGTAAACCAAATTCCTACAACAGGCCATAATCCTAAAAAGAAATGTAACGAACGAGAATTGTTAAAGCTTGCGTATTGGAAAATTAAACGACCAAAATAGCCATGTGCTGCAACAATATTATAAGTTTCTTCTTCCTGACCAAATTTGTAACCATTATTCGCAGATTCATTTTCAGTTGTTTCGCGGATCAAGCTAGAAGTTACTAAAGAACCATGCATAGCACTAAATAAAGAACCGCCAAAAACACCTGCTACACCCAATTGATGGAAAGGATGCATTAAGATATTATGTTCAGCTTGAAACACAAGCATGAAGTTAAATGTGCCAGAAATACCTAAAGGCATACCATCAGAGAAGCTTCCTTGTCCAATAGGATAAACAAGAAAAACTGCTGCTGCTGCTGCTACAGGTGCTGTAAAAGCAACAGAGATCCAAGGACGCATACCTAAGCGGTAGCTTAATTCCCATTCACGACCAATATAGCAGCACACACCTAGTAAGAAGTGTAGAACAATAAGTTGATAAGGACCACCATTGTATAACCATTCATCTAAAGATGCAGCTTCCCAAATTGGGTAAAAATGTATACCAATAGCTGCAGAACTAGGTATAATTGCACCTGAAATAATGTTGTTACCATAAAGTAAAGAACCAGCAACTGGTTCACGTATACCATCTATGTCAACTGGAGGTGCAGCAACGAATGCAATGATGAATACAGATGTAGCTGTTAATAGTGTTGGAATCATCAAAACACCGAACCAACCTATATAAAGGCGATTTTCAGTGCTTGTAATCCAAGTACAAAAACGTTCCCACAGGCTTGCGCTTTCGCGTCTTTCTAAAGTAGCAGTCATAATATTATATGTTTATTAGGATAATTAAGGATACTTCCCAAGAAATTTTAAACTTGTTAGATATATTATTACAAAAACAAAAACAAATTGTAAAGATTCGATGAAAATAGTTGCTGAAAGTTCAGTAAGATTGTTAATTATTATTATCAATTAAAAAAATATTTAAATAACTAGTAGTTGATTTTTAAATTTTAATAAATAAAATTATAATATAAGGCAAATATAAGATACATAATTGTCCGATCTAAATAATAAAAAAATAAATTAAAATATTATGTCACATTTCAGTCGTATAAAAACAAGCATAACAGACCTAACTATACTAAAAAAAACATTAGAAGATTTAGATTTTGAATATAGCACAAGCAATCCAAAAATAAAAGATAGTAATGGAAACATAGAATATGTAAACTTAATTGCAAAAAATAAGAAGAAAAATATAATTGGTTTTTTATGGAATGGAGAAGAGTATATATGCATATCAGACTTAGAGTTATGGCAAAATCATTATAAACTATATCCAAATCTTTTGATTGAACAAATATTACAACAATATTCAATTAATTCTATTATAAATACAACATCTAAAGAAGGTTTCAATAATATAAAAAAACAGCAACTAAAAAACGGTTCTATAAAACTAACTGTACAGAGATGGAACTAAATGATTAACTATTTAACTTCAATAATGCGGACGGAGAGACTTGAACTCTCACGAGATACTCTCATTAGATCCTAAATCTAACGTGTCTACCAATTTCACCACATCCGCTAAAAATAAAATAAATTATTGATATATTGCTAATTTTATCATAAATTCACAAATAAAAACAAGCCCTACTTGAAGTTGCTATCTTGTTTTTATTATGTTATTATTATATAGATATAATTTATATCTTCCTCAGTAGCTCAGTGGTAGAGCAATCGGCTGTTAACCGATTGGTCGTAGGTTCAAATCCTTCCTGAGGAGTTTAAACAAGTATATTAACTATATAGACTTATGAATATAAATTTTATTAACATAGTTAACTCACAAGTATATTTTATTGAACAAACTTTTTATCATTTAATAGCTTCAGAAATCAATAAGAGTAATTTTACAATTTACTTTCTACTTATATTAAGTGGTTTGCTTACAAGCTTTAATCCTTGTCTATTATCTATAATTCCTATAAGCTTATCGTATATATATTCAAATAAACTGTGTAACAACCAAAAAATAATCTTTATATTGGGTATACTAAGTAGTACTATATCTACTATTATAGTATTTCAATTGCTTCATAAGCAATATGCTTATTTATCTCATATATTTCCTACTATATCATATATCACTACAATATTAATTAGTTTAAATTTATTAGAAATAGTAAAATTTAATAATAATTTTATTAGTATAAACAAGTTACATAAAAAATCATTAGTAAAACCTTTTTTATACAATTATATAACAGGTCTGATTATAGGTATTAATTCTACATCTTGCACATTACCCATAATATTAATTATATTATTCTGGATATCTTATTGCCAATCTTGGTTTATAGGCAGTATATACATAACGATATACTTATCAAGCTATGTATTTCCTATTTACTTAATTATTAATTATAATTTAAAGTTGAATAGGATAAAGCAGTGGCCATATATATGGAATAATATTAACTTATCTAGTGGTTGTATAATGTTAGTATATAGTATTTTTTCTTTACTTAATATACTATTTACCTAGTATTTACTAAACAATAATTAAGAAAAACTCCATATATCTATACATTCAATTAAATAAATTTTTCCTAAAATCTATGCAAATCATTAATATAAAAAACATTTTATGGCAAGCTTTTAAAAAACTAAGTCATTTGAGTGTATCTATAAGCTTATTGCTAATAATAGCCATTATTAGTATGATTGGTACAGTAATTGAACAAAATCAAAATATTTCGTATTACCAAATTAGCTATCCTATAAATAAACAATTTTTTAACTTTGTAATCAATTGGAAGACAATTTTGAATTTAGGTTTAGATCATATATATTCGAATTCATTTTTTATAATTACATTAATATTATTTTTTTGTAGCTTACTTATATGTACTGTCTCCAATCAGTTACCAAGCTTAAAAAACGCACGCAAATGGAAATTTTTGCAAAAAACTAGAAGAATACATGATAAAGCTCATTTTAATCAGATTAGTCAAATATCTATATGCAATATGATATATAGTTTACATAAAAATAATTACTATATTTTCCATAAGGAAAATAATATATATGCTTACAAAGGCTTAGCTGGAAGAATTGCACCTATATTCGTACACTTCAGTATTATAATAACACTAACAGGTTCTTTAATCAGTTTACTAGGTGGATTCACAGCACAAGAAATAATACCTAATGGAGAAATATTTCATATAAAAAATATCATTCAATCTGGTTTTAACAGCAAAATACCAAATAATTTAATAGGAAAAATCAAAAATTTTAGTATTAACTATAATACAGATAATTCAATACAACAATTTTTTTCACACATTATATTATATGATAATGAAAGCAAGTACATAATTCAGAAAAATATTTTTGTGAATTCACCATTAATATTTAATAATTTTACATTTTACCAAACTGACTGGGAAATCAATGGTATAAGATTAAAAATCGGAAACAGCGAAATAATACAAAAAACAATTGAAAAAAATAAAATCAATAATCGTATCTTATGGTCCTGCCAGCTACCTATCAATAATAAATCATATATTGTATTAGTCTTCACACAATTAGGCAATAATATTTTTATATATGATACATCAAATCATTTAATAACATCTACAACATTACAAGAAAAAGTTGTAATTAATAATACAACCTTAAAAATACTGGAAATAATGACTAATACAGGTTTGCAAATTAAAACAGATCCAGGGATTTTTATTACATATACAGGCTTTTTGGTACTAATGTTAAGTATTATTATTAGCTATATATCTTATTCCCAAATTTGGATAACAAGTATAGAGCAGTTTATGAAAATAGCCGGTTTTACTAATAGAGCCACACTGAATTTTGAAGAAGATTTAATTAATATAGAAGAAATTTATACAGACTATACATGGCCGTAAAATCTCAATAGTACTGATATTAAATAACATACTTCATAACAAAAATTTATTGATTACCATTCTCAATCAGAAAATCAAATAACTATACATTATAATTTAATAAAATTATTAATTATGTTTTGTCCTTCAACCGTCCATAAACTTTCTGGATGAAATTGAATACCTCTTAATAACTTATAAGTTTTGTGACGACAAGCCATAATAGTTTTATCATATGTCCAAGCAGTAACTTCTAAGTCATTCGATATAAATTTACTATCAATAACTAAACTATGATAACGAGTCGCAAAAAAAGGATTAGCCAAACTATCGAATATATCTTGAGAATTATGAAAAATTTTGCTTAATTTACCATGCATAGGATGATTCAGTTTAGTAATTCGAGAACCATATACATAACCTATAGCCTGATGGCCTAAACATACACCTAAAATAGGAATAGTTTTTGCATAAGTACTAATTATCTGTAAAGATATACCTGAATTTTCAGGGCTACCTGGACCAGGAGATAAAATAATATGAGTTGGATTATATTTATCAATATAAGACAAAGATATTTCATCATTTCTAACTGTGCAAATAGAAAATCCTAAGTTGCCCAAAGATTGTACTAAATTTTGTGTAAAACTATCATAATTATCAATAACTAAAATCATATATTTACATTTTTAATCATTTTATAAACATGCCTTCCTTAGGCGAGCTTGGCATCGCTTTAGATTGCATTGGTATTCTACCAGATAAATACGAAATACGACCAGATATAACTCCAAGCTTCATGGCTTCTGCCATGAACTCAGGCTTAACAGCTTTAGCAACAGCAGTATTTAATAATACTCCAGATGCTCCCATCTCCATAGCTTTACTAGCTTCACTAGCTGCTCCAATACCGGCATCTATTATAACCGGAACTCTTGAATTATCTATAATTATTTTTAAATTTAAAAGATTCTGCAAACCTTGTCCAGAGCCTATAGGCGAACCTAAAGGCATAATTGCAGAACAACCAATTTCTTCTAATTGCTTAGCTAAAATAGGATCAGGACTAATATAAGGTAATACAGTAAAATTCTTATTAACTAAGTACTCTGCGGCTTTTAAAGTGCCATAAGGATCAGGAAATAAATATTTAGAGTCAGAAATCACTTCTAACTTAATAAAATTATTATCTATTTGTCCCAATTTTTTTGACATTTCTCGACCTAAAAAAGCTACCCTAATAGCTTCTTCAACTGTTTGACAACCAGCTGTATTAGGTAAAAGCCATAATTTATTCCAATTCAGTCCATCTAACAAATTACTGTTACCTTTTAATTTATTATTACAAGCACGACGAACAGCTACAGTAACAACTGAAGTGCCACTTTTATTTACACTTACTTTAGCCTCTTGTATATTTTTATATTTACCTGTTCCTAACATTAAACGAGATGGAAAAGATTTGTTATTAATTGTCAAAGGCTGAGTAAATTTTAAATACGAAGATAATGAATTCAATGACATAACTTTATTTAAATAAAAAATATTTGAAATGTTTTACTATTTTAGTGTAAAATCATTGTATAATTTATATAAATAGGTAATTTAAGAAAATACTAATTAATTAAGATGAATACTTATAACTTATATTGAAACTAATCACTATATACAATTCCTATGCTTAATAAATTACCTTTATTGATTATCATAATGCTAAGTATTTCTAGTACTATATTAATCAGTATTATAATACGTTACTTATATTCAAATATAACTATATCTTATAAAAATTATAATATTACAATCATAGATCGCTTTAGCTCAATATTACCTTATTGGCTTCCATTATTAGAAGGTCTGCAAAACTTTGGTCAACAAATTTTACCTGACTATCCTTTTAACATTATGCAAGTCTATAAAAAGACTTTGATGCCTTTAGTAATTTTTTATGTTACTCACCCCACACTAGCTTTTATTATATTTTTCATATTATATTATTTATTCGTACGTAATAAAAGTCCTATACCGGACCGTCCATTTATTAGATTCAATGTATTACAATCTATATTACTTTTTCTAATTAATTCTCTATTGGGAGCAACATTTCGAGCCTTACCTATAGAATTTAGGATGAGCTTATATGGACTAATGCTATGTAATACACTTTTTTGGTTTGTTTTATCAACTATAATTTATAGCATCATGAAATCTATTCAAGGAAAATATGCTAAAATTCCAGTAATTTCTCAAGCTGTAAGAATACAAATCGATAATCAACTATAAGGAATAAAAGATGTATTTTAACAATTATGAAACTATTTATATACTAAAACCTCAAGTTACAGAAGAAGAGAATTTACAGCTAGTTAATCATTATAAATCACTAATCAAAAAATATAGTGGACAAAATATCTTAGTGCAACATAAAGGCAGAAGACATTTAAGCTATAACATAAATTCTTATTACGATGGAATTTACGTTCAAATAAATTACCAAGCAAGCAGTAGCTTCATTAAAATATTAGAAAGATCTATGAGCTTAAGCGAACATATAATAAGATATTTAACAATTAAAGATAATAAAAAAAAGGATGTAAATGTAGACAATTATTTTTCTTATATAAAAATAAAAAAAGAATTAATAAATACAGGCTAAATAAAATAGCAACATAAATATATATTTTTTAAGTCGTATCTTAAAATTTAAAAAATCAACTCTAAATTAAGATCTTAAAAATATAATAAAGAAGTGTACATATAATTCAATTTCAAAATACACTTGATAGTAAGTATGCTATATTTTGAAATTGATACACAACAAAAAATTAAAATTTCCATTTAGAAAAAAATAAAAGTTCATTTTGAAATACTTTAAATTTTTTCTTATTTTTTTATAAATTTAATTAGCTAAACGTATAAATGATTCTACAATCTTCTTCTAACATTCTTAAAAGATTTATAGATTTACATGTTAAATAGTTCATAAAACCACTTTAATTTTATTATTTTATATTAATAATTAATACCAATAATTATTTAATTATTCTATTAGAAATAAAATAAATATTAATTTTTCTATTTTTTAATATTATATTATATAAGAATTTGTTTAATTATATTAAATATATTCATTAATTAAACTATCAAAATGCTATTCAACAAACATTGTACTTATTTTCAAAATCTAATCATAAAGTTTATTAATTTTCTTTTACTTTAGTAAATTTTGATGACATTATAAGTTTATCTTAAATGCTTAAATTTCTTTCTTGAACTTGTATTCAAATATAAAATATCTGAGTATATAATAAAAAATTGATATCAATAAAAACATACATATCTAAAAAACAAGAATAATATTAGAAAATAACCAAAACATTAAATCTAAAAATAACTAAAAATTATACTTTAAAGCTTTATAAAACGTAATATAGCTAAAGAACTTAGCAAATTTTAAGCAATAAAAATATAATATATCATATCTTTTGCTCAATTATTTAAGTCAAATATAGTCTTGATACTGAGCTACCTTCCCAAAAAGCCTCCTTTTCAGTATTATTGCCGCTGTAGCATTTAACAACCAAGTTCGGAATGGATTGGTGTGGTTCTACTACGCTATAAGAATCAAGACATAAATCATACTAAAAAAATATTACTTTTTTTAAATCATAATATATAAAACATTCGATCTGTTAGTACGTCTCAGCTGAATATATTACTATACTTACACTTAACGCCTATCAAACGGTTAATCTTACCGTGATCTTATCCATTTCTGGAAAGAGTACTCATCTTAAGGTCGGCTTCCCACTTAGATGCTTTCAGCGGTTATCCTATCCATACTTGGCTACCCAGCGTTTACTGTTGGCACAATAACTGGTACACCAGCGGTATGTTTCTCCCGGTCCTCTCGTACTAAGGAGAAATCCTTTCAATACTCTAACGCCTACACCGGATATGGACCGAACTGTCTCACGACGTTCTGAACCCAGCTCGCGTACCGCTTTCATGGGCGAACAGCCCAACCCTTGGGACGTACTACCGCCCCAGGATGCGATGAGCCGACATCGAGGTGCCAAACCTCCCCGTCGATGTGAACTCTTGGGGGAGATCAGCCTGTTATCCCTAGAGTAACTTTTATCCGTTGAGCGACAGCCTTTCCACTCAGCACTGTCGGATCACTAAGGCCGACTTTCGTCTCTGCTCGACTTGTATGTCTTGCAGTCAAGCTTCTTTATGCCTTTATACTCTACGACTGATTTCTGACCAGCCTGAAGAAACCTTTGCACGCCTCCGTTACTTTTTAGGAGGCGACCGCCCCAGTCAAACTGCCCACCAGAAACTGTCTATTGGCCAGCTTATGGCAATCAATATTAGAATTCTAGTTTAATTAGAGTGGTATCTCACTGTCAGCTCTTGCATATCCGCAAATATACTTTCTTCGCTTCCCACCTATACTGCGCAAACTAAACCCGAATTCAATTCCAAGCTACAGTAAAGCTTCATAGGGTCTTTCTGTCCAGGTGCAGGTAGTCCGCATCTTCACAGACAATTCTATTTCGCCGAGTCTCTCTCTGAGACAGTGCCCAAATCGTTACGCCTTTCGTGCGGGTCGGAACTTACCCGACAAGGAATTTCGCTACCTTAGGACCGTTATAGTTACGGCCGCCGTTCACCGGGGCTTCAGTTACTAGCTTCATTTTTAGATTAACCAATTTCTTTAACCTTCCGGCACTGGGCAGGCGTCAGCCCCCATACGTTGTCTTACGACTTTGCGGAGACCTGTGTTTTTGCTAAACAGTCGCTTGGGCCTTGTTATTGCAACCCTACAAGGGTACTCCTTCTTCCGAAGTTACGGAGCTATTTTGCCGAGTTCCTTAGAGAGAGTTATCTCGCGCCCCTTAGTATACTCTACCTACCTACTTGTGTCAGTTTAAGGTACAGGTATTTATTACTTAAGATATATCGAGCTTTTCTTGGAAGTATGACATCAATCACTTTAGCACCTTAGCACTTTGTATTCACTTCTTAGCTCTAGATGTTTTCCCCATCTTTCTTCACCTTAAAAGTTTAAACCGGTAACCAACATCCGGCTGATTTAGCCTTCTCCGTCACTCGTTATCAGTAACAAATAGTACAGGAATATTAACCTGTTATCCATCGACTACGTTATTCAACCTTGCCTTAGGACCTGACTTACCCTCCGAGGACGAACCTTCCGGAGGAAACCTTAGGTTTTCGGGGCATTGGATTCTCACCAATGTTTTCGCTACTCAAGCCGACATTCTCACTTCTGCTTAGTCCACATCCACTTACGTTAATGCTTCTATCTTTTGCAGAACGCTCCCCTACCGATGATAAAACATCCCATAGCTTCGGCAAATTACTTAGCCCCGTTCATTTTCGGCGCAAGATCACTAAACCAGTGAGCTATTACGCACTCTTTAAAGGATTGCTGCTTCTAAGCAAACCTCCTGGTTGTTTACGTATTCTTACTTCCTTTATCACTTAGTAATTATTTGGGGGCCTTAGCTGATGGTCTGGGCTGTTTCCCTTTTGACAATGAAGCTTATCCCCCACTGTCTCACTGATTGACTTTTTCACTTAGTATTCAGAGTTTGCATCGATTTAGTACCACTTTCGCAGCCTGCACCGAAACAGTGCTTTACCCCTAAGATAAAACATCAATCGCTGCGCCAAAACGCATTTCGGGGAGAACCAGCTAGCTCCGGATTCGATTGGCATTTCACCCCTAACCACAGCTCATCCGCTGATTTTTCAACATCAGTCGGTTCGGACCTCCACTTAGTGTTACCTAAGCTTCACCCTGGCCATGGCTAGATCATCCGGGTTCGGGTCTGTAAATAGCGACTCACGCTCTAGTTAAAGCTCGCCTTCACTATGGCTCCGATATTCTCTATCTTAACCTGCCACTACCTACAAGTCGCCGGCTCATTCTTCAACATGCACATAGTCAGACGATAAGTCATCCTCCTACTGCTT